CTAAAGTCCAAAAAATAATTCTTGAACTTTTTGAAAAACACCTTTGTAGGGCGAGGCTAAATCGATAAAATAATCTTGTTTACCGATTAGTCGTCGAGCGGCGTTTTCAAAGGCAATTCCTGATAAAGTAAGTTTCTTTTTTAAAACTAAAGGCTCTCCGCGATTGGTTGAGATTATAACATGATTATCTTCCGGAATTGCTCCAAGTAAAGGTATGCCTAACATTTCTTGAACATCGCGAACAGACATCATATCATTTCTTTGTATCATATCTGGCCTTACTCGATTTACTAATAATTTAACATTATAGATTCCATTTGCTTCTAACAAACCGGCTACTCGATCTGCATCACGAATAGCTGTTATTTCAGGTGTTGTAATAATTAAAGCTTCTTCGGCTGGAGCTATTGCATTTATAAAACCAACATCAATTCCTGCCGGGCAATCAATCAAAATAAAATGGTAGCCTAAAGAAGAAATTGATTTAACCAAATTTTCCATGTTTTTTCGAGTAACATTGTATCTTTGCCTATTTTTAGAGATAGATAACAATGAAAGATTTTTCCAACGTTTATCTCTAATTAAAGCTTGATCTAAACGACATTGTCCCTCTAAAATATCCATGGCAGTATAGAGAATTCTATTTTCTAATCCTAGTAGCAAATCCAAATTTCTTAGACCAATATCAGCATCAATTAGCGCTACTCGATACCCTAAACGTGCTATCGACATTCCAAGATTTGCTGTAGCTGTTGTCTTTCCGACACCTCCTTTTCCGGAAGTTATAACAATAGTTCGAGAAGCTTGGCTATTTGATAAACTATCATCCTCGTTTTCCTTGCCTAAAGGCGTAGCAGCAGTAGCAGTAGAGGCCCCCTTTAGCTGAAGCCTTGGGCAGAGTTTAATAGCTTTTTTTGAGGAACAAAAAATGTTTTTCTCAGTAAATGTCGATACCCCTTGGTAAGAAACTCTGTCTCTCACTTGGAGAACCTTCGGTTCGAGAAACCCAAACCCTTTGCTGTACGGAGTAAGCCAGCCTTTTGCTGAGCTAGCAAAGGCTGTGTGATTTTTAAACCTATTTGAAATTTTTTTGTAAAAAAAAATTTTACCAATTGAAGTTTTAGAAGTTTTATATGAATAACTCATAATTTTTTTTACTATTTTAATTAAATATCTAGTGTTTTAGTAAAACAAAGCTTTTAAATTTTTCGGAAAGAAAAACCAAGTAGAAAGTTGGTGTAGCAACAGACGGTTCGAGGTTTTATTAAATCTCTCCTTCCAAAAGCGACAGCAAATAAAAGAATTAACCTTTGCTTTAATTCAGTAAAAATGACTTGGGACCTCTAGTTTTAACTTTTTGGTTTCTTAAAGCATTATAAAACTAAAAATCACCAAATCACCAAACGGTCTGTATTAACTATTAACTTTAGTCTTAGTCATCCTGATAAAAAAAAACCTTAAAGCACTTCCTTCCCGGGTCGGCTAGCAGTAAGGGTTTGCCTACTGCGCTAGGAGAGTACCATTTAAGTGTCTCATTGCTTGGCTACCAGAGCAATAGGCTTCGATGAAGTAAAAGCAAAGATTCATAAGAAAAGGTAGATTGTTTCTATAAAGTAACGATTAGCACTACTTGTCTGAAATCTCGGTTGTTCCAAAATTTTATGGGATACTGAAACTAGGATTTATAGTAACCTTTTTCTCTTCGAGAACAGCACAAGTAAAGTGTTTCTGACTTATGGCATAAAAATTACTCAAACCTTTGACTCAAAACTTCAGAAACATGCTTTTGTTAAAAGGCAAAAAAGGTTTTCCAGGAATAGCTGCCCTTAGAGTTAAAAAAATGGGACTTTTATCTTTGAAACGTAGTATCGTCTAGAATTTTATATATATATAAAGGAAGAAGATTTATATGAAAGATAAACTTAATACTACAAAAATTTCTAACTAATAAAGGTGATGGTAGTAAAGAAAGCGCTTTTGCCCCGTACTTTGCGCCGTGGCAAAGACCGGAAACGGTAATATTGGCGACAGCTAAAAAAATTTTTATTTCTACGTTTATCTTGCAGAGAAACCAAGTTTTTCTTAATAGAAAAACCCTTTGCCTAAATGTTCTCCTAGAACATCGAATTTTACTTTTAGAAGTAAAACCTGTACTACGGTTTCCCTAAATGTTCTTCTAGAACATAAAGTTTTTCTTTTGAAAGAAAAACCTTGGTCTGCGCCCTAGCGAAGCAAGGCAAAGGCTAAAGAAACCAAGTTTTCTTAGAAAAAAAACCTTTGCTTTTTTTGTTTTACCAGGTAAAACTCAAGCTGCAGGCAAAAGTTAACGCAGTTAATACTGACGAAGCACGGCTTGTGTTTCACATCAGGAGTTTTCTAAGTTTCTCGCTCCCCTTGGCGTTTGCCCTAGCGAAGCAAGGCAAAGGCTGCGAAAGAAACCAAGTTCTGATTTTTGCTAACTTACTCTGTCAGCACGCCAATGGGTTTTTCTCTCAAGAAAAACTTGATGGTTTTTACCAAGTTAAAAACTTGAGGCTTTTAAGCCTCTCATTCTAAAGGAACATCTTAGCCCGAAGCTTGGTTTTTAAAAAACCTTACTAAAACACAAAAAGCAAAGGTTGCAAGAAAAACCTTACTTGCATAACTTCAAAACTTTATTTCTTTTGTTTTGCTTCCAATGTAGCCTAGACGCAGCTTTTGCGAGCGGAGCAAGAGGCGCAAACCAAAGGGACTTACGTAGTAGGTAAGCCAGCAGAGCGAAAAAAAAGAAATTTAGTAAGAGACTACGTCTGAAGAGGCTCGGCGAAACCCTATTTCATAGGCTTAACTTTTTAATGAGAAGCCCTAAAGGGCTTCAAGTTTTTAACACGTTAAAAACCTAAGTTTTTCTAAAGAAAGACCAAGTTTTAAAAACTAGAAGTTTTTAAAACAAGTTAAAAAGCCTCACGTTTTTACTTAGGTTTTTCTGGAAGAAAAACTTGAAGCCAGAGGCTTCTTAATAAAAACCAAGTTTTATCGTCATAAAAACCCTTTGCTAAAGTTTTTCTAAGGTTTTTCTTCTAAAAAAACCTGGCAGATGCCTATTTAATTAGCCTCCTTCGTTGGCCAACAACGAAAAAAGTAAAACATCAAACTAATAAAAAATAAATAGAAAAGCTTCAATGCTTTTTTGAGGGAGATGAGCTAGGAGGGATTCGAACCCCCGACTCCGTGGTTCGTAGCCACGTGCTCTAGTCCACTGAGCTACAAGCCCTTACCTCAAATTATATTAGTCATTATACTTTTTTTCTCGAAATTGATCTATAAAAAATAAAGGTACTTTTGCCTTTGCAAATTGGCTAAAGGCTTTTTATTTTGACCTTTGCTTTTAGCCGCAGGCCCATTGGCTTGCTTACAAAGTAAGCTAGCAAAAGTAAAAACTCGGTTCTTCATAAGAAAAACCTTACTGAGAGGCTTCGCCAAAAACCAAAGGGTTTTTAAAGCCTTAAAAACTTGGTTTCTTTTACTCCGTTCAAGGCTTGAGTTTTACTTGCTTTTGCGCAAGTAAAACAAAGCCTTCAGTTTTTACTTTTCTAAAAGACTATGAAATAGTCTTAACTTTTTCTTTCAGCCTTTGCCTTTGGGCGCAGGCCAAAGAGAAAACCCCTGAGGCAAAAGCAAAAGATCCGTTTAAAACATAAACATAAGAAACTTAGTAAGAGACTAAGAGACTATCGTCTAAAGTTTTGTACCCGTACAAAACCCTTTGCCTCTGCTTTGCTAAGCAAACGTCAAGGTTTTTCTTTCGAAGAAAAACTTTATGTTTCTCGGTCTACGAAGTAAGCCTGAGAAACATTTAACGAAAAATTTGAAAGTTTTAAGTTGTGGCAACAAATTCTTCCGTAAATTCACTCAAAGCTTCTTTCAGTAAATTTTGAGCTTCTTCGGTAAATGTTTTTGTTTCTCGAATAATTTCTCCATATTTAGCTTTGCTTGTGGCTAAATATTGGCGCAGACCAATTAAAAATGATCGTACTTGCTCTACTGCGATTTTATCAAGATAACCATTTGTTCCCGCATAAATGCTAGCAACTTGGTCTTCTACTGATAATGGCGATGCCTGTGCTTGTTTCAGTAATTCGCGTAGCCTTTGGCCACGTGCTAATTGATTTTGTGTTGCTTGGTCTAAATCCGATGCAAATTGCGAGAACGCTTCTAGTTCTGCAAATTGTGCTAATTCCAATTTTAATTTGCCTGCTACTTGTTTCATAGCTTTCACCTGTGCTGCGGAACCTACTCGGGATACCGAAATACCTACATTAATTGCAGGTCGAATACCAGAGTTAAAAATGTCCGCAGATAGGAAAATTTGTCCATCAGTAATTGAAATTACATTTGTTGGAATATAAGCCGAAACGTCTCCTTCTTGTGTTTCAACAATAGGAAGAGCTGTCATGCTACCACCACCTAGTTTGTCATTTAATTTTGCTGCTCTTTCTAATAGTCTTGAATGTAAATAAAAAACATCCCCGGGATATGCTTCACGACCAGGAGGACGGCGTAATAGTAATGACATTTCTCGGTAAGCTTGTGCTTGTTTCGATAAATCGTCATAAATCACAAGAGTATGTTGGCCAGTATACATGAAATACTCTGCTAGCGCGGCCCCGGTGTAAGGTGCAAGATATTGTAATGTAGCTGGAGAGTCCGCCGTAGCTGCAACAATAATTGTATATTCTAAAGCTCCGCGATCTTGTAATGTATTTACAACTTGAGCAATTGATGACGCTTTTTGCCCAATAGCCACGTAGACACAAATTACATTTTTTCCCTTTTGATTTAGAATGGTATCTGTTGCAACTGCAGTTTTTCCTGTTTGACGATCCCCAATAATTAATTCCCGTTGACCTCGACCAATTGGAATCATTGCATCTACTGCAATAAGTCCTGTTTGTAAAGGCTCATATACTGATCTACGTGAAATAATCCCAGGTGCTGCTGACTCGATTAGTCTATTTTCTTTTGTTGGAATTTCTCCTTTACCATCAATTGGTTTTGCTAATGAGTTGACAACTCTACCTAAATACCCATCGCCTACGGGTATTTGAGCAATTTTTCCTGTGCCGCGAACCGAAGTCCCTTCTTGCACGGTTAAGCCTTCTCCCATTAAAACAGCTCCAACGTTTTTTGATTCTAAATTTAAAGCAATTCCAATTGTACCGTCTGCAAACTCTAATAACTCTCCAGCCATTACTTTCTCTAAGCCGTAAATTCTAGCAATACCATCCCCTACTTGGAATACAGTTCCTATATTTACTACTTTAACCTCTTGGTTATATTGCTCAATCTGTTGCCGAATAATGCTGCTAATCTCATCAGGTCGGATTTTAACCATTAGCTATGATACTCCTTATAGCTACAAGATAATTTAAATTTAATGAAAAGTACTTTTGTAAGGTTTTTCTTAGAAGAAAAACCAAGTTTTTTTATAAACAAAACCCTGAAACTTATGTTTTTCAAAGGAAAACATAAAAAGCAAAGGTTATTACTTATTTTTACGCTCTTTTCATGAAGGAAGTTTTAATTTTTATATTTAATAAATGGTCTTAACAATTTTTTAAAAACCTTATTAAATAATTCTTTTTTAACGAAAAAATTTAACGCATCTATTTTACTCGTCCTCAAAGCCTAATATTTATGCTTCTTTTTTACCTTTGTAATTTGTAAAGAGAACAATATTAAAATTGTTTACAGAATCATGAAATGGTGCGTTTAACCGAGTATTAAGCTTTTCTCGCACTTGGCTAATTGCCAATGCTATTACTTGCTGTGATACTTGCGCTATCGCTTTTTGTTGTTGTACTTGAAGCGTTTGTGATTTTAGATCTTCCAGTCGAGCAATGTCATCTTCTGTTTGGCGAATGCATTGTTTTTTCTCTTGTTCTGCTGTAATTAACCCTTGTTTACGGATTTCTAACGCTTTTTTTCTTGCTTCTTCTAATTGGTTTTTCGCTTGCGTTAATCTTTCACGCGCTTCTTTTGATTTCTTTTCTGCTTCTTCAAGATTGCTTACAATTGTCTGTTTTCGGTTTTCCAGCAAAGAACGTAAGGCATCTCCAACAAAAGATATAACAATAGCAAGAACTACCGCCAAATTTAATATATTTGTTTCTAAAATGTTTCCATTAAACCCAAACCCCTTTTCAGTTGAAATTTCTGCTAAGAGGATTAAAATACTCATATTAACCTCCATTTATTAGTAATCTTGGTAAGTTTTAGTTTTTTATTCTAGTAAACTAAAACTTGGGCTCACTTTTAAGTGAACGCGTTTTTTACAAAACCAAACGTTTTATAGGTATATGCTAACCATACGAATTTTTAGGCTCAAGCTGATAAGCCCGACGAACGGGCTTATTGCTTAAATCTTTTATTTTTTTATGAAGCAAATGGGTTTGCGAATAATAGAGCTAAAGCTACAACTAACCCATAAATAGTTAAAGATTCCATAAAAGCAAAGCTTAATAATAACGCGCCTCGAATTTTACCTTCAGCTTCGGGCTGTCTTGCGATCCCTTCCACAGCATATCCAGCTGCAGTACCTTGGCCTACTCCGGGGCCAATAGCAGCAAGACCAACAGCTAATCCAGCAGCAATAACAGAAGCAGCAGCAACAATAGGGTTCATGATAGTTTCTCCGGTTTTTTGTTCACAATAACGATTGATAACTAAATAGGGTTTTTTCGGGTTACGGGCAAAACAAAAATTAATAAAAACAATTCGAGCTTTTTTTGTCCGTCTCTCACTTTACGTAACTATCTCTAATTTAGTTAAATTTTGAAAAAAAAGAAATTTTTTCTCTGAAAGTACTATAATATCTTTGTTTTCATTATATCTAACTCCAACTAATTAGGTAAGTTTAAATAACTAACTAGATTTAATGGAGTTTAGACCGCGTCTTAGACTTCTTATTAAATTAAGATCTATTTCTTTAGGTATAATAATTCTGTAGTTTTGCTAAAAGTTTTTAATAGCTCTTTTTTTGCCTTGCATTTTAAGACAGACTGGCAAGTTATTACTAAATAATTAGTTTTTAGCAGCTTGTAGATTACTAAATATCTGTATTAAATCTTCCTACGCCTCCTCGAAAACTTTTACACGTCTTCCATTTTGGCGCAGAGCGCCTTTCTCTTTTTAATGGTGATCTTCTAGTGATTCTCCAATGTATGCGCCTGCTAGTGTAGCAAAAACTAGTGCTTGGATAGCACTAGTGAATAAACCTAGAAGCATTAATGGAATTGGTACAATAAGTGGAACTAGAGCAATTAAAACTCCTACTACCAATTCATCTGCGAGAATATTTCCAAAAAGTCGAAAGCTTAATGATAACGGTTTTGTAAAATCTTCTAAAATATTAATTGGTAATAAAAAAGCTGCTGGTTGAATATACCGTTTAAAATAGCCAAGGCCTTTCTTTTGTAAACCGGCATAAAAATAAGCGAGCGACGTTAATAATGCTAATGCTACAGTGGTATTAATATCATTTGTTGGTGCTGCTAATTCGCCATTTGGTAGTTCAATAAGTCGCCATGGTATTAGAGCTCCTGACCAGTTTGAAACAAAAATAAATAAAAAAATGGTACCTAAAAATGGCACCCAACTAAAATATTCTTTTTCTCCAATTTGTGTTTTCGCTAAATCACGAATAAATTCAGTTATATATTCAGTCAAATTTTGTAATCCTTCGGGTATATCTTTTAAATCTCGATTTGCTAAAAATGATAAAGAAATTATAATTGTGAAAACGAGCCACGAAGTTAATAAAACTTGGCCGTGAACTTGATAATCACCCAATTGCCAATAAAGATGTTGTCCAACAGAAACTTCTGAAATATCAAATAATGGATTATTCAATTTTGCTCCTTAAAAAATCTTGTTTTTTGTTGTAACGATGGAATTTTTTGCTTTTTCTTTTATTTTTTCATTTGGCCTGTTGGGAAAGACAAGCTAAATGAGATTAGAAAATTTTTGAAATTACTAGAATTATTATAAACATTTTGCTGTCGGTAAGCAATTCAAACATTAGATTAAAAAAGCTGCTTCACTTTTCAATATTTTTCTTTTGCGGAAAAACGAAAAAAATTAAAAAAATATTAATTTACTGAACCAATACTTTTCTTTTTAATCGCGGAAGGTAAGCGCTTTTTTTTACTCTCAACTTTTTTTACTAAATTTGGTTTATTTTTTAATTCTTTTTGACCTAGTTGAATAGCGGTTAAAAATTGACTCAAAATATATTGAAGAGAAGCCACAGAATCGTCATTAGCTGGTATAAAAAGGTCAGCCAATGTAGGATCACAATTTGTATCAAGAATCGTTACTGTTCTAATCCCTAACTTTTGACATTCTCTAACTGCATTCAGTTCTTCTGGTTGTCCAATGATGATAACAACATCAGGAAGTGCTTTCATGTTTTTAACACCACCTAAATATTTTTGTAAACGTTCTTTCTGCTTTTTTGCTGTAGCAGCTTCTTTTTTTGGTAATTTATCAAATTGGCCATCTAATTCTTGGCTTTCTAAACTATTTAATTTCGATATAGAAGTTTTTAATGTTTGCCAGTTTGTTAGCATTCCACCTAACCAGCGTTGATTGATATAAAAAGAGTCGCATTCGCACGCTACATTAGCTATTAGTCGAGCAGCTTGTTTTTTTGTTCCAACAAATAAAAACTTTTTTCCTTGCCGAGCAAAATTTGTTAGTTCCCCGTTTACATTTTTTAAAAGCCAGTATGTCTGAATTAAATCAATAATGTGAACACCATTACGTTCACCATAAATAAAAGGAAGCATTTTAGGATTCCATTTGCTAGCTTGGTGTCCAAAATGCATACCTACTTGAACCATTTTATCAATTGTTGATATCATAAATTTAACTATTAAATACAAATTGTGCTATTATTCACGAAAATTTTTGTTTTTAGGAAAGTTTTTCTTAGAAGAAAAACCCTTTGCCCTTGGCGGAGGCCACCGGGTAAGATAGACTAAAAATAAAAAAAGGTTTTGAATGTTTTTACAACTTCAAGTTGTAAAAACTTGGTTTTCTTAAGAGAAAACTTAGAGAAGTTAAAATTCAAAACTTGGTTTCTTTAGTAAGGTTTTCTGAAAAAAACCCAGTTTTTAACACGTTAAAAACCAAAGCGAGAAACTTAGAAACTTTTTTCTTTCCTAATACAATATACAATAAAAAATGTTTTTTTTTCTTCGAATTATCTTTCTTTTTACTTTTGCAAAAGACACTTTAGCCGGAAACTAAACAGCAAAGGCTCAGTCTTAAGTGTTTTGAACAAACTTTTGTTTTCCTGTGTCAAAGATCAGCTTCCTAAAAGAAATTTAGAACTTTAAAAACTTGGTTAAAAAATTTAAAGGTTTTCCGTAATATCACCGAAAAAACGAATAAGAGTAAAAAAATGTAGCGTCACTTGACAGAAAACTTAAAATAGTTTACTATAGTAATTGAAAGCCCCCATCGTCTAGAGGCCTAGGACAGCTCCTTTTCACGGAGCAAACGGGGATTCGAATTCCCCTGGGGGTATAAAAATCTTCATCAGGTAGCAAATATGCGGGATAGAGCAGCTTGGTAGCTCGCAAGGCTCATAATCTTGAGGTCGCAGGTTCGAATCCTGCTCCCGCTATTTTTTGCAAGTATTGGGCCTATTTAACGATACGTTAACTGAAACTTTTTTGTATATTTTTCTAGTTTTTCTCTAAGATTTTCTTCAGAAAACCAAGTTTTGAACTCGTTCAAAACCATTATAGCAGAATTTGCAAGAAAAGAAAGGGTTTGTAACTCAGTGGATTAGAGTACGCGTTTCCGAAGCGCGGTGTCGAGGGTTCAATTCTCTCCTTACCCAGTTTTATTTTTCAATTGAATAAAATAATTATAAATTTTCACAAAAACTTTTAACGAGTTAAAAACCTAAGTTTTTTTTTCAAAACAAAGCAAAGATAACTCAAGGTACTTCAAGAAAGTTTCAATTGTAAAATAGTTTGTGGGTAAGCGACGGGACTTGAACCCGCGAATAGTGAAGCCACAATCCACTGCCTTACCACTTGGCTACGCCTACCATATATAAAAAGTATATCATTTTTTTCTTTACTTTGTATTTTTTTACGATATTTTTTTGCTTCTGTTCATGTTCAATTTTAGGTGCCAGTTGCTCACTTGTTTGTACTTACTGGATATTCAGGAAATTCCATTTAGCAAAGTTAACTAGAATATACCTTTAAACAAGTAAAAAATTTTAAGCGACTTATAAAATAAATCTCACAGAGCGTTCTAATTTTTATCTAAAATTTAGTCTTTTTTAGAGACTTAGATTAAGCAAATATTAATTTTTGGGAGCATAGGAAAATAGGAAAAAAGAGTAAAAACGTTGTTTTTCTGTTAATTTTTCTAAAAGTTCTATTTACAGGAATATGTAAAGGAACTAATTAACTTCTGGTTTTTCGGCAAAATTTAACAATCGCTTGAGTCAATGCTTGACAAGACGCCGAAAAAATTTTTAATAAATATAGTTTGTTGGTAATTCTACAGAAATAAAAGTTTTATTTTTCATTCGGAGCGAGAGGGATTCGAACCCTCGGTACAGCAAACTGTACACTCGATTAGCAATCGAGCTCTTTCGACCACTTAGATATCGCTCCTCAAACAATTTTTTGCTTACTTTTTTCACTATTAAAGAGTTAATATTTTTTACTCTATTGTATCACAAGAGTTTCAAAGACTTCAACTTTTTACTTTGCTTTTTTTACCTCACTATTTTTTATTAGCCCGATAGTTTTGTCAAGTTTGATTTAATGTAGACGTCCACGTATTGAGTTTGTATTGGTCTCAATTCTAAAAATTTTATGGTTTGTAACTTGGTTTTTCTTAAACGAAAAACTGAACTTTTGCCTGAAGCTTGAGTTTTACCTTGTAAAACAAAAAAAACAAAGGTACGAAGTATTTTAAAGCCTAAAGGCTTCTGTAGCCTATGCTTTATTCGTTTTTGTTCGTTTTTTAGTATTATCTAACGAATTAACGATAGTTAAGTTTTATGGTAAAAACGAGGATATGTTCGTAGAAAGTTAAACAATAAACTTGGTTTTTAATTTTACATGGTTATTCTCTGCCCTTCGAATAATTATAAGTAAGGTTGTTTTTGCTGAAGGCCTCTCTTAAAAGATTTTTTATAAAAAATTTACTAGTTTTTTAGCACAAGATACTAAATTTAAATTTCGCGAACTTTTAATCAAAAAGGTTGGGCGAAGCTAGTAGTAAAACAGTGAAGCCAATAGTACTTTATTGCAATTATGCTTTGCATTGTATATTAAGGCAAACTTCTAGGTAGTGACATAAGCGAAAACTTGGGCCGAGAATTTGATCATTAGTTTTTTTACGGTAATATTTTGTTTGGAGTGCTTACCAGGAACTTTACTTTACAAAAAAGCTGCTTTTTTTAGTTTTTATGACACAGAAAATCCGTTTTGCAAAATTTATTAAAAGGTTTTTTTTTGAAACAAAAAATAAATATTTATTTTTTAAAAAATATTTTTCACTGGGTATTTTTTTTCTTTTTTTAGGCTTTTTACTCGGAAATATATTTGGAACTTTTTTAAATTTATTTCGAAATTATTTAATCTGGGATGGGTTAATTGTCTTCTTTTTAATTTTTTTTTGTGAAATTGTAAATTATAATATTTATACTAAAAAAAAAAAATTATCGCACATATTTACCTGGTCTTTAAAGTTTCCGGGAGCTATTTTATGGAAATTCTTAAATTATTTTAAAATAGGCGTTTTGTTTGGCTTTTTTATTGATGCGTTTAAAGTTGGAAGTTAATTATTTAATGAGATTTTTTTTTCTCAAAGTACTGGGTTTTTCTTACAGCAGAGCTTTTTAAGACGGTAGTCTGTTAACACGGGGGTGATTTTGTAAGGATTTATATTGAAACGAACGGAGTATTAACTAAAGACAAAAGGTTTTATTTTATAAGTGCCACTCTATGGGAGCTAGATATTTTTAGCGGTTGCTACGAGAGTTTTTACTAAGCCTCTTTGATTTTTAATACATTCAAAAATTGGTTTCTTTTGAAATGTTAGTACGAAACTATCGTCCTAAGAGGCTTAGGTGAAAGCCCCTTTGGTTTTTAACTCGTCTAAAATGTTACGAAGTAACATTTTAGACGAGTTAAAAACCCTTTGCTTCGCTCCGGCGAAAAGCAAAAGACGAGTTCAAAACCCTGCAGCCACGGGCAAAAGTTAAAGCCTAGATCTGTCTGTAATACTCTTTAGCCAAATTTTCCAGAAGTTGATGCAATCAAAAATGCTGCATATGTTAATACATATCCTGCAGAAAAATGTGCTAGACCAACTAATCGAGCTTGTACAATAGAAAGTGCTACAGGTTTATCTCTCCATCGAACTAAATTCGCTAACGGTGTACGTTCGTGAGCCCAAGCTAATGTTTCAATTAACTCTTGCCAATAACCACGCCATGAAATAAGGAACATAAATCCAGTAGCGTAAATTAAATGACCAAATAGGAACATCCAAGCCCAAACCGAAAGACTATTCATACCAAACGGATTATAGCCATTAATTAATTGTGACGAATTTAACCAAAGATAATCACGCAACCACCCCATTAAATAAGTTGATGATTCATTAAATTGATTAACATTTCCTTGCCAAATACCAAGATGTTTCCAATGCCAATAAAAAGTAACCCAACCAATAGTATTCAGCATCCAAAAAACTGCAAGATAAAAAGCATCCCAGGCCGAAATGTCACAAGTACCGCCACGACCAGGTCCATCACAAGGGAAACTATAGCCAAAATCTTTTTTATCTGGCATTAATTTTGAACCTCGTGCATCTAATGCTCCTTTTACTAAAATAAGAGTCGTTGTGTGTAACCCTAAAGCAATTGCGTGATGAACAAGAAAATCACCAGGCCCAATAGTCAAAAACAAAGAGTTGCTATTGTTGTTAATAGCTTCTAACCAACCAGGTAACCATAAGCTTTGTCCAGCAGCTGAAGCTGCGCTTGTAGACGAAGATAACAAAAGATCAAAGCCGTAAAGAGACTTTCCGTGAGAAGCTTGAATCCATTGTGCAAAAACTGGCTCAATTAAAATTTGTTTTTCTGGAGTTCCAAATGCTTGGACAACATCATTATGAACATAAAGCCCTAATGTATGAAAACCAAGAAAAAGACTGGCCCAACTAAGATGAGAAATAATAGCTTCTTTATGGTCAAGAATTCGAGCTAAGACATTGCCTTTATTTTGCTCTGGATCATAATCTCGGATAAAGAAGATAGCACCGTGGGCAAAAGCACCACACATAATAAAACCAGCAATATATTGATGGTGTGTATAAAGAGCCGCTTGAGTAGTAAAATCTTGTGCTAAAAACGCATAAGGAGGTAGTGAATACATATGTTGCGCTACTAGTGAAGAAATAGTACCAACAGCAGCTAAAGCTAAACCTAATTGAAAATGTAATGAATTATTAACAGTATCAAAAATACCTTTATGGCCAGCTCCAAGTCCTCCAGCCGGAGGTGTATGTGCGTCTAAAATTTGTTGCATACTATGTCCGATACCAAAATTAGTTCGGTACATATGTCCTGCTACTATAAAAAGAACTGCAATAGCTAAATGATGATGAGCCATATCAGTTAACCAAAGACTTTGAGTTTGTGGGTGAAAACCACCTAAAAACGTTAGAATAGCAGTACCAGAACCTTCAGAAGTATTAAACAGATGGCTAGCGCTATCAGGATTTTGTGCATATGCTGCCCAATTCCCAGTAAAAAAAGGAGCTAAACCTTGTGGGTGCGGCAATGTTGTTAAAAAATTATCCCAACCAACATGCTGACCTCGTGACTCTGGAATAGCTACGTGTACTAAATGCCCAGTCCACGCTAAAGAACTCACTCCAAAAAGACCAGAAAGGTGATGATTTAAGCGAGATTCTGCATTTTTAAACCAAGAGAGTGACGGCTGAAAAGTGGGTTGAAGATGAAGCCATCCCGCAAAAAGGAAAACTGCCGAGCCCAAAGTTAGAAACAAAGCCCCATTATATAAATCTTGGTTAGTACGTAACCCTATAGTATACCACCATTGGTAAACGCCAGAAGTTGCAATATTAACAGGTCCTTCAGCCCCTCCGCGTGTAAAAGCTTCAACAGCGGGTTGACCGAAATGTGGATCCCAAATTGCATGAGCAATTGGTCGTATATGTAATGGATCTTGGACCCATTGAACAAAATTTCCTTGCCATGCCACATGAAAAAGATTTCCTGCGGTCCAAAGGAAAATAATTGCTAGTTGCCCAAAATGTGAGGCAAATATTTTTTGATAAAGACTTTCTTCATTGATTCCATCGTGACTTTCAAAGTCATGAGCGGTAGCGATTCCAAACCAGATTCGCCGAGTAGTTGGGTCTTGAGCAAGACCCTGGCTAAATTTCGGAAACTTTGTTGCCATAATTTTTTATGAAATCCTCCATTTCATCAGTTTTTTTGATTTTTACGCTGAAAAATCATACGCAAGGCTTCTCTCGTTTTTCTCCCGTAGGGGGGAAATGGTTTCGTTAGCCTCTGCCTTGCTTCGCTAGGGCTTCGGCCAAGGTTTTTCTTTCCAAAGAAAAACTTTATGTTCTAGAAGAACATTTAGGGAAACCTTAGTAGAAGCCTTACGCGAGTGTTCTACTTTGTGTCTAAATGACGTTTAGCTTTTCCTAAAGGGTTTTTAACTAGTTAAAAACTTAAGCCGATAGGCTTTTACTCCGCGTTAAGTTTTTACGGTGCTAAAAACCTTTGGTAAGGTTTTTCGTAAAAGAAAAACTTTATGTTACTCGCTTCGTTAGCGAAGCAAAAGTAACATTTAGGCAAAGGCTATATTATCCTACAGCAATTATTCGTGCTAAGAAGAATGACCACGTAGTTGCAATACCACCAAGTAAGTAGTGAGCTACTCCTACAGCACGCCCTTGAGTAATACTCAGAGCACGAGGTTGAATAGCAGGAGCCACTTTTAGCTTATTATGAGCCCAAATAATAGACTCAATTAATTCTTGCCAGTACCCTCTACCACTAAATAAGAACATTAAACTAAAAGCCCAAACAAAGTGTGCACCTAAAAACATTAAACCATAAGCAGATAACGCCGATCCATAAGACTGAATAACTTGCGATGATTGTGCCCATAAAAAATCACGAAGCCAACCATTAATAGTATTTGCGCTTTGTGCGAAATTTCCGCCTGTAATATGTGATACGCCAGTAGCATTCACAGTACCCCAAACATCAGATTGCATTTTCCAACTAAAATGGAAAATTACAATTGAAATAGAGTTATACATCCAAAAAAGACCTAAAAAAACGTGATCCCAAGCAGATACTTGACAAGTACCGCCACGTCCCGGACCATCACAAGGGAAACGGAATCCTAAATTTGCTTTATCCGAAATTAAACGTGAACTACGAGCATAAAGTACTCCTTTCAGTAAAATTAAAGCTGTAACGTGGATAGTAAACGCATGAATATGATGTACTAAGAAATCTGCAGTACCTAAAGTAATTGGCATCATTGCTACTTTACCACCAACAGCAACAACATCACCACCCCAAGTCGCACTAGTACTTGCTAGAGCAGTAGGCGCGGAAAATTGAGGTGCGATAAAGTGAGTATTTTGAATCCATTGCGCAAACACAGGCTGCAATTGAATTGCAGTATCTGAGAACATATCTTGTGGACGACCTAAAGCACTCATTGTATCATTATGAATGTAAAGTCCAAAACTATGGAATCCTAAAAAAATACAAACCCAATTTAAATGAGAAATGATTGCATCTCTATGGCGTATTACGCGATCTAACAAATTATTATAATTATTTGTCGGGTCATAATCACGAATCATAAAAATTGCAGCGTGTGCACCAGCACCAACAATACAAAAACCACCGATCCACATATGATGTGTGAAAAGTGAGAGTTGAGTCCCGTAATCTGTAGCTAAATAAGGATATGGAGGCATTGCATACATGTGGTGAGCCACAATAATAGACAATGAACCAAAAAGAGCTAAGTTAATACCTAGTTGTGCATGCCAAGAAGTTGTTAACAACTCGTAAAGGCCTTTATGTCCTTCCCCAGTGAAAGGTCCTTTATGTGCTTCTAAAATTTCTTTAATGCTATGACCAATACCCCAATTAGTTCGGTACATATGGCCAGCTACGAGAAAAAGAACCGCAATAGCTACATGATGATGAGCACTATCCGTTAACCATAGCCCCCCAGTTACTGGATTTAAACCACCTTTAAAAGTTAAAAAATCGCTATACTCTGCCCAATTTACTGTAAAAAAAGGAGTAAGACCTTTAGCAAAACTTGGGTAAAGTTGAGCAATTAATTCACGATTCAGTAAAAATTCGTGTGGTAAAGGAATTTCTTTAGGGTCAACGCCAGCATCTAATAATTTATTAATTGGTAATGATACATGGATTTGGTGCCCAGCCCAACCTAAGCTTCCTAGACCTAATAGACCCGCTAAATGGTGGTTTAGCATAGATTCTACGTTTTGAAACCATTCTAGTCTTGGCGCAGCTTTATGATAATGAAACCAACCAGCAAAAAACATTGCAGCAGCTAAAATTAATCCGCCAATTGCAGTGCTATAGAGTTGAAGTTCACTAGTTATGCCGCTCGCACGCCACATTTGGAATAATCCCGATGTAATTTGAATACCTTGGAATCCGCCTCCCACATCACCGTTTAAAATTTCTTGGCCAACAATAGGCCAAACAACTTGTGCACTAGGTTTTAAATGGGTTGGGTCACTTAACCACGCTTCATAATTTGAAAAGCGTGCTCCATGGAAGTACATACCACTTAACCAAATAAGAATAACTCCTAACTGCCCAAAATGGGCACTAAATACTTTTCGAGAAATTTCTTCAAGATCACTTGTATGGCTATCAAAATCATGCGCATCTGCATGAAGATTCCAAATCCAAGTTGTAGTGGATGGGCCTTTTGAAAGAGTTCTTGAAAAATGGCCAGGCTTTGCCCATTTTTCGAAACTAGTTTCAATCGGATTACGATCAACTACAATTTTCACCTTTTTTGCTTCTCGCTCTGGTGGACTAATTGTCATTTAATTTCTCCTAAAATCAAACGTAATAATTCTTTTTTAACAAAAAAAATTTTGTAAGGTTTTTCCGGAAAAAAAACTTAAAGCAGAGCTTTTTAAGACTACGTCTTAAGATACTCCTGCCCAAGGCTTATACCGAAGGGTACCGCAAGAATTATTGTTTTATGGTTATAAATATTCCTCTCATTACATTAAATAGGTTAAAGTTTTTACTTACATTAAATAGGTTAAAGTTTTTACGATTTCTGCAGGACCTGTACTAAGGTTTCCCTAAATGTTCTTCTAGAACATAAAGTTTTTCTTTGGAAAGAAAAACCTTGGCCTGCGCCCTAGCGAAGCAAGGCAAAGGCTAAAGAAACCAAGTTTTTTTAGAAAAAACCTTTGCTTTTTTGTTTTACTTTGTAAAACTCAAGCTTCCAGGTTTTACTTGAGTAAAAACGGGCGGCTTTAGTAAAAGCCTATTATATAGGCTTAAGTTTTGAACGAGTTCAAAACCCGATTCAGACTATGAAATAGTCTTTTACCCCTTGGCCTGCGCCCTGTATTAACGCTGTTAATACTGACGAAGCAGGGGCAAAGGCAAAAGTTAACGTGGTTAATACGCTTCTCTTTCATATTTACTAAAAGACCTTTTCGTCCTACCAGAAAATTTGAAATAAGTTTCAAGTTTTTTGCGCTTATTTCGTAAAGGGAGCCTATGCCTTGCTTTGAGAGGCCAAGGCTAAAGGTTTTTAATACTTTAAAAACTCAAGGCGAAGCCTTCAGGAAACACGAAACCCTTTTATATTCGTTTTTTACAATATGCAAGCTTTTAAATAGTTTCTGGATTTTCTCGTCTTACTTTTTGCAGACCGAGCAGAGTGAAACTTTACCTTTATTAACTTTTTTAGTATCGATTACGATTGTCGATACTAAAAGAACGAGGGAAAAAAACTTTAACACTAATTAAAAACAAGAATTACATAAAAAAATAGTGCTTTAGGGGTTAAAACTATAGTTTCTTTACTTAGAGTTTGTAAAGAAAAAAGAACCGGTAGCCTAGAGGGGATCTCTGGCAACCGTTAAACGTCATTTCTTTTTAAAGTAAACATTTTTGCTAATTTTTATTATTATTTATTATTATATGAACGTAAACGCGAATATTATATTTCTCCTCTAAGCGTGGCTTTTTATATTTAAACACTAAAAAAGTAAACGCTTGAAAGTTGAAATATAGCTTAGTCAAAAAATTATCATTCTCAGATCTTGGTTTATCTGAAAAATAAAGTTGGTTTTTAATCAGAGGCCAAGGCCTTGTGAGGGTTTTTAACGAGTTAAAAACGTAAGCCCTAAATGTTATTTTGTAACTTTAATGTTATTTTGTAACTTTAATGTTATTTTGTAACTTTGTAACATAGAGTTTCACTTTCCAAAGTCAAACCTTTAGTTTTGAATATATTCAAAACTGGGTTTCTTTAGAAACGTTAGTAGGGGACTGAGACTATTTGTTATTCGTCTCCAGTTTTTAATTAATTAAAAACCCTGCCACTTTTGACAGCGAAGCAGGCTAGCAAAGGCTAATTTTGTTTTTGTCGTGCCCAAGCTTGAAATATATTTATTCCAAGTAATAAAAAAAGTGACATAAGTAAAACTACGGTTCCTATAACAGTTGCTCTTTTATAATCATATTGTTCTAAATTTTGAAAAATAAGTATTGAAGCAATTAAATCTTTCAACGGAATATTCGAAGATACAATTACAATTGACCCATATTCACCGATAGCTCGTGAAAAGGCTAAAGTTAAACCGGTTACTATTGCTGGAAAAAGAGGAGGAAAAACAACTTTTTTAAAAGTATTCCAAGAAGAAGCGCCTAATGACCAGGCTGCTTCTTCTAATTCTATTTCCATTTCTTGTAAAACTGGTTGAATAGTTCGAACCACAAAAGGAAAAGATACAAAAACCATTGCTATTATGATTCCTAAACGAGTAAATACAACCTCGATCCCAATTTTGGATAATAAGGAACCTATCCATCCTTGTTGACTATAAACAGTAGCTAATGTTAATCCAGCTACTGATGTGGGGAGAGCAAAAGGCAAGTCAATTGCTGCATCTAAAAACTTTTTTCCTGGAAAATTGTATCGAACTAAAACCCAAGCTAAAATAAAACCAAAAATAGCATTAAATAAACAAGCTATGAAAGCTGTAGAGAGAGTTACAATATATGCTGAGAGAGCTATCGGTTCAGTAGCTGTTTCCCAAAAGTCTGTAAACAGCGTCTGGCTTGCATGTGCCAATAAAGAAATTATTGGCAAAATTAACATAAAAATTAGATAAAAAAAAGTAAGAATTAACGGTCCAAAAGAGGTTATCCATCTTTTATTTTGTGCACAAAAAACACTGGACCAAGTGTTTAACAAAGACCGAAAAAATTTTCGGACTTTTTCCGCATAAATTTCAGAAACGACTATTTTTTTCATTTTTTTCGTGTTTAATGGCGTATTTGTTTTGAAACAAAACGAATGGTTAGCTTTTCAATGAAAGGTAAGTACTATTAAAAATTTAAAGAAAATTTTTTCTGGCTAGTTTATTTAATAATCCCTTAAATTAGAATACGTCTCTTAATCGATGATATTTTTTGAATCCAGTCTAATATCTAATAAAAGACCTAAAAGACTCGTCTTTTAGTCCTAAGTTTTGAACTTGGTTTTTTTCTAAGAAAAACTTGGTTTATCGAATCTGAAATTTGATAAACTGGATTTTTGTAAGATATTATTCCATAGTCTTAAAAAACTCTACTTGAAGTTTTTCTTCTAAGAAAAAATAAGTTTTTAACTTGTTCAAAACCCTGAAGCTTTTGTTTTCCAAAGGTTTTTTTCTAAAAAACTTGGTTTCGTTAGAAACTTAGAAAACACCCTTTGGTAATGTCTTTCGTAAGAAAAACCCAGTTTTGAACAAGTTCAAAACCCTAGGCCTTGCTTTTTTAGTAAAAAACTTGATGTTACGAAGGAACATTTAGACATAGGCAAAGTAACATTTTAGACGAGTTAAAAAAGTTAAAAACCCTCTTAAGGCTTTGGCGTATTATTAAAAACCACCCAAGTTGTATTCAAAAAATGATTTTTTAGGTGAACTCTTTGAAAGCATTCGCTTTAAGTTTTACCGACTAAAACCTTGATTTTTTTAGAAAAAACTGATATTATTTTTAATAAGTTCATAACTCTGTAACTTCGGCACTTTCACCATGTGAGGGCTGAAAAGCAGCAACATTGTTTGTGGATTGAAGTAGCCAGAGTTAATGAACCTCAAACTTTGAGCTAAAGCAATCGTTGCTATCTTATGATTTTTTATACTCGTAATGATAGCGTTTTTTAAATTTTTATTTTCTCATTTTTTTGCCAACCTGCAAAAGCAAAGAGCAATCTCAAAATAATATTTAACTTAATTTTAGGCGACACCCGGATTTGAACTGGGGGATAAAGGATTTGCAATCCTCTGCCTTACCACTTGGCTATGCCGCCATTTATTTTTCGAAATAAATATTTTTAGCAAGAAAAAACCCTCAATTAATATCTTACCATCTTTTTTATGATATTAGCAAATAATAAAAAATACAAACCAGATTTTTCCATTTTTGAATAAAATTACCTGACCGCTCTATAAATATAGAGCATTTTAAAGGTGATAAAAATACAAGTCATTTTGCCAACTGAGGCGTTATACTCTATGTCTCTTTGTGAGAGACTAAAAGACTTTGTGTTAAGTTTTTAACTCGTTAAAAACCCAATAGGTGTTGAGAGGCCTTGGCCTTACGTTTGTAACTATTTAAAAACCTTTTCGGCACAACGTGTACTTTTTTCTAAAGGCTTTTTGCTAAAAATAGTAAACACTATTCTTAGCTACTTTTGGTAATCGTTACTTTAACTATTTGAAAAGAAAAGAGATCAACCCAACAACCCAAAAGACTTAGTGGAGACTAAATTTTTTAGTGTGCAACGCTAGACCCCAACCAATAACAAAAGTTAATCAAAGTAAATAATTAATTAAGAAAGTAAAAAACGATACGGTATTTTTATGAAGGTATGTATCTTAAGCTTTTATTTTTGTAAGACACCCTGCGGTTAGTAGTTCGTTTTAAAACGAATGAAATCCGCTTTTACTATTTTCTTTAACGGCTATTCGTGTTGAGAGGGGTAAGCCTTAAAATACTTCGTACCTTTGCTTTTTTTGTTTTACAAGGTAAAACTCAAGCTTCAGGCAAAAGTTCAGTTTTTCTTTTAAGAAAAACTCTGAATCTGGTAAAAGCAAAGGACGAGTTAAAACCGCTTTTTTCTTCACCAACTTCAGTAAGAAATAATATAGATCCGAACCGTTCCTTTTTTACGCAATAGAAAAAATTCCTAGAGTAGTTTCTAGTTTATTTTTTTGCTTTCCCATACCTATACTGTTTGCCGCGCCCAAAACTATTAAAGCCAAAATCTTAATCTTGTCTGATTTATGAATGGACCCGGATAAAGAACCTGACGTTCCTGGAAACTACGCCTTAAAAACCTTTGCTCGTGGATTAACCCAAAGGTTAAGACCAGAGGTTTCTTTTGTTAAAAAAACTTGCTGGTTTTTTTAATTTCTTTTGAAAAAGAAAGAAAGTTTTGAAAGCATTCAAAACCTTTGGTAAGGTTTGTCGAGCAAGAAAAACCCAAAAGCTACGGGCAAAGGCTGTAAGAAAAACTTGAGTCTTTGTTTTATAAAATAAAACACAAGCCTGTTACAAAAGTAAAAGCGTAAGGCGAAGCTTTTCCTAAGTTTTCAACTTGTTAAAAACCAAACCGTACATTATTGGTTTAGTTAAATATAAAACAAAAAAAGATGCGATTTTCGAGATGTTTAAAAAGTCGTGATAATTTGTTTTTTTAGTAAAACAAAACCATAGGTAACAGCTTATTTTTCCTCTCTTTTTGGTTTAGTTAAAGACCACTAACGTAAAAGTTTTTAAAGAAAAACTCGATTTTCTGAAGCTCTTGCCCTAGGTAAAGGTAAACGGTAAACCCCAAGGTTTTTCTTTCGAAGAAAAATTTTATCTTTCTCGCTGTAAGAAGTAAGTGGAAAAAACGATAGCATTTTCTAAAAATTATTACCTATTTTAATATTTTGGCTTTTTCGTCCGACGAGATAATTTTACTTTCTACTCAAAAAAAAAATGCAATTCCAAAGACATATACTTAGCTTTTTTAATTTTGATTTTGTTGAAACTCAACGGAATAGCTTCTCTACGTTTTTAGAACATGGAATTATTCGCGAATTTTTAAAACGAAATTCAATTACAGATTCGATGCAAGGTTTAGAGCTGATTTTTTATCCAAAAAACTACAAGTTAACAAGCCCAAAAATTACACCCAAACAAGCTCTTTTAAGTTCAAAAACATATGAGAGCCAACTTTATATACCTGCTCATTTTATTGACAAGCAAAATAAAAAAATAAAATTACAATGGGTACTTCTTGGGAATCTCCCTTTGATGACTAAACGTGGCCATTTTATAATTAATGGTTCTCCACGAGTTATCGTCCATCAAATGGTTCGAAGCCCTGGTATTTATTTTCAAGAAAAAATTGTAGGAATAAAGGTAAAAAATACTGTTTATTATGCGGATTTAATCCCTTTTCGTGGGGCATGGATTCGTCTTGATATTGATAAAAAAGGACATTTTTGGGTTCGCATGAAAAAAACTCCAAAAATTCCTTTAGTAATTTTTCTTCAAGCACTTGGTTTAAATCTTTATCAAATTCTTCATTCTTTAGAATATTCGGATAGATTGGAAAAATATTTAAAAGGCGATTATCATTTAAATGGAGAGTGTTATTTGGAAGGATACTCTGAGCCGATTCGTGCAAAAAATGTAAACCAAGCTTTAGATATAATTTCTTCGATTGTTTATCCAAAAAAGCCATCCTCTTCAGTAACTCAAGAGATGGGACATAAATTTTTATTTCGCAGATTTATGAATCCTAGAACGTATGATCTTGCTGAAGTTGGACGAGTTAGGCTAAATATAAAATTAGGAATTAATATAGGATTATATCACCATACTTTAACTGCACAAGATTTTTTAGGCGCAACAAATTTATTAATAAAATTAGCGTTAGGACTCGTATCTCAAGATGATATCGATGATTTAAAAAATAGAAGAGTTCGAACGTCTGGGGAACTTCTTCAAAATCAATTAGGAACTGGGTTAGCTCGGTTAGAAAAAGTTATTCGTGAAAGAATGAAAAAACCTAAGCATTCCTTAACTCTCCGAGGTTTGATTACAACAAAAGCGGTAAACGGGGCTTTCCGAGAATTTTTTGGAGCTAGTCCACTTTCACAATATATGGATCAAACCAACCCTTTATCAGAAATAACACATAAACGTCGGTTAAGCTCTCTTGGCCCGGGTGGAATAACTAGAGAAACAGCTGGAATGGCCGTAAGGGGAATTCACCCAACTCATTATGGTAGAATTTGTCCTATTGAGACTCCTGAAGGACAAAATGCAGGATTAGTAAATTCCATGACAACGTATTCTCGAATAAATTCCTATGGATTTTTAGAGACCCCGTTGTTTTCCGTTTTTCAGGGACAAGTTCAAAATAATCACGGCCTTTCTTTTTTTTCTTCTGAACAAGAAAAAAAAGTTAAGGTAGCCCCAGCTGATTTAAGGCTTTCTTATTCCAAATTTTTACCCAAAAATTCTATTCCAATTCGGGATGATCAAGAATTTCAGCGTGTACATAACAATAAAGTTGAGTTCATTGCAATATCCTCAGTTCAGATGATTTCTGTCGCAACGGCATTAATACCTTTTTTGGAACATGATGATGCAAATAGGGCTCTTATGGGATCTAATATGCAGAGACAGGCTGTTTCTTTAATGATCCCAGAACGTCCTTTAGTTGTGACTGGATTAGAAGCGCGTGTTATAGCTGATTCAGGACAAGTTCTTCAAGCGAGAAAGAGTGGCTTTATTTCTTATAGCAGTGGAAAAGAAATTTACTTAGAAAGTATTTCTAATAGGTTGCCTTTTATGCAAAGAGAAAAAGCCTATAAGATTCAGAGAAAACAAAATGACGACAAGCTCTTTTTGTTTTTACCTGACGGTTTTGGACATTTAAAAAAACGATTACTTCCGTTTAATAAATATGCCATTCAAATCAGAGATAAAAATCGAATAGGACCACTTAATAAGAGACTACCGTCTCTAGTTTTTAATTCGTCTTTTGCTTTTAATAGAAGCGAAGCAAGGCAAAGGCGATTTTTCCAAAAAGACTTTTTACCTGGCTTTTTTCATCAATTACTTTGTCGTCGGCAAAAACTTTTACATTTGCGAAGCTTAAAAACAAAATTTTTATTTTTTTCGAATAAGGAAAAGAGACAACAATTTAGATATTGCTGGCTTGAAAAGTATAAACAATTATCAGCTAAGAAGGGTCAAGTATTACCAAATAAGCACGATAAAACAAGAAATGTAGGGTTGCTAGAGTCAGTGAATAGTCTAAATAGGGAAGATCGTTTCGATACCCCAATAAATATCATATTACAACCCAAATATAAATTCAAAAATTGGGTATTAAATAATCTTTTGTCAGGCTCCTTGGACAAAAAAAAATTTCAAAATACCGCTTGGCCTGCGCCCTGTATTAACTCTGTTAATACTGACGAAGCAGGAGCAAAGGCTAATTTTGCAAAAAAAACTGATACACCTCTTTTTTTTTTACCTGGCTTAAAAAAAAAAAATTATAAAAAATCGATCTTTGAAACTGCCAAATATACTTTACAAAACTATGAACGATCAAATCAAGACACTTGTCTGAAGCAAAGACCTTCAGTATCTGAAGGAAATTGGGTACAAAAAGGAGATATTTTAGCTGATTGTTCTTCAAGTGTCGGCGGAGAATTATCTTTAGGAAAAAACATTTTAGTCGCTTATATGCCTTGGGACGGTTATAACTTCGAAGATGCTATTCTAATAAGTGAAAGATTGGTAGCTGATGAAGTTTACACCTCAATTCATATTGAAAGGTATGAGACGGAAGTGCGAGAAACAAAATTTGGATTAGAACAGATCACTTCTAGATTACCAGAGATAAAACCTTGGCAAATGGCTCATTTAGATACAAATGGAATTGCAAAATTAGGTAGTTTTGTTAAACATGGTGATTTGCTTGTAGGGAAAGTTACTCCCATTAAAAAACGAACCCTGTCACCACACGAAAAACTTTTATACGATATTGTAGGAAAAGCTATTCCAAATACCAGAGATACATCTCTTCGGGTACCAAAAGGAGTTAAAGGGAGAGTTGTTCATACAAAAATTATCGAAAGTGATACGATTTCTACTCCAAAAGAACGTAGCTTCGTTTCAAATGGTATACAAGAAAAAAAAAAAAATCAGGCAGTTCAATCTTTTCGTATACAGCCGAATATTCGATTAAGTGATAGGAATCAGTCTAAATCTCTTAGTTTTTTGCTTCGTTCAGATGCCAATCAACTAAAAAAAATTAGGAATGAGTTTTTTTTATCTTCCTATTCTTATTATAAAAAGCCAATACCCACAGGTTGGTATCATCCAAGCCACAAATCTTCGCTTTTAAGAGATAAAAAAAAAATTTCAGTAGATTTTTCAATACGACCAAAAAAGGTTTATATCTTTTTAGCTGAAAAACGGCATATTCAAAGAGGTGATAAATTAGCTGGTCGCCATGGAAATAAAGGAATTGTATCACAAATTCTTCCTCGTCAAGATATGCCTTTTTTACCAGATGGAACGCCTATAGATATGGTATTAAATCCGCTTGGAGTACCTTCAAGGATGAATGTAGGGCAAATTTTTGAAAGTTTACTCGGTTTAGCAGGTCAATTTTTAGGCGAGCAATATAAAATAGCGCCGTTTGATGAAGCTTATGGGCCTGAATCGTCAAGAGCTTTAGTTTATTCAAAACTTTATGAAGCTAGTCTTAAAACAGGGCAATCGTGGCTTTTTAATCCGGAATTCCCAGGAAAAACAAAACTGTTTGATGGACGAACTGGGATATGTTTTGATCAACCAGTAACAGTAGGAAAAGCTTATATGTTAAAGTTGGTGCATTTAGTCGATGAAAAAATTCATGCACGTTCGACAGGTCCTTATTCATTACTTACGCAGCAGCCTTTAAGAGGCAGATCAAAGCAAGGCGGACAGAGATTAGGTGAAATGGAGGTTTGGGCATTAGAAGGTTTTGGTGCTGCTTATACTTTGCAAGAGCTATTAACAATAAAGTCAGATGATACCCGCGGAAGACATCAACTAATGGATGCTTTTTTAGATAAAAAATCTCTTTCGTGGAATGCGTCAGAATCTTTTAAAGTTCTTTTACGTGAATTACAATCTGTTTGTTTAAATGTTGGCCTTTATGCACTTGGGTGGCATGAAACAGCTCCTGGTCAACAAATATCGAGAAAACAGATGGATATAATGGAACCAATGCATAACAACTAAAGTTCTAAAAGTTTCTAGATCGTCTTTTACTTTAATAAGTAAAAGACTCTTAAGTTTCATATTTTGTAAAACTAGATTCATCTACCGAGAATGAATAATATTCCAAAGGATAAATCTCTCTGGCTAGTCGTCCTAAGTTTAATTTTTTTAACCGCGATAAATTCACGTGGAGTAAACTCAGACACGTTAGCGAGCGTTTTCCTTATCTGAACTAAGCCACAACTTTCATTTTTTCGTTTTGTCAATATTAACGAAGTTAATACATTTCTGCTTCTAGTGTTTTATCAGTATTAACGATTAACGTAGTTAATACAGGCACAACCTTTGCTTTTAGCGTAGCTTACTTTGTAAGCCAGGCAAAGGGTAAATATGTCAAACAAGCCGCAGGGTTTTTAATAAATTCAAAACTTAAGTTTCTCGCTCCCCTTGGCGTTTGCCCTAGCGAAGCAAGGCAAAGGCTGCGAAAAAACCAAGTTTTGAACGAGTTCAAAAGTGATGTGAAACACAAACCTTGCTTGGTCAGTATTAATACCGTTAATACTGACCAAGCAAAGGCTGGCGAAGCAAAAGGTTTTTCTAAGTTTCTACGAAACCAAGTTTTGAACGAGTTCAAAACCTTATGTCTGAAGCTTTTGTTTTCCAAAGGTTTTTTTTAAAAAAAACGTGGTTTTTTACAAAACGTAGAAAAGTATAGTGGTTTTAGTTTAAATTAGAAAGCTTGCAGTTTCTTTTCTTTTAATCGAACGAAAGCAATTTTTATTGAAATTCAAACAAACGATATTCAAAATAAGTGGAAGCTTGATCATCAGGTTCACTAATCTTTTTAATAATTATTTATGAAAAGTGATAAACCAGCTGTCGAATCTCTTGAAATTGGATTAGCGTCTCCTGAGACAATACGCCAATGGGCTGAAAAAGTGTTACCAAATGGAAAAATTTTTGGCGAGGTAACGAGTCCACAAACAGTCAACTATAAAAGTTTAAAACCAGTAAAAAAAGGATTGTTTTGTGAAAGAATTTTTGGCCCAGTTGAGGATTTTGTTTGTTCTTGCGGGAAAAAGCCAGAACAAAACCAAAGATATTGTAATGATTGTGATGTGGAGTATACGTCTTCAAAAGTTCGAAGATATCGTTTAGGCTATATTGAGCTAGGAAGTCCCGTGGCTCATGTTTGGTATTTCAAAGGACGAGTAAATTATATTTCTACTCTTTTAGGGATGCGCAGAAGACGAATTGATGCTTTTTTATATGGTACACGAATTACCCATAGCATCGATAGTCTCGACTTTTTAACTCGATTTTTACGAAAATTGCCGAGAAAAAAATTTTTATTTTACGAGTATAATCCTTTTTTTGTTTTACCTCTTATTTTTCCGTTTTCATGGCATTGTGAACAAGATGGAAAAAGATTTGTCGATTTTTTTACAAAATTACCTGAATCTGAAGATTTTCCTCTTCCGGAGTATTTTCCATATGCGCTCAATAAATATAAGAAAAAGAAAAGCCAAAACTTTTTAGATATAAAGGATTTATCATCTCTTACAAAATTTAAAAAACGAAAAACATCTTCGAGATTTGGTATTTCTTCAAAAGCAAGAAATAATCCTAGAATAAGAAAAAATAGACCTTTTTCTTTTGTTTCAAATTTAAATACGGAAAAGAAAATAGGTTTGGAAGAAATACGCGCTAAAAGAGAATTTCGAAACAATAATATTTTAGCAAAGCGAAATCAAAAAGAGATTTTTCCTAGAACCCTCCCCTATACAAAAGAACAAACAGTCCGAGATCAATTACCCTGCATCGGGGCACAACCTTTTCGCCAAGTCTTAACTAATTTAGATTTTCCGATGTTAGACTTGATACTTTCTAAAAAACTTTACCGTTTAAACGTGGAATTAGCTATTTGGGTTAATAAAGAATTGCCTATGCCTTTAGACGGCGAAATAGAAAGTTATACTAAACTAAAACGTCGTCGATTGATACTTTTACAACGTATAAAATTAGTGAAAAATTTCATACGTACTAAACAAAAACCGGAGTGGATTATTTTGTCGGCTCTTCCTGTTCTTCCACCTGGGCTTCGCCCTATTTTACAATTAAGTGGTGATCAAGTTGCTATATCTGATTTAAATAAACTTTATCAGAAAATATTATTTCGAAATAGACGATTCTCACAAAAATCTTTGGACAACCCACTTTATACACAACGTTTATTACAAGAAGGGGTTGACGCGTTAATTGAAAACGGGAAGGGTGGTGCTGAACCTGTTTGTGCCTCTAATGGAAGACCCTTAAAATCTCTCTCTGATATGTTAAAGGGTAAAAAAGGGAGATTTCGACAAAATCTTCTTGGAAAACGGGTTGATTATTCTGGACGTTCCGTTATTGTTGTAGGTCCCCAATTACAAATTCATGAATGTGGTTTACCTAAGGAAATGGCTATTGAGCTTTTCCAGCCTTTTTTAGTACGGCAGTTAGTTATTCATGGATTAGTAACAACAATACTAGCGGCGAAAAAACTTATAGCAGAACAAAGCGCAATTATATGGGAAGTTCTGGAACAACTTTTGGAAGATCATTTAGTATTATTAAATCGAGCGCCAACACTTCATCGTCTAGGCATCCAAGCTTTTCAACCTAAACTCGTAAATGGGCGAGCTATTCTTTTACATCCTTTAGTATGTACTGGATTTAATGCTGATTTTGATGGAGATCAAATGGCGGTGCATATTCCTCTTTCTTATCAAGCTCGAGCAGAAGCTTGGCAACTTATGTGGTCACGAAATAATATTTTATCTCCCGCAACCGGTCAACCTATACTCGTACCTAGCCAAGATATGGTTTTAGGTTGTTATTATTTAACCACAGAAAATTCCCGGAACCAACGGGGTACTAATTTGTATTTTAGCGAATTAAAAGAAACTCTTTTAGCTTACGCTAAAAATAAATTAGATATCCATGCTTTTATATGGGTAAGGTGCGATAGAAATTTCGAAACTGGTAATAAAAATAATAATCCGTTAGAAATTCGAATTGATTCCTATGGAAATAGTCTAGAGTTTTATGATAATGCTCAATATTTTTTAGATTATGAAGGGAATCAGGTAAGCCAACAGGTTCGAACAACACTAGGTAGAATTATTTTTAATGAAATACTCCAAGACTGTTTTAAACTTGTTTAAATAGACTTTCGTACTTTTTTAGCCAACCAATATTTACAGCATTTTACGCAACAACGTTTTGCTTTAGTTTTGCTTTACCTCGGGGCTGTATTAAGCCAGCTACTTGGTAAAAAACATCGAGTAAGACAGCCCTTCCTTCGCTAGGTAAAGACCCTTTCGCCTGGGCCTCGGGCATAGGCTATGGTTGATTCCTTTTTAAAAGAACCTTTGCTTAATTTTTTTGAAAAAAAAAATAAAGCGAATGCCTAAGCATAAATCGCCTTCAGTTTTTTCTTTTGTAAGCTTTTTCTTAAGAAAACCAAGTTTTTAATAAATTAAAAATTCTTTGCTAGTGAGTATTAACAACGTTAATACAGGCCAATGGTTTTTAACAAGTTAAAAACTTGATGTTCTTTAGAACATTTAGACCGTTTGGCATACGCCAAACGGTTTTTAACTAAATCTTCTTTTTGCTTCGCCAGCCCCTTTGGCTGAAGCCTCTTGCTTCGTGTGCGAGAGCAAAAGCAGAAGCTGCTTCGCTGGCTGGCGAAGCAAGAAGAACAGAAAGTTTTTCTTTTTAAGAAAAACCAAGTTTTTAACAGGTTAAAAACCCTTTGCTTCGCTTCACCTAAAAGGAAAAAACGCATTAAAAACTGGGTTTTTCTTAAAAGAAAAATTTGGTTTTGACCTAAGTAAAAACTGGAGACGTAGTCTCTTAAGGTTTTTTAATGAGAAGCCCTAAAGGGCTTCAAGTTTTTAAGACGTTAAAAAGTTAAGCCGAGAGCCTTTGCCAACGAAGTAGGCTTACTTCGTAAGCAAGCCAACGATTTTTCTCAAAAGAAAAACTTGATGTTCTATAGAACATTTAGGCCCAAGGGCGGCAGTGTTCAAAACTGGGTTTTTCTCGCTTCGCGCCAGAAAAACCTTACTAAGATTTCTTCAGAAACCAAGTTTTTACTTTTGCTAATCTACGCAGTAGATAAGCCAACGGACCCGAAGCTTGAGTTTTACTTTGTAAAGCAAAAAAAAGCAAGGGTTTTTCTTCTAGAAAAACTTGATGTTACGAAGTAACATTTTAGACGAGTTAAAAAGCAAATCGGCTTTCACCTAAGCCTCTTAGAACGATAGTCTCTAACTAAAAGAAAAACCCTGTTTCAAACCCCTTTGCTGCGCTAACGAAGTAACAGCTAAAAACAAAAGTGCTGGTAAGACAAAAGCTTCAGGGTTGGCTGTTCAGTATTAACTCTGGTAATACAGCGCTAGCAAAAGTTAACTTGAGTAATCCCGACAAGCCAATGGTAAGTTTTTTTACCTCCTAAGTATGTGAAGTTTTAGTAAAGCATACCAACGGCTAGTAGTGAGAAACAGAATATTTCACATATCAAAAACAAATTTATGAAGCCTTTTTTTTTTAATAGATGCTTTGAAAAAAATAATTTAAAAGCATTAATAGCTTGGTCACTTTTAAATTTTGGTGAGCGAAAAACCCTAAATTTAGTAGAAAAGTTGAAAAATTTAGGATTTATGTATGCAACGCAAGCAGGTATTTCTTTAAGCCTGGATGATTTAAAAACACCACCAACCAAAATTTCGCTTATTTCTGAAGCAGAATATCAAACTGCGAGCACAAAAAAAGAATATTATCAGGGTAATTTGACCGCAGTCGAGAAATTTCAACAATTGATTGATACTTGGCATCGTACTAGTGAACTTTTAAAGCAAGATGTTATTGAAAATTTTAAATCCACCGATATCTTAAATCCTGTTTATATGATGGCTTTTTCCGGGGCACGTGGAAATATTTCGCAAGTGCGCCAATTGGTTGGAATGCGTGGATTAATGGCGGACCCTCAAGGACAAATTATTGATTTTCCTATAAGAAGCAATTTCCGCGAAGGTTTAACGTTAACTGAGTATGTTATTTCTTGTTATGGGGCTCGTAAAGGACTGGTTGACACTGCTTTGCGAACAGCTAATTCAGGTTATCTTACTAGACGACTAGTCGATGTTTCACAACATGTCATTATAGGGTGGATGAATTGCGGGACAACTCGTGGGATTTCTTTAGGAAATATGATTGTTGAAAATAAAATAATATTACCGCTCCAAAATCGCTTATTCGGCCGTGTTTTAGCTGAAGATGTACAGCCGATAGCCATTAAAAACCAACAAATTTCATTAGAATTGGCCTCTAAAGTTGGAAAATTAAAAGAAAGCGTTTTAGTTCGATCTCCTTTAACGTGCAAACATAAAAAATTCTTATGTCAATTTTGTTATGGATGGAGTTTAGCTTATGGAAATTTGGTAGGTATGGGAGAAGCGGTTGGGGTTTTAGCAGCTCAATCTATTGGTGAACCTGGGACCCAGCTAACTATGCGAACATTTCATACTGGAGGTGTTTTTTCGGGTGGTGTGATAGATGAAATTAGAGCACCATTTAATGGTTTTGTATTTTTTAATAAATCTCTTCCAGGGAAGTTAATTCGAACTTCCTACGGAAAAATCGCCTTTTTTACAAAAAAGCCCGGTGAAGTTCTTTTTTATTCATCTATTAGTTCAAATTCCCGGATTGAAGAATCACCAAAAAGCTCTTTATTTTTGCCTTTAGACAAGGAAGAAAGCAAGCAAAAAATCAAATTTTTTTTGCCTGAATGTACAATACTTTTTATTCGAAACGCGGGTAAAATTTATAAAGGACAGTTGGTTGCAGAATTTTCTTCTATAACAGATAAAAAAAATGAACAAATTAGAGCTGAGCATCGAGTTTACTCTGAAATTGCGGGTCAGATTTTTTTAAAAAAAATCACTCAGTTTTTCCCAAGCAAATCAAAAATTTCGGGAGGATGTAAAGAACAAATTGATTCACTTTGGATCTTATCCGGCAAAATTTATAAATCTGCGATAGCTTCCCCGCTTTTTTTAAAGAAAGGGGATTATTTAGATAGTACAACTACTATCAATCAATCTTTAGGTTTTACAACAAATATAGGTACCATTTCATCGTATCTTTCTCCTAAAGAAAAACAATTTAGTGAATTTAACCTCTCTGTTCCTCATATAGAATATAAAAACCCGAAAAAAAATGGGATGGCTATGTCATTAGATAAGGAAGGAGTTGAAAATTTTAAAGGAAAGCCAGCAACACAAATAGTCTTAAAACAACCACTTCAGAATTTATTAATAAAAACGCCTTACTATAAAAGATTTAGTTATTTTTTTTCATTACCAGTAAACCAAGTAGATTCACGACAATCAGCCGATCTTCTCTTTACGACGTCGTCTCTTAAAGACAATATTGGACAGTTTGCAAAAAACGACCGATTAGAGTGGTCTAAAAAACCTATTCTTTATCAATGGTTTCCAAAAACCTATCAAACAAAAACAGGAGGGTTACTTCTGTCATCAAAATTTATAATTGAAAATTTTAGTTTTGATAAAGTTTTATTTTGGATTTCCGAAGAATCATATGAAATACCATATTTTCCGGTTCGCCTAGGCCGTAGTTCGCTAAGGCATAAGCGAAAAGAAAACTTTTCTAGACTTGAGCGGAGTAAGGGAACTAGCAAGTTTAAAGGCAAATCAAAAAATCAAAAATTGGTTTTTTCGGGTTATGCTAGGGGTTGGAATTCTCGAGAAATACCGCTTTTTTATACAAATAATAGGCAATTGAGAAAAAAGCCAATATATCTAAAAACAAGTGGTTTTTTTCAATCTATAAAATACTTACGTCCGTTTCACGGAAACTCTCTTCAAAATAGAATTAACTTTAAAACGAAGAAAAATCCTAATTATCTTAAAAAAGACTTTTTTTTAAGTTTTACGCTCCATCCTTATTTTCCGTTTGATTGTGGAACAACGTTGTATATTAGCAAAAGTACACCTTATACCTTAAGCTCCAAAATTAATGGGCAAGTAAACAAATACAACAATTTTATTTTTTTAACAAAAAAAAATATTTTACAAAAATTAAGCAAAGCTAGAGAAATACGAGCAGAAAAAAAAATTTCTTTCGCTTTTTATCGTTTATCGTTTGGTAGCCTTAATAGACCTGAATTGTTTCACTTTTCTAATGCAGAGTCGTTATTAACCCCAGTAACTTTTGCTAGCGCTGTATTACCAGAGTTAATACTGACCAGCCAACGAGCCCGAAGCTCAAAAGTACAGGACAAAGCAAAAAGCAACGGTATGACAAATGAGCGAAAAAAAGGTAGTGGCGATAAAACCCTAATAACTTCTTTACTAACTTTTACGCCTGAAAACCCTTTTTCACTTGGAACCAAAAAATTACATAATTGTTTTTTTCAAAGATTAGCGTTTTTTACAACAAAAAATACAAACGATAATACGAAAGGATTTTTAGAAAATCCGCTTTTTTTAATTAAAAGAAAATATCAAAAATTGAACAGATTTCCCATTTGGTCTACTTCGTTGACAAAACAAAATTATAAGCCAAAAGAAATTGGATATGAAAGAAATAACCCTAAAATAAACCAAGATCCTTTTAAACAATTCATTTGTCTTAGTACGCCAGACCAATCGCCATCGTTATCTTTAAACAAATCTTCACTTAGTAAAGATCGTTTTAGCAAAAAAGATTGGACAAAAAGTGAAATCAAAAAGAATAGTTCAAGAAATTCGCAAAACAAAGAAATACAAATAACGTTTTTAAATTTTTATAGAAGAGTTCACTTAAAAAAAAATAATTTTAGTAATATTTTTAATCTTTTTCCTTTTTTATGCGACGTAAGACCGTCAAATTTACAAGTGATTAAAATCCAAAACTGGAATCCGAAAAAAGAAAAAATTAAATCTTGCTCTAGTCTTAATACTATTGAAAAGAAAACAGTTAAGAAGGTTAAGGTTAAATCTGGTTGGGTTTATTTTCCTCAAGATGATCAAAAACTTGTAAAAAATATAATTGCAAACAAGTTGAGACTTCAATCTCAAGAGTGGAATAAAATAGAAAATATTCAATTAAATACTAGTGAAATAGATGAAGTAGCTTTTGATCAACAAAAAATTTTTACAGAGTATCTACGATTATTTTGGACTGCTTCTAGATATAGTAAAGTACCTAAAGAAAAAGGACTTAATTTAAACACGTTAAACAAGAAGGTTATTTTTGTACCTTTTTTGGCTCAAATTCAAAGAGTTCAAAGAGGAAAATCTTCTCGAAAAAACTGGAACCAGGTCAACGAAGAAGTCCCAGCAAACTCAAAAAATATTAAGGTAAAATTTAATAGCCCAAAACATAATGCTAATTTTACGAAAAAATTGTTTGTAACTAAACAAGTAAGAAACTCTCGTCTTGCTTTGAGAAAAGTACATCGTGCTCAGAAAAATAATCAAATACTTCACTTAAAATTTCGGTTAGGTTTATCGAGTTTCTTTCTTCCTAAAGATTCTTATGAAAAGAAAAAAGAAGAGAGATCAACTATTTTCTCGGACCAAAACAAAAAATTTAATAAAGTAATAATAAGTTCGCGAGAAACTCAAGAATTTAATTTAAACTTGGTCCAAGAAAAAAATTTCCTTAATAACTATAAAAATATAAATACAGCTAAACTAAAAGATACGAATGTAACTTTAAGCAAAATAAAAAAAATAAATCCTTGGATCAAAAGAAATTTTCAATTAATAATTAATAAAAAAAATGATCCGCGGGATACTGGAAAAATTTCCAAAAAACTTCAGAGTTTTTTTATTTCTTCTTTAACAAACGAAACAAAAAGGAAAGCAAAAAGCTGTATTAATTCTGGAAATAGTGACTTTTCGAAAATGATAGTCAGCAAAACGAAGTTAACGCAAAGCGAGAAACGAGCTAATCTAGTTTTTTTCTCGCAACTTACGGCAAAGAACGAGAACAGTAATTTTAAAAAAAATTTATCGCAAAAAAGAACTCAAACCAAAAAGAAAAACTCTAGTTCGGATGCTGTTTCTTCAGCAGCAAATAATCCATATAATATGTTTTTTTTTGGGAGTCCGCGAGTTATTTCAGCAGAGCAGCAAATAGCTTATTCAGGTTCGCAGCCTTTATTTTCTGCTGAAACAACCGGATTTACTAGCCGCAGTAAAACTAGCAAGCACCAAAGAAAATTGGTGTTTGAGGGAGAAAGACTTTTAAAAATTTCAAAGCCTAAAATTTTAGTTTTATTTCGAAAAATTATACCTTACTCGCTTTTAGATACACGTCAATATAAAAAAAGAGTTTACTCTAGCAATAAAAAAGAAATTTTTTTTGAGTCGCTATTGTCTTCAAATTTTACTCGGCAAAAAAAAACAAAATTATTTTCTTCTGATCCATCTCATGATTTACAAATTAAACGATTAATTCCTTTAGGTGCTCAAAAAGACGCTGCTTTAGTCACCAAATTTTTAGATAAAATAGTACTTCAGCGTGTTAACATTGTAGCATCGCCTAGCATTAATTTAGGCTTAAATGCAATTAGCACACAAATCCAATCTACTCGACTAACTAGAAAAGGATTTTTTAGCAAAACTTTCTTTTTATCTACATATACTTTTGGAGCATTTTGTGTAGGAAATATTTTTTCGAAAAAAAATCTTTCCAATTCTACTAAAGAAACTTGGATTTCTACAAATCGGCCAATATTCTTGACCGATTATTTAAGTCCTTATAAAGGCGAAATAGCTAAATCCCACTCAAATTCAAGTTGTATTATTATTACAAATGCAGACCAAATAACAGTATCAACTTCTCGTTTGAATACTCTAGAAAGTAGCGAGCAAAAAAATATTTCGTTAAATAAAGTTAAACCCTTTGCTGTTATTGGACAATTAATTCGATCAGGAGAAGAAATTGCACTAAATAAGGGTCTTTTACAATCCGGCCAAGTTATTCAAATTGAAACGGGAAAAATAACTTTACGCATTGCTTATCCTCTTTTATTATCATTTGGTAGTATTTTTCATGTTCAACATACCAGTTTTGTTGAAAAAAAAGATCAACTTTTTACTTTATTCTACCAAATTGTAAAAACTGGTGATATTGTCCAAGGTATTCCTAAAATTGAACAACTTTTTGAGGCTCGCGGACCACTTATTGAGGGGCGCGGAACAGAAGAGCGACATCTTTTTACTTCTGGGTTATCGGCACGGTTTTGGAGAATTTATTTAAATTATAGTCAAAAATTTTCAAATAAAATTGCTGTTCGAAAAAGTTTTGAAGAGATACAACAAATAATCGTACAAGAAGTTTATATGGTATATCAAGAGCAAGGCGTTAATCTAGCCGAAAAGCATTTAGAGATTATCGTAAGGCAAATGACATCTTTTGTACTGATTGTTAATCCAGGAGGTACTCGTTTTTTACCTGGAGAAATTTTACCACTTTCTTTGGTTGAAAAAGCAAATAACTATCTATTATTTTTAGATGTTACCAGTTCAATTTACAATTCTCCGTATTATGCTCAATATGTTCCTGTTTTATTTGGAATTACGAAAGCGGCATTACGTTCTGAAGGTTTTATTTCAGCTGCTAGTTTTCAAGAAACAACTCGTGTTTTAAGCCAAGCTGCGATTGAAAAAAGAAAAGATTATTTGCATGGATTAAAAGAAAATGTTGTTCTTGGAAGAGTAATTCCAGCTGGAACTGGTTTCCCAATATGGCGATGGAAAAAAGCTGTTTCTTCGTTACCAATTCGAGAAGGAAGCCCAAAAGGAAAACTTCAATCAGTACTGTCAAGGTTCGATGCAGAAAGTTTAGATAGTTTAATTCTTTAATTCATATTACCACTTGCCACTTTTTGACAACAAAATTAGACAAAAATATTCAAAATTTTTTATTTTGTTGGAAAATTATCAATGCTTATTTATCAAATTATTGTGTTTGTTAAAAGCCTTACTTGGACGAAGTAAAGCTAGGTTTTACTTGTACAACTCTATGTTTCAGAGGAACAGAAGCTAAATATTTAACTTCTTAGGTAATTAGACGCCAAGGCTATATAAGATTACGTTTCTTTTATTAAAAAAATAAAGGAAATGCTAAAAGGTAACTTTTCGAAAAATACTTTTACATAGTCTAAGGTTTCTAGGTATAATCTAAAAACCAAATTTAGTCAAAATGAAGGTATCCAAGCAAATAGTGACTTGCGTCAACCTCTTACACTTCCAACATTTTAAGATTGGCAATTAAGTGAACTTAGAGATAAAACTTTTTGCGTTTTCTCAGTTCGAAAAAAACCAACTTTTTAATTGATTAAAAAACTGTCCATAAAAGGGTAAAGATAACCGAACAAACAAAAGTAAAGTTGCTTTTTTCTAAATTTTCGAGGATACTAAAGAAAGAATCCTCAATCTTACTTCATCAAATTATTTGGAGTTTTTAATTTTATGTCACATTCAGTAAAAATTTATGATACATGTATCGGTTGTACCCAATGTGTTCGAGCTTGCCCTACAGATGTTCTAGAAATGGTGCCTTGGGACGGTTGCAAAGCAAATCAAATTGCATCTGCTCCGCGAACAGAAGATTGCGTTGGATGCAAACGTTGTGAATCTGCTTGCCCAACTGATTTTTTAAGTGTACGTGTTTATTTAGGCGCTGAAACAACTCGAAGTATGGGTCTAGCTTATTAAAATTATTTGACCTCTCTTTGTATTTTCTAGCTTTGCTAGAAAATACAAAGAGAGTCAAAAAAAATAATCAAAAATAATTACTATCTTCTAGCTTTCTTCTAGCTTTCTTCTAGCTTTTTTTGCTAAAGAAATAGCCTCTAACCTTTTCGCTCTGCCAAATTTGGTCTCCCACTAAAAAAGTAAAAAATTTTAGCTAACCGCTTCTAACTTCTATCGGAGAGTAAGTTAGTTGTCTCTGAACTAATTCAACGGCGAGAAAAGACTCAGAAGACTAAAAGGTATTTAGTCGTAATTTTATATTACTACGAATTACTGTTACTGTTCTTTTTGTTATTTTGTCGCATTTGCGAAGTAACTTGGTTTTCTCTAGGAGTTTTTAATAAGAAAAACTTGTTTTACTTGTTCTTTTGTCTCTAGCTTAGATTTTACTAAAAAACGTTGTCTTCAGTTTTTAACTTGTTAAAAACTTGATGATCTTTAAAGCATTTAGACCGTTTGGTTTGTGTTGTGCCAAAGGCAAAGATCAGGGTTTTTACTTTTGTAAGATGGTTTTTAACTAGTTAAAAACTTAACCCTATAGCCTTTGCTCGTCTGCTTCGTTGACAAGCCAAGAGGCCGTTTAGCTTGTGTTTACCATAAGGGCCTGTACATTTGCTTTTGCAACTTCTGGGTTTTTAAAACCAAAGGTTTTAAAAACTTAAGACAGAGCCTTTGCTAAGGTTTTTCTTTTGTCAGCGAAGCAGGCTAGCGAAGGGAGTCTTTGCCTTGCTTGGCTACGGCTAGCGAAGCAAAGCCCAACCCAAGGTTTTTCTTTGGTTTTTATCGAGACTAAGTTTCTTTTTATAAAAGAAACCAAGTTTTTACTTTTGTAAAATACTTCATATTAAGTTTTTTTTTGCCAGCGAAGCAGCTTCTGCTTTTGCTCTCGCACACGAAGCAAGAGGCTTCAGTCTTTACCCAAGGGTTTTTCTTTTGAAAGAAAAACTTGGTTTCTTTAGCCTTTGCCTTGCTTTGCTAGGGCGCAGGCAAAGGTTTTTCTTTCAAAAGAAAAACTTTATGTTCTAGAAGAACATTTAGGGAAACCTTAGTAAACACCAGAGGTTTCTTTCAGGAAAAGAAACTTGATGGTACAAAGTAACATTTAGGCCAAAGGGGCGTTTACTAACGACTTAAAATACTTTGTCTAAAGTTTTTCTTAAAAGAAAAACTTTAGACAAAGTATTTTAGGTTTTGAAACTGTTAAAAAGTTTTTTGTGATGAGTAAATTCAAAATAAAACATAAAAAACAAAGATTAAAGCTTAACTTCGCGTTTTTAAGGTAGAGGACCATTTCTAACTTATAGCAACCCATAAAGCATTTACTTTGCAGAAACTGGAAAAGAAAACTAAGTAATACCACGCTGAAAAGTAAGAGGAAGTATAATTTTTTCCGTTTTAAATATCCATTTAGCTTCGTTTAGCTTCGCGTAAAAAAGGATAGAAAACCTTTTTTTTACAATAAAACTATTAAAGTGATTTATGTCATTTGTTACAGCCTTAAGAGACTATGTTGAATTCGTAAATAATATTTATGACTCTGTTTCTGGTAATCTTAATTTTTTTCAATTAGGCCAGCATACTTTGTCGTATCTTTTTCAAACGGTACTTTATATTTTTTCCTATATTTTTACCTTTCAATGGCTTCACGATTTATCCAATTTACCCATAATAGTTCCTCAACTCTCTCTTATCGTATTAAAAGAGAATTTAGTCTTAGAAAATCCGAGTAGTGGAATTTTTTCTTTTTTTCAAACATCTTTTTTTGACGATTTTGAAACAAATAAATTTCTTATAGGGTTTTTAAACAGCTTTTTTCTTTCTTTACCTATTTCTTGTTCCAATTTAATTATTTTTCGCCGATTACTTGTACAAGGAATTCCAGCAGGAATTTCCGCCGCACTTGGTTCGATTTTTGGTCACTTTTTATTTTTAGGAACTATTTTTTTTGGAATACGATTTTTTTTAATACCGTGGCTTTCGTTTGATAGTGTTCAATATTTACTCGGGCTTTTGCTTATTTTAGCTAGTGTTTATTCCATGTCGCACGAAGTTCAACTTACTCGAGTTAAAAGCTCTTCCACACTAGTATTATTGAAAATGTTTGCTCTTAATTTTGCTTTAGCTTGGACTGAGCAAAGTTGTGTATTTCAATACATAGGAAATTTAACTTTTAGTGGTGAACCCACGATTCTCGAAACCTTATCTGCAAGAAATCAAATTGATTCGTTTTTAATACATATAAGTTACCTCTTGGGAATATTAGTAGGTAGTTTATTTTTTTCATTTCTTTTCTGTTTTCTCATTTATCGATTTACTTTTTTTATTATAAAGTTTACGGGAAGCTTGTATAGTGAATCTATTGAAAAAATTAATTTTATTTTAATTACAACTATTATTGGTTTAAGTTTAGCTTCTATTCCCTTTTATGGTTTAGATTATTTAATTACAAAACCTTTAGGGTTTGTTTCCCAAGATAAAATTTTAGAAAAAAGTATTTTTTATACGTGGGAAATTCCAAAGCCATTGATTGATATCGGCAATCAAGCGGATCAGTTAAATGAGCCTGATGTTGACGTAGCACCATTAGATAGGGCTCGATATCTGGAATCATATAATAATACGTTTGAAGATTTAAATTATCAGGGTGAATATGCTTGGAAAACAAGAGATGACCGTAGAAAATTACTTGGTAAAGATAGTTCTACTGATTTTCTTTTAAAATGGCTAAAAAAACCCGAAAAAAAACTTATTTCTTCGGAAACACAAAACATTGAAAAAGTTGATTCGCAAGAAAATAGAATAGATGACGGTTTGTCTAACCACGAAGAATATATTTTGTTTAATCAGGGTGCAGACAATACTTTTTTATATCCAGGTAATTTTCCTGATAATGCACCGAATCCTGTTCTAGAAAGCGACATCAAAAAAAAATATTATTCAAATCCAGTCTATAAAAATTTATTAAGTACTGATATTGATTTCTTTTTATTACGGCAACCATCTTCTCATTCTCTTACAGCTGGCGATGAAAAAAATCTTTTTGATAAACGACTTATGCTTGCGGATTATTATGATAGTTTACGCTTTTATAAAGAATTACCTTATGCTGAAGATTTTCAAAATACATTTCAAGGTTCCAAAAGTTATGCTGATCGTATCTACAATCAACAGTTCAAAGGTACGTTCAATATTGTTCGTCGATTATTTTCAATAACAGGCAATGACAGTGAAAACGTCTCAAATAATCGAGTTTTAAAATACGACCAACCTTTATATACCAATCAAGCAAAAAAAAATCAATTCCTTCCGCTTTTTCATGAAGAGATTGTACAAAGTAAGTCAGCTAAAATTGATAGTTTCTCAAACGAAAAGTTAGATGGATCGCCACCACGCGAAACGAAAGAGAGACCTTTTTTTGAATCTACACAAGCAAAACCCTTTTATGCTGGTTGGGATAACGAGGAAAGAAAATTCATAATTACTAATCGTTTCTTACCAAGGTCTATCGCTGGGTTTAGTTTACCTCAAAAGTCGAAATCTATCAGTGTTAAAAACGTTAATTCAGCTAGCTTATCTAAAGACACAGTAGCGGCAAAAGAATCTCATTTAAAATTTATTGAATTTACAGCTTGGCCATTATCTCCTCAATTAGTTGAAATCGGAAAAAAGAGTGGAGACAAAGTCTCTTCCGCTAAAAATATTCCATACACTTTTCTTTTTCAATTAAAAGATGATAATGTTTTACGAGTACAAGAATATCTTGGTGAAAGTGGAGGAAATCATTCGTCCAGTTTACCTACTAATATTCTACTCCAAGAACCTAATGTATCTCTTCCTCCAACTTCTTTATTTGATATTGTGGCTCCGAAACGTGGTGGATTTATATGGCCTGGTGGGTCTGAATTAAAAATAAATTTGTCACAATTAAAAAAATAAAATTTATGGCTGTTCCTAAAAAACGTTTATCAAAAACAAAATCAAGAATTCGAAAATCCGATTGGAAAAAAAAAGGATTAAAGCATGTAACTAAAGCTTTATCTCTTGCAAAATCATTAATTAAAAAATTACCTAGTTAAGGACTAAAATTACTTTGGTTTTTAAAGCTCTGAGTCAGTATCATACCTGAACTAACTCATTGGCTAGCCCGGTACAACAGCTCAAAGCTTTTTTTTTAGCGTTTGTACCGGGCTAACGAAGTAGAAAAGCAAAGGTTTTTTTACTAAAAAAACTGGAGGCTTAAGCCTCTTAGTTCTAGGTTTTCATGTTTGATGTCTATTAGTATGACCGTTAAAAATCTAATTGCACAGTTGTATTATTTTATTATCTATCTAAATATTATCTAGCACTTTCTTTTTAGACATTTTTCAGGAAAAAAGTATCAACTCCAGCTTACTTTTTTATTCAATATTTAAAACTAAAAACTCTGTATGTATTACCATGTATTAACACAGTTAACTTTTGCCTGCGGCTAAAAGCAAAGGTACAGCTGCAGGCAAAAGTTTTAGAGGGGCATAAAGTCCAATGGGTGAGTACTAATAAAAACCTACGCCTGCATTCTTGAAAAACACAAAAAACTTTTTTAGACTTAGCCTCCTGATTAATCAAAAACCATTAAAAAATCTTTATTTCGCACGTCTTTAGATTTTAGACGATATACTTGCTGTAAAAATACAGAATTTAAGGAAAGAGTATAGCAACTGAACAGTGGAGCAGCTTACAAGTAACCTTACTTTTCTAGAATTTGCTAGGAAACGGAATTCTTTTTTAAGAATTAACAACTAGCTAACCTAGACTAAAAGACAAAGACTAGCAAAAAATCTGAATCCGTATAAGAAAAAATAAATTAAAACTAAATGGAAATGCGAAAGCAAAAATTTTTCCTGTATTTCTAATCTTCTAGTAAATTTTTACAACTTTATTGTCTTTTTTAGTGCAAGAAGCTTAAAGCGCTCAAATTAAATATTATTTGTAAAGTTCGACTCCAAGTCGAACAGCTAATATGCCAGTAATTAATGCTGTAAATAATGCAATAAAAATTTGACTTTCTGAAATTGCCATAAATTTTATGTTAATTTAAAAAATTGTTTTTTGAGGGTGAAACAAAGCCCACATTGATTTAGTTTTTTAGTAGCTGGTCAAAAAAAGCAAAAACGATTTCGCTTTGCCTAAAGTTTAAAGATCTTTTTCCTACCCTTTTCAGAACTAATTTAAAATAGAGAAGTAGTCTTTAGTTTTGATTACCGTCTGATAGGAAGGAATTTTTTCATTCTTTAAAGATTTCCATTTTTACTTGCTAATAAAACAATCACTAACGGGCCTGCTGCAACAACAAAAAGCAAAGCTGCTAATTGAAAAAAAATTTCTAAATTCATAATTTTTTAAAATATTTTAGACGCTTGAAAATTGTGCTTTCTAAAGAAAGCAAAAAAAGCTATTTTTGTCAGTATTAACGATTTTAATACAGGATCAACGACTATCCAAAGATTAACTTTACTCCGCTCAATGAAAATCCTCGCTTCGGGTACTATACAGCAAGCGAGCATTACTTTGCTGTTTTTACAAAAAAAATGTAGCGCATCGAAACAACCACTTTTCCAGGATTGATCACAAAGTAAATTTTTATCAACGCTAAAAAACGAAATAAACTTAGTCAGTTGATGGCTTTAGGATCCTTTTGCTTTTTTCGAATACTCAGAGTCGTTACCCGAGATTCTGGAGGCTTTCGCCTCAAGTTTTTATTGTGCTTTACTTTGGGGCCCAATAAAAACTTTTTTTAGCTTGAGGATTATAAATATAAATCAAGCGAAGCTTAAAGAGTTGCTTCGCTTTTTTCTTTAGAAACTATTTATCTTTTAATAAAACCACAATTTATTCTGGAAAGTTAGTTTTTATAATTCTTCAATGTAAAAATTAGAGTAATTATTATTGCATAATAATTCAGTGAAAGTCGAAAGAGAGACTAACGAAAACTAACAGAAGCCTGCCAAACAAAAGCTAAAGCTAGAAAAAGTACAGGTATAACGGGTAATACGTCTACAATAGGATCAAACGGCGCATAAGCCTCAGGTAGTTTTGCAATTAATAAATCCATAAATTATAAAAATATCTTTTAAACGATTGCAAGTTTTAAATAAAACCAACAATGCAATGTGAAGTTTTAACAGCCTTATCTAGAATAAAATAAAGTACTGCTCTATTAACTTTTTAGTTTTTTTGATTTTCCGTAACTTTTATCGGTCTTAATAGTGTTAATATAACTTAGGAAAAACGGTTTTTCTTTTCCTTAACCTCTTTCATTAGCTTATTACAGGTCAAAGATTTTCGGATATAAACCTTTATTATATATCGTAATATTAAGAAAAAACTAAAAATTTGATACTTTGCTAGTGAAGCCAGCCAAGAGGCTACATATTAGGTCTGCTTACACCAACTAAAGCTTTTATGTCACTAAAGGACACCAAAGAGTCTTTTAGCGAAATCACAACAAAAGTCAAGCATTCGTACGAACTAAAAAAGCCACGGCTAGAAACTTTTTATTTTTTGTTTCAGTCAATTTTAACAAAAAATCTCATCCAAATACATTATATCATCAAAATTAAATAATTTTTTTAATGTTTGCTAATTTTTATTTCTTACCTGCACTTTTCTTAAGAGTCTTTTTATTTAAGAAAGGAAAATAATATCATTTCACCTTTCATTTTCACCAGGCCTTTGCTTCGCTAGGCTATTGATGAAAAGTAAACATTACGCGCCAGTTTGAATTTAATTGGTACCAAAAAATTGAAACGTCGTGCAAGCCAAAAGGTTCTAAAACTTATGGTTCAAGTAATCGTTCATTTTGCAAATGAAACCAAAGCTATATTTTAACAAGTATAAGCTAAACGGTCAAATAATAGTAAAAATCTAAGTTTTCAAGTGAACACGATTTAATAAAATACCGAATCTTCTTTCTTAGCTTTAATAAATAGTGTTTAATTTTGAATTGATCGGTATTTTAGATATTTTTACAAGTATTTAAAAAACAAAAACTAGCATAAAAAGTTACGAAATAACAAGTATAATATTAGTTGCATGGTTTCCTTTAAAAATGAAAAACTAATTGCCTAGTTAAGTAATTAAAACGACGAGCTTTTCAAATATTTATTATACAATATGTAAAAGACTTTTCTTTTATATAGATTTTTCGTTACTTTTGCTCTTTTGGATTAATTGGTATTCTTGAGGCAGCACCGGTAGCAGGCGAAAAGCGTGTCGAACGAAACGAACAAGGTAGGTATTTGCTGTACAAAGTTTAGACCAAAAAATAAAGTGTAACCTTTTTGTATCCCAAGGCGAGTATACTCCCAAAAGGTTAAGTAAAAAACGACCAAAACGTTAATCGTTAATAAGGACACTTTTCTTGGAAATATTACGTCTTTCCTGTTAATCCACACAACTGTGTATTTAGCGGATTAGCGGAGATAGCCAACGTGCGGCCTGAAAAGGCGAAAGACTGTCGACCTTTTGGAGTAGCCCCTATTCAGATGTGAGTCTGACTCCCACCGGTCTCTGTATTAGACAAAGTCCAAAGATTCTTTTTCTAGGCGAAAAACTTGGTTTATCTTACAGATAAACTTAGAGAGGATAATCCTGCTCATTCCCTAAAGTTAAGCGTAATTGGTTGGGAGTTTCCAATATTATGTAAATCATTTTTAGAGCAGAAATGCGGGCCTTAGGGGAACCCTTTGGAGTTGCTAGGAAGTCTACCTCGTTTCTGAAGCAAGACTCATGACAATTTAATCAAGAGCGAGAGCTAGCACCGTCTTGTTAATATTAATGGAAGTTATAGTTAATAGGACTAAAACACCTTTACTAGGAAAAAGTGATATTGCCTTATAGCACTTAAACTATTTAAGAATGTAAACAATTTAGTAAAAAATTTATGAAATTAGCTTATTGGATGTATGCTGGACCTGCTCATATAGGAACATTGCGAGTAGCGAGCTCTTTTAAAAATGTGCATGCAATTATGCATGCTCCTTTAGGAGACGACTATTTTAATGTAATGCGCTCGATGTTAGAACGCGAAAGAGATTTTACGCCAGTAACAGCAAGTATAGTAGATAGACACGTTTTAGCACGTGGATCGCAAGAAAAAGTTGTTGAAAATATAACAAGAAAAGACAAAGAAGAAAAACCTGATTTAATATTGTTAACCCCTACTTGTACTTCAAGTATTTTACAAGAAGATTTACAAAATTTTGTAAATAGAGCAGCACTTGAATCAAAATCAGATGTCATTTTAGCTGACGTTAATCATTACCGTGTAAATGAATTACAAGCTGCAGATCGAACTTTAGAGCAAATAGTTCGTTTTTATTTAGAAAAAGCAAAAAAACAAAATAAATTAGAAACTATTAAAACAACAAAACCTTCTGCTAATATTATTGGTATTTTTACATTAGGTTTTCATAATCAGCATGATTGTAGAGAATTAAAACGACTTTTTAATGATTTAGGTATTGATGTTAACGAAATTATTCCAGAAGGGGGAACAGTTGTTAATTTAAAAAATTTGCCTAAAGCTTGGTTTAATTTTATTCCATATCGTGAAGTTGGTTTAATGACCGGAAAATATTTAGAAAAAGAATTTGGCATGCCTTATATTAGTGTAACTCCCATGGGGTTAGTGGAAACTGCTACAAGTATAAGAAAAATATTTCATGTTTTAAAAAGTCTAGATCCAAAAGCTGAAGAAACTTTTCAATCAAAAAAAGGAAAATCCGTTGAAGATTATATTGATCAACAAGCAAGATTCGTATCTCAAGCAGCTTGGTTTTCACGATCTATTGATTGCCAAAATTTAACAGGTAAAAAAACCGTAGTTTTTGGGGATGCTACTCATGCAGCCTCAATGACGAAAATATTGGCACGAGAAATGGGATTACGTGTATCATGTGCTGGTACATATTGTAAACATGACGCTGATTGGTTTAGAGAACAAGTCCAAGGTTTTTGTGATGAAGTTTTAATTACAGATGACCACACTCTTGTTGGCGATATGATAGCACGAATTGAACCTGCTGCCATTTTTGGTACTCAAATGGAGCGACATATTGGAAAAAGGCTTGATATACCTTGTGGCGTTATTTCAGCCCCTGTACATATTCAAAATTTTCCTTTAGGTTATCGTCCTTTTTTAGGATATGAAGGTACGAATCAAATTGCTGATCTTGTTTATAATTCTTTCACTTTAGGGATGGAAGATCACTTATTGGAAATTTTTGGTGGACATGATACAAAAGAAGTTATTACCAAATCATTGTCTACGGATTCTAATTTGACATGGACAAGTGATGGGTTAGCGGAATTAAATAGAATTCCAGGTTTTGTTCGAGGTAAAGTAAAACGAAATACTGAAAAATTTGCTCGAGAAAATGGGTTTAACAAAATTAATGTAGAAGTTATGTTTGCTGCTAAAGAGGCTGCTGGTGCTTAACCTTTTTTTACTCCAGGCTCTTTGGCTTGATTTGTCTTTTTTTTTTCGAAAATCAAAGGAAGCCTTAAGCTTAAAATTTCGTTTACGAAATGGCCTTCGTGGATACTATGAAAAGACTAGTAGCCTTATATTATAAAAACTTAAGACCTTTTGGCCTAGCTCTTAGTTTATATTGCTAAATCAGCTGGGCCAATAGGGAAAAGCTAAGTATAAATAATATTTACCTCAAGCCTAAGTGATACCCTGTACCGGTACCAGAAATTTTGATAAGTGAAATAAATCTTTCTGATTTAGAGGCATAGCCTATCAATAGATTTTTATGAAATATCTCAATACAACTGGTTCGCGTTTCGCCACCTTTCTTTTTTACATAACTTTCGTTTGGTACTTCTTATGGCACTTCGGTTCGTAGGAAGGAGAAGTAAGGCAAAAGCTTTTTAAGATTCTTTTTAAAGTAAAATTTTTAACCAGAGTACGCTTATGCTAGCCGAAGCTAAGTTTTTGTTTCTTGCGATCTTTAATCTTTAGGTAAAAGCAATAACAAAATTAATATTAACGCTATTACCAAAAGTTTGCTGAGTTAATATAATATCGATAGGTCTGTCTTAGCCCGTTCAACAAAAAAAGAGGTAAAGGTAATTGAGCCGTGAGCGAACTTTAAGCTCGATAATTGAGCTTAGCGAAAATTGAGAGCATTGGACAGAAAACGAACGAACAAAAAAACCAGGAGAAGTTAAAATTTTCCTCGTCAAAAGCAAGCCGAAACATCACAATTGCCGAAAAAAGGTAAAACAATGTGATACAACCTTCTTGATAATTTTTCATGTTTTAGTTACCATTTAAAGTAGGAAAAGCCTGCTTAACTCAATTGGCAGAGTATCGGTTTTGTAAACCGAAGGTTATCGGTTCAACTCCGATAGTAGGCTATTTGTTTTAGTCATTTGACATTTTCTAAGTTTTTTTTTTAAAAAACCAAGTTTTACTATTTTTAAAACCAACCATAACTTATCAAATAAAAGTTATAACTTTTTTAAATTTAATAAAAAAAAGTTATTTCCATAAAATGCTATTATATATTTCTAAATAGACTCTTTTATTAAATATGAAGAATTTTCGACATTATTTTTATAGAATTCAAACTTTTGAATGGTAAAGGGGAGATACTTTTACTTTGCTTGAGTCAAAAAAAGAAAGAATAAGAAACGGGCAGATGGTATGATCCTAGAAATTTTTAATTTACTTCAATAAATGGCTCCACAAACTGAAACCAAAGCAGGTGCTGGCTTTAAAGCAGGTGTAAAAGATTACCGTTTAACGTACTATACACCTGATTACCAAGTAAAAGAGACTGATATTCTTGCTGCTTTTCGTATGACTCCACAACCTGGTGTTCCTCCGGAAGAATGTGCTGCAGCAGTTGCTGCTGAATCATCTACAGGTACTTGGACTACTGTATGGACTGATGGATTAACTAGTCTTGACCGTTACAAAGGTCGTTGCTATGATCTAGAACCAGTACCAGGCGAAGACAACCAGTATATTGCTTATGTTGCTTACCCTTTAGATCTTTTTGAAGAAGGTTCTGTAACTAACTTATTTACTTCTATTGTAGGAAACGTTTTTGGTTTTAAAGCATTACGTGCACTACGTCTAGAAGATCTTCGTATTCCTCCGGCTTACGTTAAAACTTTCCAAGGTCCTCCTCACGGTATTCAAGTAGAACGCGACAAATTAAACAAATATGGTCGTGGTCTTTTAGGTTGTACAATTAAACCTAAACTAGGTCTTTCTGCTAAAAACTATGGACGTGCGGTTTATGAGTGTTTACGTGGTGGTCTTGACTTTACGAAAGATGATGAGAACGTAAACTCACAACCATTTATGCGTTGGAGAGATCGTTTCCTATTCGTAGCAGAAGCTATTTACAAATCTCAAGCAGAAACTGGAGAAATTAAAGGTCATTACTTAAATGCTACTGCAGGAACTTGCGAAGAAATGCTGAAACGTGCAGAATGTGCTAAAGATTTAGCTATGCCTATTATTATGCACGATTACTTAACTGGTGGTTTCACTGCAAATACTACTTTAGCAAAGTACTCTCGTGATAATGGTCTGTTACTACACATTCACCGAGCTATGCACGCGGTTATTGACCGTCAAAAAAATCATGGTATGCACTTCCGTGTTTTAGCAAAAGCTCTACGTCTATCTGGTGGGGATCATCTTCATTCAGGAACTGTAGTAGGAAAACTTGAAGGTGAACGTGAAGTTACTTTAGGTTTCGTTGATTTAATGCGTGATGATTACATCGAAAAAGATCGTAGTCGTGGTGTTTACTTTACTCAAGATTGGGTATCTCTTCCAGGTACAATGCCAGTAGCTTCAGGTGGTATTCACGTATGGCATATGCCAGCTCTAGTAGAAATTTTTGGAGATGATGCTTGTCTTCAATTCGGTGGTGGTACTCTTGGTCACCCTTGGGGTAATGCACCAGGTGCTGCTGCAAACCGTGTTGCTTTAGAAGCATGTACACAAGCTCGTAATGAAGGACGTGATTTAGCACGTGAAGGCGGAGATGTTCTTCGTGCTGCATGCAAATGGAGTCCAGAATTAGCAGCTGCTTGTGAAGTTTGGAAAGAAATTAAATTTGAATTCGAAACTATCGATACTCTATAATTTTTTTCAGTAATAAACCATAATCTTTTATTCTCAACAAAATTCAGATTAGAAGATGAGGGTTTATTATTTTCGTTTTTCAACAAATGACACACCACTAAAAACCTTTTAGTATTAGTAGTTGCTTTATTTAGGTAAAGCAACTATTAATACTAAAAGTTGGAAACAAATAAATGATAAAATATTCTTTGTAATCTTTTTTAGATTCACTAGCTTTGTTAAATAAGAACTAAAAATTTATTTCACTATTGCCGTTTGGCTACAGGGTTTTGAAGGAGTTCAAAACTGGATTTTTCTAGAAGAAAACCTTACTAAGGTTTCCCTAAATCTTCTTTTTGCTTCGCCAGCCCCTTTGGCTGAAGTCTCGGGCAGAAGCTGCTTCGCTGGCAAAAGAAAACCAAGTTTTTACTTTTGTAAGGTTTCTTTTCTAAAAAGAAACTTAGTCGCGATAAAAACCAAAGAAAAACCTTGGCCCTGTACCTTTGCTTTTTTTGTTTTACAAGGTAAAACTCAAGCTGCAGGCAAAAGTTAACACAGTTAATACTGACCCAGCAATGCCCTAGCTAAGCAAGGCAGAGGGTTTTGAATTTGTTCAAAACTTGGTTTTCTTCAGAAAACCTTACTAAAGAAACCAAGTTTTTAACGCGTTAAAAACCAAAGGGTAAAATACTTCGTACCTTTGCTTTTGTCAGGTTTTTAACTCGTTAAAAACCTGACAAAAGCAAGGGTACGAAGTAACATTTTAGACGCGTTCAAAACCCGATTCAGACGATAGTCTCTAACTAAAAGAAAAACCCAGTTAGAAGACTGTTTGCCTAACGAAGCAACTATTTAGACGAGTTCAAATTTAAAAAAAGCTTCATTTTATTTTCAGAGAGTCAAATCGTAAAAGGCTAACTTCGAAAATACTTCTGAAACTTCATACGAAACGAAGCTAAAAAACTTTAAATCGAGTTCAGCTTTTACGTGCTTATTTCTTGCGTTTTTCGAAAAATTCGAGAAAAATTGGCGTATAATATTAAAAATTACTGGAAAAACATTTTTATGCCTAAAACTGAAATTTTAGAACAGAGCAGACCTATTTTCCCGTTTGCTGCGATTGTTGGACAAGAAGAAATGAAATTGTCCTTAATATTAAATGTTATTGATCCCAAAATTGGCGGGGTTATGATTATGGGTGATCGCGGGACTGGGAAATCGACAACAGTTCGTGCCTTAGTGGATCTTCTTCCTGAAATTAAAGTTGTAGTTAATGATCCGTTTAACTCAGATCCAGATGACCCAGAACTTATGAGCGAAGAAGTTCGCGAAAGATTACAGAAAAAAGAGCAATTAGATGTTACCATGAGAAGAATTACTATGGTAGATTTACCTCTTGGAGCCACCGAGGATAGAGTTTGTGGAACAATAGATATTGAAAAAGCTCTTACTGAAGGAGTAAAAGCCTTTGAACCAGGGCTTTTAGCAAAAGCTAATCGTGGAATTTTATATGTGGATGAAGTAAATCTTTTAGATGATCATTTGGTAGATGTCCTTTTAGATTCAGCTGCTTCTGGTTGGAATACCGTAGAACGCGAAGGCATTTCTATTAGCCATCCTGCTCGTTTTATTCTTGTTGGGTCTGGAAATCCGGAAGAAGGAGAATTACGCCCACAATTACTCGATCGTTTTGGAATGCACGCTCAAATTGGAACAGTTAAAGACGCGAACTTACGAGTAAAAATTGTTGAACAACGAGCGAGCTTTGACGAATCACCTGTTGATTTTAGAAAAAATTATAACGCTTCACAGGAAGAATTGACACTAAAGTTGGGTCGAGCTCGCGACTTATTAAAAAAAGTTGAGATGGATTATGATTTTCGTGTTAAAATATCACAAATTTGTTCAGAATTAAATGTGGATGGTCTTCGTGGTGATATTGTTACAAATAGAGCAAGTAAAGCTTTAACTGCTTTTGAAGGACGTGTTCAAGTAACACCCGAAGATATATTTCGTGTTATTCCTTTATGCTTAAGACATCGATTAAGAAAAGATCCATTAGAATCTATTGACTCAGGTGATAAAGTTCGAGATATGTTTAAGAAAGTATTTGGATACCAGTCTTAATTGGCTATTGCTTTTTTTTAGAAGTTAGTTTACAATCTTGAAAAGCAAGAGTGTTCTTGTTCTTTGACTTAAGTTTTAAATAAGTCTAAAACTCTTTCAATTTTTGCATTTTATTAGCATTAACTTCGTTAACTTTTGTCAATAAAGCCGCTTCTTTGAGAAACTAAAAGACCCCTTGAGACTACGTCTGAAGAGTCTTGTGTTTTATTTTATAAAACAAAGCCTGCCGGTTTTCTAAAGAAAAACCAACTTTTTAACCAGTTAAAAACCCTTTCCTTCGTTACCGAAGTAACGGTTAAAAGAAAAGGTTGTGTTTGTATTAACGTAGTTAATACTAAAAAAAGGTAAAACTTAAGGCTATTAGATAGGCTTTTACAAATGCTTTCAGGGTTTTTAACTGGTTAAAAAGTTTAAACGAAGTCTTTTAGTACTGATAATACTGACAAGCCAATGGATCTTTTTGTAACTTACTTTCTAGATTACCAGACCAACGGGTTTTTAATAAGTTAAAAACTTGCCAAGTCGGCAAACAAAAAAAGCAAAGGTTTGTAATATTATAATCCGTTAAAAGCTTGAAGCCTAAGCATATTCAGACCAGAGTCTTTTACAAAAATCCCCGAATATCGTCAGTAGCGAGAAAAACGAAAAGTTGCTAACATAATAAGGTTCGTAAAAAATGTAAGCGGGATGTAGCGCAGCTTGGTAGCGCTCCTGTTTTGGGAACAGGAGGTCGCAGGTTCGAATCCTGTCATCCCGATATTTTTATTAAAAAAAAAAAAGGTATATAATACCAAAGGACGCCCTTAGTTCAGTTGGTAGAACGCAGGTTTCCAAAACCTGATGCCGTGGGTTCAAGTCCTACAGGGCGTGTTTTTTCATTTTAACTTAAAATTTAATAAAAAAGCTTGCCTACTTTGTCGGTACAACTATCGGGTATTAATCAAAAGGCCTAAAGTAAAAAAGTGAAATTCAAAATTTTTTGGATTCAAACTTTTTATACAGTTAAAAATAGATTATTTCTTTTTTTAGCTGTATAATACAAAATACACCTGACAAAAACTTTGATTCGTACCAAAAATATTCAAATGTTTTCCCCCTTGGCCTTTGCTGCGCTAGTTTGGGGCAAAGGCTATATGAGATTCTTTTGCTATGCTTTTATATCTAATGTAAAGTACTTTTTTTACTGCTTTTTTTAGTATTGCTTCCCTCATTATAAAGGTTAATTTGTAATAAAATACTATCTTCTTCGCTGGCCTGTGTTTTTTCTTTCAGTCCAAAGACAAAAAAGAATTCCCCCAAAAAAAGTGAAGAGGCCTTTGTAATTGTCTAGAACAAAACTGGATAGGATTAACAAAGCTAATTTTTTTCTTTGCTGTGCTTTGCTAGGGCGGGCGAAGCAAAGGGTTTTTCCTTTTGTAAGAGGCTACTGCCTTAAAATACTTCGTACTAAGGTTTCCCTAAATCTTCTTCTTGCTTCGCCAGCCCCTTTGGCTGAAGCCTCTTACGTCGTGTGCGAGAGCAAAAGCAGAAGCTGCTTCACTGGCTGGCGAAGCAAGAAGAACATAAAGTTTTTCTTTCTAAGATTTTATCGCTTCGCTAGCCCCTTTGGCTGAAGCCTCTTGCGTCGTGTGCGAGAGCAAAAGCAGAAGCGGCTTCGCTGGCAAAAGTTGAGTTGTTAACCCGTTACAAGCCTTGAAGCTTATAAAAGCAAAGGGAATCTAAAAACTAGATTTCCGAAGAAACCTTAGAAGACAATTTGTAAAGTTAAGCTAAAAGCAGAAAAACGACTAAAAAAGGCTAGATAGAAGCGCAGTTAAAAATATCAAACGGTGTATAAAAAAAGATTTTCTTATGAAAAATTTTACTACATACTTATCTACTGCTCCAGTTGTAGCTCTTATTTGGTTTACCTTTACAGCTGGTTTATTAATTGAAATTAATAGATTTTTTCCTGACCCACTTGTTTTTTCTTTTTAGATTATTTCACTAAAGTTTGGGTAGATTTAGTAAGATCGCAGATCTTACTAAAAACCCAAAAAGTGTTTTACTAATATATAATTCACACTAGATGCTAAATCGCATTGGTTCTTTCCCTCTAATCACTAACGAATCCGTTTTAAAAATACAATAAATATCGAACTTTTACCATTTGGCTGATGCCACTTTACTTTGTCAGCAGAAGCTAAAAAACTTCGTCTAAACTTTTTAACTAGTTAAAAACCCTGGAAGCATTTGCAAAAGCCTATGTAATAGGTTTAAGTTTTACCTTTTTTCAGTATTAACTACGTTAATACAGGCACAACCTTTGCTTTTAACCGTTACTTCGTTAACGCGGCAAAGGGTTTAAAACAAGGTTTTTCTTTTAGTTAGAGACTATCGTCCTAAGAAGTTTAGGTGAAAGCCCCTTTGGTTTTTAACTCGTCTAAAATGTTACTTCGTAACATCAAGTTTTTCTTCCAGAAAAACCCTTGCTTTTTTTGTTTTACAAAGTAAAACTCAAGCTTCGGGTCCGTTGGCTTATCTACTGCATAGATTAGCAAAAGTAAAAACTTGGTTTTTCCTTTTGGCTAGTCTACAAAGTAAACAACCCAAAGGCAAAGGCTCTAAGAAAAACCTTACAAAAGTCAAAACTGGGTTTATCTCAGATAAATCTTACTGAGGGGCTTCGCCTCAAGTTTTTCTTGCAGAAAAACCAAAAGGTTTTGAATAACTTCAAAACTTGGTTTCTTTCGCAGCCTTTGCCTTGCTTCGCTAGGGCAAACGCCAAGGGGAGCGAGAAACTTAGAAAAACCCAGTTTTTAACCCGTTAAAAAACAAGCATTCAGTAAAAGTTAACAGAGTAAATACAGCAAACTCGTAAGGTAATAATGAAAAACAGAAATACTTTTTAATTTTATGGCAACTATACAACAATTAATTCGATCTGCAAGAAAAAAAATATTAAAAAAAACGAAATCTCCAGCTCTCCAATCTTGTCCTCAACGACGCGGCGTTTGTACCCGCGTATACACAACAACTCCAAAAAAGCCAAATTCAGCGCTTCGGAAAGTTGCTCGTGTTCGTCTAACATCTGGCTTTGAAATAACAGCTTATATACCTGGTATTGGACACAATTTGCAGGAACATTCAGTTGTTTTAGTTCGTGGCGGAAGAGTAAAAGATTTACCAGGTGTTCGGTATCATATTGTTCGAGGAACTCTAGACACTGCTGGAGTAAAAAATCGTTTACAAAGTCGATCTAAGTATGGCGTAAAACGACCTAAATAAATAATCAAACTCCAAGTTTGATAGGCCAGAGAAAAAATCTATCGAAAGTTCTTATTCTCTTGCTCAGAGAATAGATCCATGCTTCCCGGTTTTCTTTAAGGTTTTGCATAAAAAACTGAACTTTTGTCCAGCGAAGCAGGTCAGTATTAACTTTGGTAATACAGACGATGTAAGCTAGAAGCAGAACTATACAGTAGGTAAGTCCTTAGGCCTACAGCTAAAAGCAAAGTTTTTTATTTTTGCTAATCTACGCAGTAGATAAGCCAACGGACCCGAAGCTTGAGTTTTACTTTGTAAAACAAAAAAAAGCAAGGGTTTTTAACGGGTTAAAAACTTAAGGGACTCTAAAAACTTGAGGCTTTTTAACAAGTTAAGCCGAGAGCCTTTGCCAACGAAGTAGGCTTACTTCGTAAGCAAGCCAACGGTTTTTCTCAAAAGAAAAACTTGATGTTCTATAGAACATTTAGGCCCAAGGGCGGCAGGGTTTTGAACTTGTTCAAAACTGGGTTTTTCTCGCTTCGCGCCAGAAAAACCTGACCAAGGTTTCTTCAGAAACCCAGTTTTTACTTTTGCTAATCTACGCAGTAGATAAGCCAACGGACCCGAAGCTTGAGTTTTACTTTGTAAAACAAAAAAAGCAAGGGTTTTTCTGGAAGAAAAACTTGATGTTACGAAGTAACATTTTAGACGAGTTAAAAACCAAAGGGGCTTTCACGTCAGCCTTTTACGGCAAAGTCTTTTAGAGATTATCTCCCGTTTTTCTTTTTCTCACTAACTAAAAACCAATTCATTTTTAATGCAAATGAATTAGGCCCTACCTTTAAAAGTCAATAAAATTTTCAAATATTAAAATATTATGCCTCGTCGAAGAATCCCAAAAAAACGTTATTTGTCCCCAGATCCTGTATACGATAGTCGTTTGATACATATGATTGTAAATCAATTGATGAAAAAAGGAAAAAAATCTTTAGCTTTTCGGATTTTTTATTCCACGATTCAACAAATTGGAGAAACAACAGAACAAGATCCTCTTATTATTGTGGAACAAGCAGTTCGGAATGCTACCCCTTTAGTTGAAGTAAAGGCTAAACGAGTAGGCGGTTCGACTTATCAAGTACCAAGAGCTGTTGCTCCTGAGCGAGGAACCGCTCTTGGGATTCGTTGGATCCTTAGTGCTTGTCGAAATAGATCTGGCAGAAATATGGTAACTAAATTAACAAATGAATTATTAGATGCTTCAAAAAAAATGGGAAATGCGGTCCGAAAAAGAGAAGAAATCCATAGAATGGCAGAAGCGAATAAAGCTTTTGCGAAATCTAGGGTTTAGTGGGTTTAGTTATTTTTGCAAAAATGTTTTTTACTTTGGTTTTTAACTTATTAAAAACCTTTTCAACTTTTGTAAGAGACTAGTCTGAAGAGGCCTAGGCCTCTTCAGACGTAGTCCGTAGTCTCCCAAAAAAAGCTTTACTTTGTAAATCAAATAAAATGAGAATCTCTAAAAAAAGCTAATTAATAAGGCCTGGTATTGCTTTTAATCTAATAAAATATATAGTAACTTTTGTAAGGTTTATCTTACAGATAAACCAAGTTTTTAACGAGTTAAAAACCCTGAAAGCATTCGCTTTAAGTTTCTTAATTCAAAAATGCCTGCTACTAGATTTGAACTAGTGACATTCCGCGTATGAAACGGATTCTCTAACCAACTGAGATAAGCAGGCCATAAAATATAATATATCATATTTTTTTATTTTCTGATAGTGCAATTTTTTGTTTATTTTAAAATTAATTCTCACTTCATGTTCTGGATCATTCTTTAGATAAACACAAATCCCATTTTTAAAAAATTTCGCGTCGCTTTGTCTTGCTGCACTTCAAGTACTTTTTCCTATTAATTTCATTATACAGAACAACAAAGGCTTTAAGATAAACTGAATAACTTTTGTAAGCGACTCTGGTGGTAAGAAGCTTATGCCGTAAATGTTTTTGTGGAAGAGGCTTTTTATTTAATAAAATAAAGCCTTAAAAGAGTTTTTAACTTAGTCTCTTACAAAAGGAAAAACTTGAGGCTTACGCCTTTCTAGCCGAAGTCTTTTATTAGTTATTCGCTTTTTAACGAGTTAAAAACTTAGGAAAAACCCTTTTCTCAGCAGGTATAAGCTTGAATTTTACTAAGCTTTTTCTTGTGTATAGTAACTTCGTTAACTTTTGGAAACGAAGTAGCTTCTGTGAGAGACTAAAAGACTCCTTGAGACTACGTCTGAAGAGGCTTGTGTTTTATTTTATAAAACAAAGCCTCCCGTTTTTCTAAAGAAAAACCCTTTCCTTAGTTAACTAAGGAAAGACTAAAAGCAAAGGTTGTGCCTCTGTGCCTGTATTAACGCCGTTAATACTGAAAAAAAGTAAAATTTAAGCCTATTACATAGGCTTTAGGCTTTTACACATCCTTCCAGGCTTTTTAACTTGTTAAAAACTTGCTTTTTCTTACAAAAAAAACTTTAGACGTAAGTCTTTTAGCAAGACCATCAGATAAAGCAGAAGAGTTCAAGGGGGTCAATAATTAGGCTTAATCAAAAACCAAGCTATTGGCAGAAAAATTAAATATTTGATTTTACAAGTTTTGTCCAACCTAACGTTTCTAATGATTGTATTCTTCGTAAAGGCCGAGTTACTAACTCTAAAATATCTCTGGCATTGGTAAAACCATGGATTTGGGCAAAAGTAAATTCCACTGACCATTTAGTTGTTATTCCACGAGCTTCTAAAGGGTTACAGTGAGCCATTCCCGTTATTACTAAATCAGGTTGTAGTTCTCTAATCCGTTGAATTTGATTATAGTTATCCGGTTTTTCTACAATGCGAGGTATAGGAACATTCATTTTATTGCAAGTTTGTTCGAGTAACGAAAGCTCCGCTGCTTGAAATCGTTTATCCATATAAGGAATTCCAATTTCATAAACAATCATTCCGCACCGTATTAAAAATCGAGCTAAAGAAACTTCCAATAAATTATCTCCCATAAAAAACACAGATTTTCCTTGTATAAGTTGGAGATAATCTTCTAAACCTTTCCAAATAGTAGATTCTCTCTCTTCTAATCCTTGAGGTTGAATTTCAAAAACCGAACAAATTTTTTCAACCCAAGCTCGTGTTCCATCAGGACCAATAGGAAAAGGTGCTCCAATTAATTTACATTTTCGGCGACGCATTAATGTTGTTGCAGTTCGACTAAGAAAAGGATTAACTCCACAAACATATACACCTTCCCCAACAGAAGGTAATTCTGTATAGCGCTGAGAAGGCAACCAACCAGAAACGGTAATTCCTTGCTTTTTAAGTTCTAGACTTAATTGCGTCGCTACTGTTGCTGGCAGAGAACCAAATAAAACTAATGGAGGATGCGTTTGTAAACTTTCAATTTTTTCTAAGTCTTTTTGCTTTGCTAGTGAAGCAACACTTTCAAATGAGTTTAGTTTATTGAAAGATTCCGTAACTAATTGTTTAGCTAGCCAAAAAGCACCCGTTTCTACTGAAGTACTTTTAAACTTTGATTTTTCATTAGTTTGCTTGTCCCGTTCGCTTTTGCCTTTTGCTTCGCTAGCAAAAGCTAACGTCTGTGTTTTATTTGGTAAAACAAAAGCTGGGAGATGATTTTCTGGACAGCGATGCGCCATGGCTGCTAAAACTGTATCTTCCCCTTGCGTAAACGCATAATCTAAACCATTTGCTCGAGCTACAACGATGGGGATACCGATTTCAGCTTCCAACTTTGGAGCCATACCTTCAAGATCCATTTTAATGATTTCTGTCGTACATGTTCCAATCCAAACTATGACACTCGGGTTACGATCTTGTTTAATTTGTAAACAAAGTCTTTTAAGTTCTTTCGAATCACTTAGTTGAGCCGAGATATCTCCTTCTTCTAATTCTGCCATAGCATAACGCGGTTCAGCAAAAATCATAACGCCTAATGCATTTTGGAGAAAATATCCACAGGTTTTTGTTCCAACAACAAGAAAAAAGCTATCTTCAATTTTTTGATATAGCCACGCAACACAGCTAATAGGGCAAAATGTATGATAATTCCCTGTTTCACATTCAAAAGTTAACTTTTCGAGTTTTTGCCCTTTTAGGGATAGATTTTTAGTCATAAATGTAATAGTATTTAAGTTTTTCTTACAGTAAGGTTTTTCTTAAGAAAAACCAAGTTTTTAATAAATTAAAAACCCTTTGTGAGAGGCGTAAGCCTTAAGAGACTACCGTCTCAAGTTTATCTTTCAGATAAACCAAGTTTTTATCCGGATAAAAACCCTTTGGTCGCAGGGTTTTGAACGCGTCTAAATGTTCTTAGAGAACATCAAGTTTTTAACTTGTCTAAAATGTTACTTCGTAACATCAAGTTTTTCTTCCAGAAAAACCCTTGCTTTTTTTGTTTTACACAGTAAAACTCAAGCTTCGGGTCCGTTGGCTTATCTACTGCGTAGATTAGCAAAAGTAAAAACTTGGTTTTTCCTTTTGGCTAGTCTACAAAGTAGACAACCCAAAGGCAAAGGCTCTAAGAAAAACCTTACAAAAGTCAAAACTGGGTTTCTCTCAGATAAACCTTACTGAGAGGCTTCGCCTCAAGTTTTTCTTGCAGAAAAACCAAAAGGTTTTGAACAAGTTCAAAACTTGGTTTCTTTCGCAGCCTTTGCCTTGCTTCGCTAGGGCAAACGCCAAGGGGAGCGAGAAACTTAAAAAAACCAAGTTTTTTTAATAAAAAACCTTTTGCTGCGCCAGTCCTAGCGAAGCAAGCCAAAGGCTAAAAACAATTTAAACAATCATAAAATCCAGAATTGGATCTTCTGAATTTATTGAAGTTCCTGTACCCAGAGCTGAACCTTTATTTTCTTGCGGATTTAAATAAAAATCTGAAAGAAGAGTAAATAATTCACGGTCGCCAAGTTCAACAGGTATCACTCCTTCTGGTTGCGATAAAAGTTGGTCTGCTATATTTAAATAAAAATCACAAACATAGTTTAATTCAGGCTCGAGCTCTGCCATTTCAAAAAGCGTTTTACCTTTTACCCTTGAAACACGAACGTCTTCAATAAAAGGCAATACTTCTAATACAGGCATATTACAAGCTTCGACATATTTATCAATTAAATCTCGTTTGCCGGTTCGATTACCAACTAATCCAGCTAATCGAAGCGGATGAGTTCGCGCTTTTTCGCGTACCGATGCTACAATTCTATTTGCGGCAAATAAGGCATCAAAACCATTATCTGTAATAATAATACAATAGTCAGCATAGTTAAGAGGCGCAGCAAACCCGCCACAAACAACGTCGCCTAGTACATCAAATAAAATAATGTCGTATTCATAAAACGCATTTAATTCTTTTAATAATTTAACTGTTTCTCCAACAACATAACCGCCGCACCCAGCTCCTGCGGGTGGGCCGCCAGCTTCAACACAATCAACTCCACCATATCCTTGATAAATTACATCTTCTGGCCAAACATCTTCATAATGATAATCTTTAGCTTGAAGCGTATCAATAATTGTAGGAATTAAAAATCCAGTAAGAGTAAATGTGCTGTCATGTTTTGGATCACATCCAATTTGTAATACTTTTTTTCCCCGGCGTGCTAAAGCAATAGAAATATTGCAACTAGTGGTTGATTTTCCAATACCGCCTTTCCCGTAAACAGCTAATTTCATTAAAAATTCTCCTAAATGATAGTTATTATTCTATTAAAGTTATTCAATCGATTGCTTCTGGAGGCGATGCCTTAAATTTTTAATTCTAAAAAACCTCAAGCTTTTGGCTTTTGAGTCGGAACTTAGTTAATTTAGTTAATATAGACAAGGGAAGCTCGAAGTAGGGCTCTGGCCTATTGGCTTACGTTAGCAAAACATTTTTTTCTAAAAAAACTTGGTTTCTTTCGCAGCCTTTGCCTTGCTTCGCTAGGGCAAACGCCAAGGGGAGCGAGAAACTTAGAAAAACTCAATGTTTCAGGAAAACATAAAGTTTTTCTTTTAAGAAAAACCTTTTCCTTTTTCGCGAAACAAGGCACTAAAAATTTTACTAGAGACAAAAGCTTGATAAATACTGTGAAAAAGCTATATGGTAAGAATCTACGGTTTAAATTTTCCTCTTAATCTTTGCTTTTTGGTACAGTCTGATGAGCCAAAAATTTTTTTTCCTTTTCTTGATTGTACGTACTTAAAATATTTTGGGAGCGAAGCAAACAAAATAAAAAGAAAAAGATAGACTAGCAACTTCTCAGTATTCGAGTATTCGTATTTAAAAAAAGTTGCGGCCTTCGTAAGCCAAGCTAGCCCAATAGTTTTTTAAATAAATTACAAACTTTTTTATCCGTATTGTAATACATAAAACTAGCCATTGAAAAGTATGTTTTTGTTTTATTAAAGATGTAACTATTACTGCCTTGTAAACTGTCTCAAAAAGAATGTATAAGCTTATCTTTTTTTGTAAGTACAATCTTGATTTCTTAAATAAGAAATCAAAAAAGCTATTAACCTGTACCCGATGGGTTATCGGGTTTTTTTTGCTATGGTACACGTCGTACAAGTAGAGCTTTTGTGAGCGAAGCCGAAGTAAAGGCAAAGATATAGTAGGGCTACTCCTAGCTTTCCTTTTACTTGGTCCAAACAAGGCGAAAGCACACCGCCCCAGTTAACTTTTGTCCAGGAACTAAGAACACGCACTATGCAATAGGCTCGAAGCTCAAAAGTAAGAGTTTTTAAGGATAGGCCTCTTGGTCAACGCTCCTTTGGCGTGGAGCCAAATAGCAAAGGCTATTTCACAAGGTGAACTTTTTAACTTAGTTTCTTTTAAAACCGGAGTCCTGGCAAGAAAAATTAATCCTTATAGACTCGTCTGCTTCGCTGAGAAAAGTTAAGTTTTTAACAAGCTAAAGACCCCTTACTTTTTGAGCTATTCAAAAGTTGGTTTCTTTTAAAATCTTATCTTAATTTTGAGAGGCTTACGCCTCAAGTTTTTCTCTTGACTTTTGCTTTTTGCTATACGAAGTAAAGGGTTTTAAACGAGTTAAAAACTTGAGTCAGGAGTAAAAGCCTATTGAATAAATTCAAAAACCTCTTACAAAAGTAACTACGATATGAAAATTAAATTTTTTCACTTGTTTTAGTTCGAACTTATCCATCCATAACTATGAAGACCTTTTCCTAATAAATTGACACCTAAATAACAAACCCAAATAATTAAAAAACCAACGCTCGCTAAAAGAGCTGGTTTTTTACCTTTCCAACCTTTCGTTATACGAACATGGAAGTAACTAGCAAAAATAAGCCATGTAATTAAAGCCCACGTTTCTTTTGGATCCCAACTCCAATATGAACCCCAAGCTTCGTTCGCCCATACAGCTCCTGATAATATACCAATAGTTAATAACGGAAATCCCACCCCTAAAATTCGATAACTCAAGTTATCGATGTTTTGTGTTAAATTTGAATAGTAAGTATTAAAAAATTCTAGTTTTTGCTCGTTTTCTAAAAGATAAGTTGCAGAAGGCTTTTCTAAAAGCAAAGGCATAACTAAATTGGTTGAAAAAGACCCCTTCGGGTTTGCTATTGCTGCGCTAGGCGAAGGCTCTTTATTTAATAGTAATTTTGACTGAAAATAGCTTAAAACTAAAAAAGCTATTGATAATACACAACCAATAAGTAATGTTGCATAACTAAGCATCATGACAGTAACATGCATCATTAACCAATTGGATTGAAGTGCTGGTACTAGACTATTAGCTTTTTGCATCTCTATTGGAAGGCTAAAACTAGCAAAAGCGTTTGTAAATAGCGCCATTGGAGCGGTAATTACTCCAATCAAATAATTTTTATCTTTTGTCTGACTAGAAACCAATACAACTTTTTCTAAAATTAAGTGCAAAGTGGTAAAACTCCAAGACAAAAACATTAAAGATTCATATAAATTACTTAAAGGAAAATAGCCATTTGTTATCCAGCGTAAAGTTAATAATAATCCTAAAGTTAAATTTGCAATGAAAATACCAATCGTTCCGAAAGAACTAAATTTAATTTTAGGGAAAAGTTGTTCATCTTCTTGAAACGCAACGTCTTTTACCGCTGAAGAAACATTAATGGAATTAGATTCATTGTCTAAACTTTTTGTAAAATCAAGAAAAAAACTAGCTTGTATCCAAAAGAAAAGTAAAGTTAGAAATAAAATGCTAAAAGATAAATTTTGTAAAAAAGGTTCTAATTGAAACGAAATCATAAGGGTTTAAATAATGGTATTTGTAAATATTTTATCTTAGCTCAGATTATCTGGCTTTAAACGTTTTATAAACTATTTGGCTCAAATTTTACCACTCGAAAAAGCATGCGGCTGGGGCAAAGCCTAGTTCCTAGTATCTTAAACTTAGCCTAGTTTCGTCAAAAAGTAAAAAAAGTAGTTTCTATTTAGCGTAAAGTTAAGAGGTCCGGTTTTTACCTTTGGCTTAAGCCTTGTTTTTTTTGCGAAAAAACTTAATGTTACGAAGGAACATTTAGGTATAGGGTTTTTACTTTTGTAAAAGGCTTATGTTTTATTTTATAAAACAAAGCCTTAATCGGGTTTTGAACTCGTTCAAAACTTAAGCCTATATAATAGCCTTTGTTAAGGTTTTTTAAGATTTTTCTTTTGCCAGCGAAGCAGGCTAGCGAAGGGAGCCTTTGCCTTGCTTGGCTAGGGCTGGCGAAGCAAAGGCCAAGGTTTTTCTTTGGTTTTTATCGCGACTAAGTTTCTTTTTATAAAAGAAACCTTACAAAAGTAAAAACTGGGTTTTCTTTTGCCAGCGAAGTAGCTTCTGCTTCTGCTTTTGCTCTCGCACACGAAGCAATTCAGCCAAACGGGCTTTTACTATCGCCTCCAGTTTATCTTGTAGATAAACCAAGCTTTTGACAGGTTACAAACGCTTTGCTTTGCAGGGCTAAAAGCAAAGGTTTTTAGGACTAAAAGACTACGTGTTAAAAACCCTAAAAACTTGATGTTTCAAGGAAACATTTAGTCGCGCTAAAAACTAGTCTCTTAGTAAGTTGTTGAAGAAGCAAAGTTTTTTTTCGAAAAAAACTTTCTCGTGAGTTTTATTATTTAAAATAAAAAACCTAATTTTTTGAGAAATTGTTTTGATCAGGAAGTATAAGGATTAATTTTATTAATACTGAAAAAAAAGCTTTTCCTTCGTTCTCACAAGTAACTAAAAGTTAAAAACCAAGTTTTCGGATCATAAACAGAAAGTTTCTCTCATTTATCGTTACTTTTGCTTTTTGTGCTAGACTTTGTGAGAGATTAAAAGACTCCGTCTTAAGTTTTTAACTCGGTAAAGACCCTCTTAGCTCACGCTTACCTACTATGTAGGTTTGCTTCGCTGACAAAAGTAAAAACCTGTCTTTTTTCATCTATTTTATACTCTAAACCGTAATATTAAAAAATTTTTTAATTTTGAAACAAAAAGAAACGCCTTTTCGTCACAATTATGTTATAATTGATAATAATTATAGCATAAGAATAAAAGCGTTTTTTTAGTATCAAATTTTTATTTTTTTACCGGACGAATCGTCTTAAAAGACTAATCGTCTCTTACCCTTTGGTTTTTAAGGCTTTAAAAACTTGGTTTTCCTGAAGGGTTTCTAACTCGTTAAAAAATTAAGCCGAGAGCCTTTGCCAACGAAGTAGGCTTACTTCATAAGCAAGCCAACGGGCCGTTTGGCTGCAGGCAAAAGGTTTCACTTTGCAAAGTGAAACTTTATGGTACAGAGTACCATTTAGGGCTTTTACTACACCTTAAGTTTTTAAAGTATTAAAAACCTTTGGTAAGGTTTTTCTGGCGCGAAGCGAGAAAAACCCAGTTTTGAACACGTTCAAAACCCTAGGCCTCGCGAAGCAAGGCATAGGCTCGCTTCGCTAGCCTGCTTCGCTGGCAAAAGAAAACCTTAGTAAAAGGCTTAAACCTAGCGTTTTTACTTAGGTAAAAACCACGTTTTTCTGCAAGAAAAACTTGAAGCTGTTAAGCTTCTCATTCCAGGGGAACATTTAGCTTAAAAACTTCAAACAAAGTCTTCTAGTCTTTTACAAAATTACGTTGCTATACTTTATAATTTAAGGTAAAAAGCAACAACTACAAAACAATTGTTCAGAAAGAACTAATCGTCCTTTTTTTAAAGACCGTTTGGTTTTTAACTTGTCTAAAATGTTACTTCGTAACATCAAGTTTTTCTGTAAGAAAAACCCTTGCATTTTTTGTTTTACAAAGTAAAACTCAAGCTTGGGGTCCGTTGGCTTATCTACTGCGGAGATTAGCAAAAGTAAAAACTTGGTTTTCTTAAGAAAACCTTAGTAAAGTTTTTCTGGCGCGAAGCGAGAAAAACCCAGTTTTGAATTTGTTCAAAACCCTAGGCCTTGGTTTTTTAGCAAAAAAAACTTGATGTTACGAAGGAACATTTAGGTATTTAGGCATAGGCGAAGTCTTTTAGTTCTTTGTGATCTAAAATTGAAAGAAAGTAACACAATTTTTTTTAATCTTTTTATGGGATTACCTTGGTATAGAGTTCACACAGTTGTATTAAATGATCCAGGTAGGCTAATTGCAGTGCATTTAATGCACACCTCACTTGTTTCTGGTTGGGCAGGTTCTATGGCTTTTTATGAGCTTGCTGTTTTTGATCCATCAGATCCAGTTTTAAACCCAATGTGGCGTCAAGGGCTTTTTGTTTTGCCTTTTATGACTCGTTTAGGTATTAGCCAATCTTGGGGTGGATGGACTATTAGTGGAGAAACAGCAGCAAACGCTGGTGTTTGGAGCTATGAAGGTGTTGCTACTGCACACATTTTGTTATCTGGTGCATTATTTTCAGCTGCAATTTGGCATTGGGTTTTTTGGGATTTAGAGCTTTTTCGCGATCCACGAACTGGAAATCCGGCATTAGATCTTCCTAAAATTTTTGGGATTCATCTCTTCCTTTCTGGGTTAGTTTGCTTTGGTTTTGGTGCTTTTCACGTAACAGGACTTTTTGGGCCAGGAATTTGGGTTTCTGACCCTTATGGTATTACTGGCGGAGTTCAACCTGTTGCGCCTTCTTGGGGTGCTGATGGGTTTGACCCATATAATCCTGGTGGGATCGCAGCTCATCATATTGCGGCAGGGATATTAGGCATTTTAGCTGGTTTATTCCATCTTTGTGTACGTCCACCTCAACGTTTGTATAATGGATTGCGTATGGGGAACATTGAAACTGTTCTTTCAAGCAGTATTGCCGCAGTTTTCTGGGCTGCTTTTGTTGTTGCTGGGACTATGTGGTATGGTTCGGCTGCAACACCTATTGAATTATTTGGGCCGACTCGTTACCAATGGGATTTAGGCTTTTTTCAGCAAGAAATAGAAAAACGTGTACAAACGAGTTTATCAGAAGGTAAATCACTTTCTCAGGCTTGGGCACAAATTCCAGAAAAACTTGCTTTTTATGACTATATTGGTAATAACCCAGCAAAAGGCGGTCTGTTTCGAGCTGGAGCTATGAACAGTGGGGATGGTATTTCCGTTGGTTGGCTTGGTCATAGCGTTTTTAAAGACAAAGACGGAAATGAACTTTTTGTTCGTAGAATGCCTACGTTTTTTGAAACTTTTCCAGTTTTACTTATTGACAAAGATGGTGTTGTTCGAGCAGATGTTCCTTTCCGCCGAGCAGAATCAAAATACAGTATTGAACAAGTAGGTGTTTCGGTTACTTTTTATGGTGGGGAACTTGATGGGGTAACTTTCACTGATCCTGCTACTGTAAAGAAATATGCAAGACGTGCTCAACTTGGAGAAATTTTTGAGTTTGATCGTGCCACCTTACAATCCGATGGTGTATTCAGAAGTAGCCCACGTGGTTGGTTTACTTTTGGGCATTTATGCTTTGCACTATTATTTTTCTTTGGGCATATTTGGCATGGAGCAAGAACTATTTTCCGTGACGTTTTTGCCGGTATTGATACTGATTTAGACGAACAAGTAGAATTTGGTGCATTCCAAAAACTTGGGGATACTTCTACTCGTCGTCAATCAGTTTAACTTTTAAGGAAAGAATTTTGCTTTTCGCTTGACTAAAGTATATCCTTGAGGGTTTACTAATTTTTCAATAAATGGTATTACCCTAAAGTGCTTTTCGTTTGACTAAGGTTTTTCGTGTTTAGAAAAACCCTTTTGCCCGTTTGGCCTAAATCTTACTTACGCGAAGCGAAGAAGATCAAGTTTCTTTTTGTTACAAGAAACCTCTGGTCTTGCCTTCGCGTAAAGACTGAAGCCTTTGGTTTCACTTTATAAAGTGAAACTGAATATTACAAGTTAATATTTTAGGCAGAAGCTAAATGTTAGCTTTGGGTAAAAACTCAAGCCAAAGACAGAAGCTAGAAGCTAGTAAAGCTGCAACCCTGAAGTTAACTATCAATATCTTACCTTTGTGCAACTTAAAAAATTAGCACAGAATCGAATTCTAAAAAACTCAACATGATTAGTTTCATGATAGTATTCTTTAAACTATCAACGATCTAGTATGTAATCAATCAATAATTCATTTTTATGGAAGCTTTAGTTTATACTTTTTTATTAGTAGGGACTTTAGGTATTATCTTTTTTGCAATTTTTTTTAGAGAACCACCTCGAATAGTGAAATAGTTCTATTTATTTCTTAAATTTTCTCCATCTCTGATTATAAGTTTACTGTTTGGCCCAGGTCTTAGTTTTTTTTCTTAGTTTTTTTTCTTAGTTTTTTTTAGCGAATAAACGTTTTCTTCTAAGGTACAAAGTGCCTAAGTTAAGAGACTATAAACTATGCTCGGAGAAGCCAAAACGCGACACTTTTGAAATTTTTAGCTTTAACTTTTTTCGCTATGTGACAAAGGAACCGTTACAACGAACTATGTTGAGCGATTTTAGATTTTGCTAAAAAACTAAAACTATCGTGTTAAATTTGCCTGAGAAGTTCACGCCGTTAATACTAACGAAACAAACGCTTTTCGCTTTTTAAAGTAAAACTTGATAGTACGATTTACGCTAAGTATAATCGCCGCTCAAATATTTGCCTTTGCTTCAAAAAGGTAAATATTTGAGCGAGTAGCAAAAGAAGTTCGTGGTTACTAACGTACAAGTAAGCCCCACACTAAAAATAATTACCTTTTTAGTTTATAGACGGTTGCCAAAACGCTTTCTGTTTTTTGTTGCCTGCTTGGACTAGATAACCGTTTAGTTTTCTCTTTCTTAGAAAGTAAGCCTATTACCGATATTCACTTGAGTAAGAAAGGGATAGTTATAGCTTACTCCGTAAGCAAAGACAAAAATTTTAGTACTAATAATAAGGTAAAAGTAAGTAAAAAAAAGTTGTAAAATAACAACTAATGAGTAGTAAAAAGAGCTAGTAAATTAAAAATAAGATTTGCCAATAGCTTGATTAACTCTGTTAATACTTATAGAGTAACTTTTGACTTTTTTCTTACAAACTTGTACTTTCTCAAAAAAAGCAAAGGTTACTTTAAAATTTAGCACTATTTTGGTAAAAATAAATAATTGATTAAATTATGGAAAGTCCGGCTTTTTTTTTTACAATTTTTTTATGGTGCCTTCTTTTAAGCATCACGGGTTATTCAATTTATGTTGGATTTGGCCCACCTTCTAAAGACCTTCGAGATCCTTTTGAAGAGCATGAAGATTAATATAAATGCAAATTATTCAAACCTTTTAACTTGTGTAAGAAATTATGTCTTGTTTTTACAACGAAAAGTTGTAAAAACTTAGAAAAGCTCCGCTTTAAGTTTTTAACAAGTTAAAAAGCATCGGGTAAAGACTGAAGCCTTGGTTTTTTTAGAAAAAAAACTTGATGGTACGAAGTAATATTGACGGTTTTTAATGCATTAAAAACTTGGTTTATCTTCCAGATAAACTGGGTTTTTCTAAGTTTCTCGCTCCCCTTGGCGTTTGCCGTGCAAAGCAGGGGCAAAGGCTGCGAAAGAAACCAAGTTTTGAACTTGTTCAAAACCTTTTGGTTTTTCTGCAAGAAAAACTTGAGGCGAAGCCCCTCAGTAAGATTTATCTGAGAGAAACCCAGTTTTGACTTTTGTAAGGTTTTTCTTGCAAAGAAAAACTTGATGTTCTCTGAGAACATTTAGACGCGTTCAAAACTGGGTTTTTCTCGCTTCGCGCCAGAAAAACCTGACTAAGGTTTCTTCAGAAACCAAGTTTTTACTTTTGCTAATCTACGCAGTAGATAAGCCAACGGACCCGAAGCTTAAGTTTTACTTTGTAAAACAAAAAAAGCAAGGGTTTTTCTGGAAGAAAAACTTGATGTTACGAAGTAACATTTTAGACGAGTTAAAAACCAAAGGGGCTTTGACGTCAGTCTCTAAAGACGATAGTCTCTGACCAAGGAGTCTTTCACAGAAGTTACTTCGTTGACAAAAGTTAACTTTGTTAATGCAGACAAAGTAAAATTAATTAAGTTAATGCTGCAAAATCATAAATAAAAAGCCAAGGAACTACATTACAGAAAGTAAAAACCAAACTTGAATCAAAATTTTTTATGGCAACAGTAACTACATCAAAAGCAAAAAAAGATTCTGTAGAAACTAGTAAAGTTACTACTTTGGGAACTCTCTTAAAACCATTAAATTCAGAATATGGTAAAGTAGCACCTGGTTGGGGCACAACTGTGTTAATGGGAGTATTTATGGCTCTTTTCGCAGTTTTTTTAGTTATTATATTGGAAATTTATAATAGTTCAGTTCTTTTGGACGAGATAAAACCGGTTTTTTAAAATTAAGGGTAAACATCTACTTCTAAAAAAGCCTCCTGTTGTATTAGGATTGCGTGGTTCACTTCCTTTAATTAAGTGTTAAGGAGTAAAAATTTTCTAGAAGTCAAGGTAGATTAACATATTTAAACGAAATAAATTAATTACTACCGCCTTTTCTGTTTCTAGAAAAGAAAACAGTAACTTTTCGCTTTCCCAAAATGGTTAGAGAGCTGCTACGCTCCCCGCTACTCTAAGCAAAGGTTTTTTTTCTCCTTTGCTTAGAGTAGCAAAAAACACGCCTTAAGTAAAAGTTAAGGAACTGTCGTTAGTTTTTCTGAGTTCTGTAGTCAACTTTTTGCTTATATTTTTGATTCTACTATCGTCTTCAGCTTTTCAGAAAAACCTTTTGGCCTAGGCCTTGATATTACACAGAGTAAAATCATAATCAGTATTAAATTTGTTTTTGCTAGCAAAGTAATATTAGCCCAAGTCACTATAAATAAAAGAAGAACTTAAACTGCAATAATTAAATTCTAGGAGAATAAACAGTGTATGCCTATAGGTGTTCCTAAAGTACCTTTTCGTTTACCCGGAGAATCATCTGCACAATGGGTTGATCTTTATAATAGATTATACCGGGAACGAGTATTATTTTTGTGCCAAGATTTAGATGACGAATTAGCTAATCAACTTATCGGGATTATGCTTTATCTTAATGCTGAAGAACAATCAAAAGGTTTTTATATTTATATAAATTCGCCCGGAGGGTCTGTAACATGCGGAATTGCAGTGTATGATACTATGAATTATGTCAAAGCCGATGTTACCACAATTTGTGTAGGAACCGCCGCCTCAATGGCTTCTTTTGTTCTTGCTGGTGGAAATAAAGGAAAACGAATAGCTTTGCCTCATTCGCGAATTATGATTCATCAACCAGAAGGGGGAAGTCAAGGTCAAGCCTCGGAAGTTCTTTCCGAATCGAATGAAGTAATGCGTATTCGACGCCAAGTTGGGAAAATTTATTCCGAAAAAACTGGACAACCTTTAAGTCAAGTTGCTAGAGATATGGATCGAGACCAATTTATGTCTGCGAAAGAAGCGAAAGATTATGGTCTTGTGGATCAAGTGGCGTTAAGCGTTTAGCTTTTTTACCAGACCTTTTGGTTTAAATCTTACCCTCTAGCGTTTGTAAGAGACTAAAAGACTCAGTCTTAAGTTTTTAACGAGTTAAAAACCCATTGGGGCTCAAGTTTTTAACACGTTAAAAACCCTAAATGTTCTTCTAGAACATTGAGTTTTACTTGTAAAAGTAAAACCTGTATTAACATACTGACAAAAATAGGGGCAAAGACTCCGTAACATTAAGTTTCTTTGGCTATTTACTAAAAGAAATCTCTCGTCGTTACCTTCGGGTAAAGACTATCACTATCGTCTTTTACTTGCATTAGCTCTGCTAATGCTGATAAAACCTTGCTTTTTTTGTTTTACTAAGGTTTCCCTAAATGTTCTTCTAGAACATAAAGTTTTTCTTTTGAAAGAAAAACCTTGGCCTGCTCCCTAGCGAAGCAAGGCAAAGGCTAAAGAAACCAAGTTTTGAACTTGTTCAAAACCCTTTGGTTTTTCTGTAAGAAAACCTTAGTAAGAGACTCCGTCTTTAGAGGCTAACGTGAAAGCCCCTTTGGTTTTTAACTCGTCTAAAATGTTACTTCGTAACATCAAGTTTTTCTTCCAGAAAAACCCTTGCTTTTTTTGTTTTACAAAGTAAAACTCAAGCTTCGGGTCCGTTGGCTTATCTACTGCGTAGATTAGCAAAAGTAAAAACTTGGTTTCTGAAGAAACCTTAGTCAGGTTTTTCTGGCGCGAAGCGAGAAAAACCCAGTTTTGAACAAGTTCAAAACCCTGCCGCCCTCAGGCCTAAATGTTCTATAGAACATTAAGTTTTTCTTTTGAGAAAAATCGTTGGCTTGCTTACGAAGTAAGCCTACTTCGTTGGCAAAGGCTCTCGGCTTAACTTTTTAACTTGGTTTTTAACGTCTTAAAAACTTGAAGCCCTTTAGGGTTTCTCATTAAAAAGCCTTAAGAGACTATTCGTATTAAGTTTTTCTTAACAGAAAAACCCAGTTTTTACTTAGGTAAAAACCCTGATGTAATAAACAAGCCAAACGGTTTTTAACGCGTTAAAAACTTGGTTTTTCTTAGAAAAACCTTATAAAAGGCTGCGTAAAACTCAAACTTCAGGCCTTACTGTGTAGATTAGCCAAAGTAAAGTTTTATTTAATTTTTGGCACTATACAACCTTGGACTTTTTCCTCGTGTATTTTAGCGTGGTATCGTGTGATCAGTGATAATTAACTTTTGTTTTTTATCTTTAGCAAAAAGTTCTAGGCTTTTATGCAAAAAAGCAAAAGTTTTTCGAATACAGAAACATTTAAGGGTTAAGTTTTTAACGAGTTAAAAACCCTCCTCGGCGATAGGTTTTTAATGCATTTAAAACCCTAAATGTTCTTCTAGAACATCAAGTTTTACTTTTTTAAGTAAAACCTAGCTTTACTTCGTACAAGCAAGTCTTCACCCAAAAGGGCAATTCTTTTTTAAACAATTATTTTTTATGATGGATGTAGTAGAACCAAACGATTCTTCATTAATGCGCCGTTATCTTGTAATAGGGTCTCGGAGATTTAGTAATTATTGGTGGGCTTCAGTAATTTTTTTAGGGGCAAGTGGTTTTTTATTAACAGGCTTATCCAGTTACTTAGGTTTTAATTTACTTCCCTTTATAAAATCGGAGAGTATTACCTTTTTTCCTCAAGGATTAGTTATGTGTTTTTATGGGATTCTTGGCTTTATTTTTAGTTCCTACTTGTGGCTAACTGTTTTCTGGAGCGTTGGTGGGGGATTCAATGAATTTAATAAAAAAGATGGCATTGTTCGAATATTTCGATGGGGTTTTCCAGGTAAAAATCGTCGGATCGATCTCTTGTACTCGATAAAAGATATCGAAGCTATTAAAGTTGAAATAAAAGAAGGCATTAATCCAAGCCGGACAATTTATATTCGATTACGTGGGAAACGGGATATACCTTTAACCCGGATAGGTCAACCTTTAACTTTAGAGGAAATTGAAACTCAAGCAGCTGAATTAGCTAAATTTCTGCAAGTTTCTTTAGAAATGGTGAGCTAGCACTTAGTCACTTTAAGTCTTTCCTAAGTTTTCGGTTCGAAAAAACCCAAGTTTTTAATGAGAAGCCTCAGAACTTTAAGTTTTTCTTACAGCCTTTGCCTTTGGGCGCAGGGTTTCTCTCAGATAAACCGTACTGAGAGGCTTCGCCTCAAATTTTTCTTGCAGAAAAACCAAAAGGTTTTGAACAAGTTCAAAACTTGGTTTCTTTCGCAGCCTTTGCCTTGCTTCGCTATGGCAAACGCCAAGGGGAGCGAGAAACTTAGAAAAACCCAGTTTTTAATAAGAAGGCTTTAAAATACTTCGTATTCAGTTTTTCTTCCAGATAAACCAAGTTAAAAACCTTTGGCTAGTTGACAAATTGGCTTGTTGGTATTCTCTTAAGTTTAAACCTTTGGTTTTTGCTTCTGCAGTAAGCTTGAGTCTTTACCAAAAAGTAACGAATATTATAGAGTAACATTTAGGACAAAGGGGCTAAAGGCTGTTTTAGATGGATTAGCAGAACTAATGCTGATCTGCTTCTAGCTTACAACGTAAGCAAGACAAAAGCTTGGACGAAGTAAAATGCCCGTTGGCTGACCAACAAAGTAGGCTATAAAAAGTTAACCAAGTTAATGCTAACAAAGACTCTAAGAAAAACCAAGTTTTTCATCAGGTAAAAACCGTACAGCGAAAGCAAAGGTCTTACCTGCATTAACTCTGTTAATGCAGATAAAACTTAATGCTTTGTTTTAATGTGTAAAACACCAGCCTCTAGGAACCCAAGATTATAAAAACTGGAGGCAGTACAAGGGCTAAGGATCGTTTAGCAAAAAGTGCGAGCGCAAAAACAAGAAGAAAGAGCAACAACCCTCTAGTGGAACTTTAGACTTTCTGTAATCAAGAAAAACTAAAAAATATCCCAAAAGGGCGAGAATAATTGGATATCGACAGGAGCTCTATAGAATATACTTAGTTTTGGAGTCAAAGTACATTAAAGTCGTAAAAGTATATTTAGAAATCTTAAAAAAATTTAAAAATTTTAGACTGACATTTTTAATGAGATACGATAACGAATTCAATCTTCAATTCTAATAAAAACAACTCTTAATAGTTAATCCTAGAAATAACAAAAAGGCGGGTAACGCGATTCGAACGCGCGACATTCTCGTTGGCAACGAGATGCTCTACCACTGAGCTATACCCGCAAATTAAGGTTGGTAAACAATTTCTTTTGGCTTTTTCTATAATAATTTATTTCTATTTTTTTGAGATTATACTATTTTTTTTCTAAATTTGCAACAAGATTTTTTATTCTAAAAGAAAAAGTTCTTAAAATGGTTTATCTAACCTAAAGTGAAATAAACTTGAGGCTTGATTTATTTTCAAAAAAAACTTAGATAAATAATTGATTTTTTTTTTATTTCTAGATATACTAACATAGAAAGGCTCTTAGCTCAGTTGGTAGAGCTCCCGCCTTACAAGCGGATTGTCATCGGTTCGAGTCCGGTAGGGCCTATATTTTTGACTTTGTCTAAAAACTTTATGACTTTTCATATAATTTTCTGTTTCTTTAATGAAGCAAGTTCACTAAGCTTTTGAATGAAGTTTTTCTTACAGAAAAACCTAAGTTTTTTTAAAAAAACCAAGTTTTGTTTTACGGAGTAAAACTTAGGCAAAGCCTTCAGAAAACTGAAAATTTTTAAAACAAGTTCAAAACTGTATTTTTAGAAAAATATTTAAAAGGTCAATTCCAGTATCGAATTCAAAATTAGGCAATTCGATTTTTAATAAATTAAAAACTTGGTTTCTTTCGCAGCCTTTGCCCCTGCTTTGCAAGGCAAACGCCAAGGGGAGCGAGAAACTTAAAGCTAAACAACTCTCTTTAACCAAAAACTTATTTTTTTAATAGTAAATAGTTTAGTGGAGATTCTTGTATTACGGAAGTGAATACGTATAAAAACCCCGCAGCCTTTGCTAGCCTGTTTCTAGCTTACGTTGTAAGCAAGGCAAAAGGCGCAGGCCAAGGGGTCCTAGTCATAAAACCATAAGGGAGTTTTTAATTTTAAATTTTGATTTAAAATAATATTGGCCGTATTCCTAAATAAAGCGCGAGCGTAGAAATTAATAATAAGCTAAGTAATAAAGCATAACTGATAATAGTAATCATAAATAAATTTAAAAATAAAATTTTTGTATTGGGAAACAGTTACTCTGCTGTTACGTTTTTTAACTCGAGCTTTTGCTGATAAACTAATTTTTGTTACTAGTAAGGTTTTTAACGAGTTTTTCCTTTTGTTAGCTTACTTTGTAAGCAAGCCAATGGACCTGCGGCTATAAGCAAAAGTTAGAAGAAAAACGCTCGACCCTTTGCCACAGACAGTTCATTTATAAACATTATAATTTAGACGTACCAATAGCTAGTAGTTGTTTTCTAACCTTTTTTGCTAACAAAGAAGATACTTTAATTATTTTCTTTAAATAGGTTAAGGTGATAAATAAAAGTTGAGAAAAATCAACGCAAACTTCACTCTTAAAAAGCTTTTGAGTTTTGAACATAAACGGCAATCTACTTTAGTGCGCAGAAAAACTTAGGAGCACAAAGAATTAACATCGTTAAGTTAATATAGGCCTGAAAGGATACTAAAAAAACTTTTTAGCAAAAGCGGCAGGTACGAGAATGTTGGTTTTATTCATTTTTAAATGAATGAGAGTAAACTTTTTATAAGATTTTATAAAGAGGTAGTTACCCGGTCACCACGACGATATTGTAAATATGCAGTTACAAATAAACCAATAATTGTGACAGGAACAAGACCTAAGACAATTCCAGATAAAAGGGGTTCTACCATAAAATTTTTTTTTAATTTAATTGTTTTTTTTCAGATCACCTTTGAAGCTGAAAGGCGCTTCGCGTTCTAAGGTTCGTGACTGCGAGTTTATGAAAGAACGCAAAAATAACCCTGGTAAGAAACGAATAATATTGGTGACCTGATTTTTGCTTACTGCAAGAAGTAAAGGAAAAAATGAATCTTTTGCAAAAAGACTTTTGTCTTTCTTTTGCTGCGTCAAAATACAAAGGTTAGAAGCCAGAAGTTTAACTTGTTGGCTCGCGCCTTGTGGTTAAAACTATTACGTGGAGACAAAAGTAAAATTTTCTTAATACCGCGCTCTTTGCTTTTCGCTGCAGGGTTTTTTTGTAAAAAAACTTAAGACAAAGCCTTTGCTAGCTTACTTCGTAAGCAAGCCAACGGACCGTTTGGCTGCAGGGTTTTTATCGAGATAAAAACTGGGTTTTTCTCGCTTCGCGCCAGAAAAACCTTACTAAGGTTTCTTCAGAAACCAAGTTTTTACTTTTGCTAATCTACGCAGTAGATAAGCCAACGGACCCGAAGCTTGAGTTTTACTTTGTAAAACAAAAAAAGCAAGGGTTTTTCTGGAAGAAAAACTTAATGTTACGAAGTAACATTTTAGACGAGTTAAAAACCAAAGGGTCTTTTACAAAAGTAAAAGCTTGGTTTCTTTCGCAAAGCGAGAAACTTAGAAAACTGCTTTCGAGTGGTCTACATTAGACAACCCCTCGAAAAGCTAACAGAACCTGAACTTGTAATCTATCTTAACTAAGTGGGTTAAAAATTCATTTCGGCTAGTTGCACTTTTTCGAATTGCTTTTTTTTTAAGACAAGAAAAACTTGAGTTAAAAAAACGCAAACAAAAAAAGCTAATAGCCCTTGAATACGAGCAGGATTTTGTAAAACAATTTCAGTTTCTTGTTGCCCAAATCCCCCAACGTTAGGATTATTAGTTAAAGGCTGATCAGCTAATATAGATTGACCAACACTAACAATTAATTCAGGACCTGCCGGAATTTTTTCAATTACAGAGTCTCCTGTAGCCGTCTCTATAGTAATGTTAAATCCACCTTTTGGTTCAATGGGTTCAATTTGAGAAATTTTCCCTTTTGTTGAAGAGTTATAAACAGTATTATTACTTTTAGATCCATCTGGATAAACTTGCCCACGACCCCTATTTCCACCAACGTAAATTGGATATTTTAGAAAAGAAATACTTTTTTCTTTAGCGGGATCTGGTGAGAGAATTGGAAAAACCATTTCACTATATTTTTTGCCTGGAACTGGTCCAACAACAAGAATATTTTTTTTATCTGGGCTATACGATTGAAAATACAATTTTCCAACTTTATTTTTTATTTCCTCAGGTATTCTATTTGCGGGGGCTAATTCAAATCCTTCCGGTAAAATTAAAACAGCTCCGACATTTAAAGCTCCTTTTTTGCCATTTCCTAAAACTTGATTAACTTGCTGATCATACGGAATTTTAATTACAGCTTCAAATACACTATCAGGTAAAACAGATTGGGGAACTTCTAATTCTACCGGTTTCTGAGCTAAATGGCAATTCGCACACACAATTCTACCGTTAGCTTCACGAGGATTTTCGTAATTTTGTTGAGCAAAAACAGGGTAAGCTTTTACGGGCAGAGTAAAATAGCCGTAACCGAATAAAATCAAAGCAGGCATAATAAAGCAGTAAAACAAACTATTTGCTTTTGCAAAAGCAAAACTCGATTTGTTTAAATTTAACGAAAAAGATAAGTCCATATAAAAAATATTTTTCTTGACTCTTGTGTTTTCTCTTTTGTAGCTAAAAAAGGTTTTTAACCGATAATTATTTCCCATTCCATTAAGTATAAAGAAGTATAAAAAAAGTGAACGGAAATTAAATAAAAAATAAAACTATTATTCAATTTGTTCACTATTTTTTGAAACGGTTTTAAACTCAAAACGGGCAAAATTATAGACTACCTAATTATTCTGGAAACAAGAGTTATTTATTTAAGTTTTCTCCTCACATTTATAGTATCTTTTAAAAGCGATTAAGAAAAGATCTTTCTAAAAAAATTGCTGACTTCTGTACCCCTTCTTTGACACGAATTAAGGAAAAAAGATATAAATAGTTGACAAATTGCGATAAAAATTTTTGAAGAAAGAAAACATAATCGTATAAATTGTTATTAAACAACAATTTATAAATCCTACATCCCCTTCAATAATTCCTTTGATTTTATTAAGAAATTTTTTTAAGGACTCTTTGGTTTTTCTGATATTTCCGAGAATGTTCCTTTAGCTAAATAATCCGCAATTAAATTAAATCCTTGTAAACAAAATAAGTAATTAAAGACATCTAGAATTAAAAAAAACGTTCGGACCTAATTCGTGATATACTATAAAATGGAAAATCCTTTTTGCCAACAATACTAAACAAAATTGCGAAAGGCAGGGGTGCTACCAAATAAAAACTACCACTCAGAAAGTGACAATTTTATTACAACGTCGCACCTCCTTTCTTGAGGACCTAAATACTTAATTGGTCAAGTGCGAACTGAATACTTTTATATGTAAACAGCGAGGTGTCCTCAAACATAGAATTTACACGGGGATGAAAAGCCTCAACGTTGGTTTAATTCATTTTTAATGGTCTATTTCGTTTCTGAAGGGTCTGCCTTAAGTTTTTAACAAGTTAAAAACCTAATAAATTGGAACATTTAAAAATGAACCTTTGCGATCGCGAACTCGTCTTTTGCTTTCTGTGTTTTCTAACTTTCTTTTTACCAAAGAAACCAAGTTTTTTTTACAAAAAAAAACCTTTGGAAAACAAAAGCTTCAGGCAAAAGAAGCATCAAAGGCAAGAGTAAACAGTAAACCATCAGGCGGTTTAAATTCCAACGGTGTAAAAAAGTTTTTATATAATTTTTATTATGACTGCTGCTTATTTACCATCAATTTTAGTGCCTTTAGTAGGTTTAGTTTTTCCTGCTATTACTATGGCTTCATTATTTTTATATATTGAAAAAGAAGAAATTGTTTAATTTTTTATTTAAAACGAAGTAATAATTTTACTTTTGCCGTTTGGCTATAAGCCAAAGGGTGAGAAACTCCGGCTTGAAAAGCTCCGCTTCAAGTTTTTGCTAGGGTTCCAAAGAAACCAAGTTTTTAATGAGAAGCCTCAGAGCTTTAAAGGACAATACTTCGTATTAAGTTTTTCTTTATAAGAAAAACCCAGTTTTTACTTAGGTAAAAACCAAGTTTTTAATAAGAAGCCTTTAGACTTTAAAATACTTCGTATTCAGTTTTTCTAAATTTCTCGCTCCCCTTGGCGTTTGCCCTAGCGAAGCAAGGCAAAAGCTGCGAAAGAAACCAAGTTTTGAACTTGTTCAAAACTGGGTTTTTCTCAAGAAAAACCTTACCAAGGGGTAAAATACTTCGTACCCTTGCTTTTTTTGTTTTACTAAGGTTTTTAACTTGTTAAAAACCAAGTTTTTCTTTCAGCCTATGCGAGCCTGCTTCGCTGGAAAGAGGCCTAGGCCAAAGGTTTTGAACGCGTTCAAAACTTGGTTTCGTTAGAAACTTAGGAAAAACCTTGTAAAACAAAAAAAGCAAAAGTTGCAAAGAAAAACCAAGTTACAAACCTTTGGCTAGTCTACAAAGTAGACAACCAAACGGCTCATTGACTTATCTGTCCCTTTGGTTTTTGCTTCTGCCCTAGGCTTCAGTGTTTATCCGATGGCAAAACCAGAGGGCGAAAAGGTGTTTTAGCTGCATTAGCAAAGCTAATGCTCGTCTGCTTCTAGCTTACAAAGTAAGCAAAACAAAAGCTTGGACCTGGATTAACGAGGTTAATGCTGACAAAAGGCCCGTTGGCTATACAACGAAATAGGGATACTTCGTTGACAAAAGTTAAGAAAGGTAATACAAGCCTGCATTAACAACGTGAATGCTGAGAAAAGCTGTAAGAAAAACTTAGTTTATCAGATAGTTCCTAAATTTTATCTCTCGTGTGGTTTTATTCTTCTTTAATTTTTGGATTTTTGCTAAAAATATGTCGTTGAACTTATAAAAACCTTTTTTGCTTTTAATTATCTTTTTCTGGGCCTTACTCTGTAAGCAGCACATAAAAATTTCAAGGTTTTTTAATGTTTTTACAGAAAAACTTAGAGAAGCCTTTCGGCATTAAGAGACCCTAAATGTTCTTCGCGCAAAGCGAGAACATACAGTTTTTTTCGAGAAAAAAACCTTGAAAGCATTCGCTTTAAGTTTTACAGAGTAAAACCTTGGTTTTCCTGAAGGGTTTTTAACGAGTTAAAAAGTTAAGCCGAGAGCGTTTGCCAACGAAGTAGGCTTACTTCGTAAGCAAGCCAACGGGCCGTTTGGCTGCAGGCCAAAGGTTTCACTTTGCAAAGTGAAACTTTATGGTACAGAGTACCATTTAGGGCTTGTACTACGCCTTAAGTTTTTAAAGTATTAAAAACCTTTGGTAAGGTTTTTCTGGCGCGAAGCGAGAAAAACCCAGTTTTGAACAGGTTCAAAACCATAGGCCTCGCGAAGCAAGGCATAGGCTCGCTGCGCTAGCCTGCTTCGCTGGCAAAAGAAAACCTTAGTAAGAGACTCTGTCTTAATGGGGTTTTGAACGAGTTCAAAATTTAAGCCTATATAGCCTTCAGAGGCTTAAGCCTTAAGAGACTCCGTCTTAAGATACTACGTATTAAGAGGCTTTTTAACTTGGTTTTTAACGTGTTAAAAACTTGAAGCCCTTTAGGGCTTCTCATTAAAAAGTTAAGCCTATGAAATAGCCTTTGCCCAGGGGCTACAGGCCAATGGGGCTTTTACTATTGCCTCAAGTTTTCTTCCAGCCTTTGCCTTTGGTAGCAGGGTTTTGAACGCGTCTAAATGTTCTCAGAGAACATCAAGTTTTTAACTTGTCTAAAATGTTACTTCGTAACATCAAGTTTTTCTTCCAGAAAAACCTTTGCTTTTTTTGTTTTACAAAGTAAAACTCAAGCTTCGGGCCCGTTGGCTTATCTACTTTGTAGATTAGCAAAAGTAAAAACTTGGTTTTTGCTTTTGGCTAGTCTACAAAGTAGACAACCCAAAAGCAAAGGCTCTAAGAAAAACCTTACAAAAGTCAAAACTGGGTTTCTCTCAGATAAACCTTACTGAGAGGCTTCGCCTCAAGTTTTTCTTGCAGAAAAACCAAAAGGTTTTGAACAAGTTCAAAACTTGGTTTCTTTCGCAGCCTTTGCCTTGCTTCGCTAGGGCAAACAGCGAGAAACTTAGAAAAACCCAGTTTATCTGGTAGATAAACCAAGTTTTTAACTTGTTAAAAACCCTGCGCCTTTTGCATTGCTTACAACGTAAGCTATACTCTAGAAACAGGCTAGCAAAGGCTAGCGTCTTGTTTTAAAAAGGAAGTTAGAAACTTAAGTTTATTCGTTTTTTAACGAATAAAATAGGTTTTTACTAAAAAGCCAGCCTATATACTTTTTTCCTAGCTTCTACGAAGTAAAGCTTTTGCTTATATTCGAGATAAGCACACAAAGTAAACGCTTTGTGCAGAAAAACCTAATTCTATTCAAAAAAGTAAAAACTATTGAAAAATTAACAAATTCACTATGAATGCTTCCGTGAAAACAAAAAACCTAGGACGTGTTACTCAAATTATTGGCCCTGTATTAGATGTAGCTTTTCCACCAGGAAAGATGCCTAATATTTATAATGCTTTAGTTGTTCGTGGAAAAAATGAAGCAGGGGAAGAAATTGGAGTAACTTGTGAAGTTCAACAATTACTAGGTGACCACTGTGTTCGCGCCGTATCGATGAACGCGACCGACGGCTTAATGCGTGGAATGGATGTTGTTGATACTGGCAAACCTCTTACAGTGCCAGTAGGTCAAACAACTCTGGGTAGAATTTTTAATGTTCTTGGAGAACCTGTGGATAACCTTGGCCCTGTAGGCAATAAAGAAGGGTTACCTATACATAGATCTGCACCAGCCTTTGTTGACTTAGATACAAAGCTTTCAATTTTTGAAACTGGAATTAAAGTTGTAGATCTTTTAGCACCATATCGCCGAGGCGGCAAAATTGGTCTTTTTGGTGGGGCTGGTGTTGGTAAAACTGTGCTTATTATGGAATTAATTAATAATATTGCAAGAGCACACGGTGGAGTTTCTGTTTTTGGAGGAGTAGGCGAACGTACTCGTGAAGGGAATGATCTTTACATGGAAATGAAAGAATCTAAAGTTATTAACGAAGAAAATATTTCTGAATCAAAAGTAGCTTTAGTTTATGGCCAAATGAACGAGCCACCTGGAGCTCGTATGCGTGTTGGTTTAACTGCTTTAACAATGGCAGAATATTTTCGAGATATTAGCAAACAAGATGTTTTGCTTTTTATTGACAACATTTTTCGTTTTGTTCAAGCAGGATCTGAAGTTTCTGCTCTTTTAGGAAGAATGCCTTCTGCAGTAGGTTATCAGCCAACGCTAGCTACCGAAATGGGCGGGTTACAAGAACGCATTACTTCAACAAAAGATGGGTCAATTACTTCTATACAAGCTGTTTATGTTCCAGCTGATGATTTAACAGATCCAGCACCAGCAACAACTTTTGCTCATTTAGACGCTACTACCGTATTATCTCGAGGTTTGGCTTCGAAAGGAATTTACCCCGCGGTTGATCCACTAGATTCAACTTCAACTATGCTTCAACCTTGGATTGTTGGTGAAGAACATTATGAATGTGCTCAAAACGTTAAACAAACTTTACAACGGTACAAAGAGTTACAAGATATTATTGCCATTTTAGGGTTAGATGAACTTTCTGAAGAAGATAGATTAATTGTAGCTCGAGCTCGTAAAATAGAAAGATTTTTATCTCAGCCTTTCTTTGTTGCAGAAGTTTTTACAGGATCTCCCGGTAAATATGTAAGTTTAGCTGATACGATCCAAGGATTTAATTTAATTCTTTCAGGTGGATTAGACTCATTACCGGAACAAGCTTTTTATCTAGTTGGTGATGTAGATGAAGCTATTGCAAAAGCTGCTACGCTTCAATCGTAAAAAACCTCTTAGGAACAGACTAAAAAAGACTTTGTCTAAATATTCCGTTGCCTATGCCCTAGGCATAGGCCAAAGGGGAATATAAAGTTTTTTCTTGAAAAAAAACTTGGCCTTTGCTTCGCCAGCCCGTGCTTGGTTAGGCGAAGGCGAGCATCTGACATCTCTAATTTTTAACTTCTTAAAAACCCTGCGGAGAAAAAAAACGCTGAAGTCCAAAATCCTCACGTTTCTATTAAGTTTCTTTTTAGAAAAGAAACGAAGTTTTTAATTAATTAAAAACCTTTAGCCTTTGGCTAAAGCCTTGGTTGTACGAAGTAAAGCTAGGTTTTACTTGTAAAACTCTATATTCCAGAGTAAAGCTAGGTTTTACTTGTAAAACTCTATATTCCAGAGTTAGGCACAAGCTAAATGTTTCTCACGCTTAGCTGCGCTGATGTTTTACTAGGTAAAACAAAACCGAGCCTATTCCTGAGGCCCAGGCCTTGGTTTCTTTAGAAACCGTAGTAACATAAAATTTTTCTTCGAAAGAAAAACCTGGGCGTTTCCCTAACAAAGCAGAACTTCTGGTCTGTACCCTTTGGCTGAAGCCACGGGTCGAGGCTAAGAGAATTTCGTCTCAAGTTTTTCTCTTAAAGAAAAACCTTAGGGTAAAGCCTGAAGACTAGAGCATCAGCAATAAGCACAAACAAGCACAGGTTAAAAGAAAACTTGCTATTACTTCGTAAAATTGAAGACTTTATTCTCCAAAAGGCGGTTTTTTGCGCTTCGTTTCTTAGTAAAATATAGCTTGTCGCTGTAAGCTAAAATAAAAAGAAAGATACGCTTGGTTTTCAAGCCTAAGTTTATCAAACCAAGTTTTTCTTCGAGGAAAAACAAAGTTAAGTAAAATTTTCTAATAAGTAAAAAAATATGTCTTTACAAATTTGTATAATGACGCCTGATTGCATTTTTTTGAATGAACAGGCCGAAGAAATAATTTTACCCACAAATACCGGACAAATGGGTGTGTTAGCAAATCATGCACCTCTTATTACTGCTTTAGACATCGGCGTGATGCTCATTCGTACAAAAACAGAATGGGTTTCATTAGCTCTTATGGGTGGTTTTGCATTAGTAAAGCAAAATAAAGTGACTGTTCTTGTAAATGAAGCTGAATCTTCACAAAACATTAATGTAGAAGAAGCAAATACTGCTTTTGAAACAGCAAAACTCCGATTAGAGCAAGCTGAAGGACAAAAGCAAAAAGTAGAAGCTAATTTTTCGTTTAAACGTGCACGTGCACGATTTCAAGTAGCAAAACAAAGTCAAAAATAAGTTTATAAAAATGCTTTTTTCACAGTTTTTACTGTGAAAAAAGCAGAAAATAGCTATCTCTCAGGTTTGAATATCTGAATTTCTACTTGAGCTGCTTTTCTAAAAAATTAACTTTGTTAATAGAATTTTTTAATTAAAAAAAGTAAGACGGTATTTAATCGGTTCTTTTCACACTACCAATGCTAAATAATAAAATAATACAAAAAACGGGATTGACGGGACTCGAACCCGCAACTTCCGCCTTGACAGGGCGGTGCTCTAACCAATTGAACTACAACCCCTTTCTTATTAATAAATATAATATCATAAAAAATTTTTATAATATTAGCTTTTACCAACCAAATAAAAAAAAAGGTTTAAATTGATCGTAACTTAAAAAGTACTTATTACACTCGGTCTTCTACTCTTTCGATAGCGAAGGGTAAAGATAATTATATGTTTAAATCTTCCACTTGATTTTTCTGAAGTACTTAATAGATCGATAGATGCCTTTTTTAACGGAATGGCCTATTCATTTTTGAAGAAAAAATGAATTAGAAAATCATAAAACAAATAATTTTATTTTAATTGTGTTTATTCGGAGAGAGAGGGAGTCGAACCCTCGGTAGCTTTAAAACTACGTCGGTTTTCAAAACCGATGCGATGAACCACTCTGCCACCTCTCCGTTATATATTCTATCCTAAATTATTTCTTTCCTGCAACCATTTTTTTAAGAGCTAAGAAACTACGTTTTCAAATACTTCGTATTAAGTTTTTTTGCTAAAAAAAACCAAGTTTATAGCGCGACTAAATGTTTCCTTGAAACATCAAGTTTTTAGGATTTTTAACTTGTTAAAAACTTAAGACGTAGTCTTTTAGTCCTCAAAACCTTTGCTTTTAGCCGCGGGATTTTTTTGGAAAAAAACTTAAGACAGAGTCTTTTACAAAAGTAAAAACCCAATTTTTACTCTTTCTTTTACAAGATTAAAGCATATCAAGAATTTCTTATCACAAATTATAAATACTGCCCATCAAAAAGTCTTCAGCGAGAACGCTTGCAACTTTTCTGTTATATTCTTTGGTTTTTTTGAAGATAAACTTAAACCATGAGATATAATTGCCCCCTTGGCCTGCGCCCGGGGCAAAGGCTGTTTGATATTAGTTTGATTCTATTATTAAGAATTTTTTAATCGATTACGTCTTTTAGAACCTTAGAATAATACTCTAAGGTTCTAAAAGACGTTAATCAATTAAATAAACGACACCGTTACGACGACCTGTATTAACTATGTTAATACGATTTCGTTACAAATTAGCCATTGATTGATGGAGCTTCTACAGAAGCTAAATCTAGAGGGAAGTTGTGAGCGTTACGCTCATGCATAACTTCCATACCTAGGTTAGCACGGTTGATAATATCAGCCCATGTGTTAATAACACGACCTTGAGAATCAACAACCGACTGGTTGAAGTTAAATCCATTTAGGTTGAATGCCATAGTAGAAATACCAAGAGCAGTAAACCAAATACCAACTACAGGCCAAATAGCAAGGAAAAAGTGAAGAGAACGAGAGTTGTTGAAAGAAGCATATTGGAAGATTAAACGACCAAAGTAACCGTGAGCAGCAACAATGTTGTAAGTTTCTTCTTCTTGACCGAACTTGTAGCCTGCGTTTGCAGATTCATTCTCAGTAGTTTCACGGATTAGAGATGAAGTTACTAAAGAACCGTGCATAGCAGAGAATAAAGAACCACCAAAAACACCAGCAACACCAAGCATATGGAATGGGTGCATAAGAATGTTGTGTTCAGTTTGGAATACAATCATAAAGTTGAAAGTACCAGAAATACCAAGAGGCATACCATCAGAGAAGCTTCCTTGTCCGATTGGGTAGATAATGAATACAGCAGTAGCAGCTGCAACTGGTGCAGAATAAGCTACAGCGATCCAAGGGCGCATGCCTAAACGGAAAGATAGTTCCCATTCACGACCCATGTAGCAGCAAATGCCTAAGAAGAAATGGCAAACGATTAGTTGGTAAGGACCACCGTTGTATAACCACTCATCTACAGACGCAGCTTCCCAAATTGGGTAGAAATGTAAACCAATTGCGTTTGAAGTTGGAATAATAGCACCAGAAATAATGTTGTTTCCGTAAAGAAGAGAACCAGATACAGGTTCACGAATACCATCAATGTCCACAGGAGGAGCAGCGATGAATGCGATGATAAATACAGAAGTTGCAGTTAAAAGAGTAGGGATCATAAGAACACCAAACCAACCAATATATAGGCGGTTTTCAGTACTAGTAATCCACTCACAGAAGCGAGCCCATACGCCCGCGTTTTCACGTCTTTCTAAAATAGCAGTCATTGTAATTTTTAACTCAGTTAATTTATAAAGCTCCAATAATCTTTTAAAGATATATTGTGCTCATGTTTTTTCAAAAAAATTGTATTTTTTCTATTGAAAAGAAAAAATGTATTAATTAGTTGTTTTCTAGTATGCAAAAAAATAGTCGAAATTTGGCGCAAAAAAAATCTAATTAGCTAACAATTTTATCTCTTTCGTCATCATATTAGAGCAAGTTCCTTGGCTCTTGTTAAGCAAAAGTAAATTGCATTATATTAACGGAGTAAAAGCTGCGTGAATGCTTACACAGTTCTTGTTAATATTAAATACAACCCCTTGACGCTTACCTTCTAGATTTGTACGTTTGTACGAAAATAGTGATGTTGATGTTTTAAAAAGCATAAAGCCTAGACCAAAAAGTTTTATTATCTTTCTTATAAAAGAAGGTCATGTCCACTATCAGCAAATGTAACGAAAGAAAAACAAAAAAACTAATAGTAAAAGTTCTATTAACTCGCAGCGACGGTCCAGTTTTTATTATTTTTACTGATAGAAACTATGGCTCAGCGATACTTCTTCTTTCCAGCTGCCTAGTTATTAAGGATAGAAAAAAGAACACGATAAGATAAGACTTAGAAAGGCTTTGTTTTTTTTAATAAAACATCTACATTATCTAGACTAAAGACTTTTTTAGCTGATTCCAGGAAGCATCGTAAACTTCTTTAATAAGTTTTTCAATTTTTACTGAAATAGGCCAATTAACAAAAGGTTTTTTTCTAAAAAAACCTGGTTTCTTTAAAAACTTAGAAAGAACCACTTTTGAAGAAAAATTCTTCTGCCTAACGTATAGCCACGACGAAATTCTCGATACGGATAGAAATAAAAGTAGGCATTTACTCATTCGATAAGCGCCCAGTCATTTTTAACCAGTTAATAGCTTCAATATAATTTGTCGGAGCTAATCTAATAGCTTCTTTCCAATAATCCGCTGCTTTTTCAAAAAGCATTTTAGATATTTCAGCTTGACCTCTTTCTAATGCCTGCAGACCGCGATAATGATAAATTACTGCTATATTATTTAATGCTTGGGGCAACGAAGGGTTTCGCTCTAAAGCTTGATAATAATACTCTAACGCGCGGCCGTGTTCCCCATTACTGGTATGAATCAGACCTATATTATACAAAATATAACTCCTATCATAGGCGTCAACTTCGAGCCGCATGGCTTCGTAATAATTTTGAAGGGCTTCGGCATATTCTCCTTCAGATTGAGCTGACATACCATCTCTATAATAAGTAAAAGCTTGTTTTTCTCTCTGAGAAGTAGGAAGTACTTTTAATAAAATATCTGCAATTACCGTAAAAGTCTTATCAATAAAATTATCATTTCTTTGTGATCTTGGCATAATTTTTGAGTTAAAATTGCTTTGGCTAATATAGGATAGATGGTAAATAAAAGATAGAGGCTTCTCTATCTTTACATTTTACATTACTGGACTTTCCGAAGGAAATACAGTAAAGCAAAATCCAACAAAACTTTTACTGTCTTTTAGCAAGGGCTTTGCTCGGACAGTTAAACGACATAGGGTTTTTAAATAAAAAAGTCGATGCTATTGTTACTACTAGCAATTAGAGTTTTTTAAAAATGAAGTACCTCGAGCGAGTCCCTTTCACTTTGACTAGCCAACACCTTTGGCAACAGGGCTGCTACTTTTGCTTTTTTGTTTTATCAGTATTAACTTCGTTAATACAGGTAAAAATAAAGTTTCAGGTTTTTTAGAACTTGAAGTTCTCAAAACTTCAGACGTAGCATTTACCGAAATGTTCTCCTAGAACATCGAGTTTTACTTTTACACGTAAAACCTGTATTCACGCAGTTAATACTAACAAAACAAAAGGTTCAGGGTTTTTCTTACAGAAAAACTTAAGACAGAGTCTTTTACAAAAGAAAAAACTTTATGGTTTATCTAACTTAGATAAATTGGGTCTTTAACGCCTTAAAAAGTTAAAGCGCAGCCTTTGCTAAAGAAGCAAAAGGCTGGGGAAATAAAGGCTATAAGGTCTCTTAAGGCTTTGTTTTATTAAATAAAACACCCCTTGGTAAGGTTTTTCTGGTGCGAAGCGAGAAAAACCCAGTTTTGACTTTTGTAAGGTTTTTCTTAGAGCCTTTGCCTTTGGGTTGTCTACTTTGTAGACTAGCCAAAAGGAAAAACCAAGTTTTTACTTTTGCTAATCTACGCAGTAGATAAGCCAACGGACCCGAAGCTTGAGTTTTACTTTGTAAAACAAAAAAAGCAAGGGTTTTTCTGGAAGAAAAACTTGATATTACGAAGTAACATTTTAGACAAGTTAAAAACTTGATGTTCTCTAAGAACATTTAGACGCGTTAAAAACCTTACTAAAAGACTTTGTCTGAAGAGGCTTACGGCAAAAGAAGCCTCTCATTCGTTAAAAAACGAATAAACCATTCCAGAGGAACATTTAAGGTTTTTGACTCGTTAAAAACTTAAAACAAAGTCTTTTAGTCTTTTACAACCGTTAACAAGGTTAACGTTTCCTAGTAGCCTTTCGACCTGAAGATTCCTACGGAGAACTTCAAAGAATTATCTTTTAGCAAACCCCAGAGACCGTCTGGTTTGGCACACTTTCTAAATCGATATTCATAAAAATCTATTTCAGATAAAAATTATTAGCTTGTAGGTTTAGATTGACTAATAAAGGGAAGTAAACTCATTATTCTTGCATTTTTAATAGCGTTTGTCATATATCTTTGTTGTTTAGCTGTTAAACCACTTAATCTGCGTGGTAAAATCTTGCCTTCAGCTGTAATAAATTTTCGTAATAATATCACATTTTTATAATCAATAGTTCCTTGGGTCGGTTCTAAAAAGAATTTTTTTGATTTTTTTTGAATAATAGGAACAATCTCTTCTTTTTTAGATAATTTTATTTTTTGCATAAATTTTTTGGAGCTCAAAAGATTGATATTAACTTGGGTTTTAATTCATTAAAAACTGGAGGCTTTTTAACTAGTTAAAAAGTCAAGCCGATAGGCTTTCACGATAGCCTCTTAAACAGAGTTCAAGCAAAGGCGACGTTAATAGAGATCCTACTCTAAAATAAAAGAGCAAGGTAATAGCGTCATTTCTGAAAGTGAAACTTCTGAGGTGATTATATACTCTAACAAACTAAAAGTTAAAGGGGAGCTTTTCTAGGACTAATAGCCTCTAACTTAAGTTGTTTTATTACTCTTAGCTAAATAGCAAACGCAAAAAAATAATTTATGAAATTAATTTTAATGAATCGAGCAATTGACGAAAAGCGTTTTGATCACGAACCGCTAGCTGAGCTAAAACTTTTCGGTTAAGAAACATATTTGCTTTTTTTAAACTATGAATAAAAATATTGTAATTTAGTCCATAAATTCGACTAGCTGCATTAATACGACTAATCCAAATATGTCGAAACTCTCGTTTTTTTTGCTGACGATCTCTATATGAGTAACTTAAAGCCTTCATACTTTGTTGTTTTGCTGTACGAAATAGAGTTGATGATGAGCCTCTAAAACCTTGTGTCAATTTTAAAATCTTTTTTCGACGCTTACGAGCGACATTTCCACGTTTAATTCGAGTCATAATTTTTTAATACAAGCGCCTTTGCTAGAAGCCGCAAAGGCAATAGTTGCTTTATTTTCGGCTAATTAGTATAGCGAAAGATTGGTCTTCTTTAGAATGCCCAAGTTTGAGATTTTTTTATAAGAAAAACTTGGTTTTTCATTTTTTGTTTTTAGTCCTGGGTTTTGAACGGGTTAAAAACTTGGTTTTTCTTAAAAGAAAAACTGAATACGAAGTATTTTAAGGCTTAAGCCTCTTATTACTGGTTTTCTAAACAACTAATAAAGCCTGAGACTACGTCTGAAGAGGCTCTGTAAAAGCCTATTTCATAGGCTTAACTTTTTAATGAGAAGCTCTAAAGGGCTTCAAGTTTTTAACACGTTAAAAACCTAAGTTTTTCTAAAGAAAGACCAAGTTTTAAAAACTAGAAGTTTTTAAAACAAGTTAAAAAGCCTCACGTTTTTACTTAGGTTTTTCTGGAAGAAAAACTTGAAGCCAGAGGCTTCTTAATAAAAACCAAGTTTTTCTGAAAGAAAAACCGTGATTTCTCGTTAAGAGCCTTTTAATGTAAAACTTAGCTACTTTTGCTTTTTTGTTTGACTTAAAAATATAATCACTGTTTTACCAAGTAGCTCAAACTATTCAAATACAAGTAAGCTAGAATTTTAAAGCTGTTGCTTACTAAGAAACTACGTTGCAAGTTTTCTTTCCAAGAAAACCCAGTAAGCTAAACCTTACGTGAATAAAATTCAACAATCAGACGTTCTTCGACGTTTAAATTAACCCATTCTCGTTGAATATTACTCGCAATTGTAGCAACAAGATTTTCTTTATTGAGAGAGATATGTGGTGGAATTGATGAAGACTTTGACAGATTTAAAAAACCACGAATTAACTCTCGTGAATGTTTTTTTTCGACAACTGAAATAACTTCTTTCGGTTGACATTGATAACTTGGAATATTAACTTTTTTATTATTGACAATAATATGTCCATGGCTTATTAATTGTCGAGCCGCTGATATTGTAGGTGCCATTCCTAATCGAAATACAAGAGTATCCAATCTCATTTCCAATAATTGCAGTAACACCTCCCCTGTGGAACCTTTCATTCTTCTTGCTTGTAAAACATATTTAATTAATTGCGATTCTGTAACTCCATAATTGTACCGTAATTTTTGTTTTTCTTGAAGGCGAATAGCATATTGTGACAATTTTTTTGGTGGAGCACCGTTTTGGCCAGATGATGAGCCATGCTGACCTGGTGGCGTTTGTCTATTTGCGATTTTTGTAGTTAACCCTGGTAATTCCCCCAGTCTGCGTACAATTCTTAAACGTGGGCCTCGATATCTAGACATAGTTTTTAGTTATTTTGGTTATTATACTTTTCCTAAAAAGTATTCTTAAAAGACTCTGTCTTAAGTGTTTAACCAAGTTTTAAAAACAAGACGCTAGCAAAGGCTAGCCTGCTTCTCGCTTACGTTGTAAGCAAGGCAAAAGGCGCAGGGTTTCTAACAGGTTAAAAACTTGGTTTATCTACCAGATAAACTGGGTTTTTCTAAGTTTCTCGCTCCCCTTGGCGTTTGCCCTAGCGAAGCAAGGCAAAGGCTGCGAAAGAAACCAAGTTTTGAACTTGTTCAAAACCTTTTGGTTTTTCTGCAAGAAAAACTTGAGGCGAAGCCTCTCAGTAAGGTTTATCGGAGAGAAACCCTGCGCCCAAAGGCAAAGGCTGGAAGAAAAACTTGGTTTTCTTTTTAAGAAAACTTGAGGCAATAGTAAAAGCCTATGAAATAGGCTTAACTTTTTAACTTGGTTTTTAACACGTTAAAAACCAAGTTAAAAAGCCTCTTAATACGTAGTATCTTAAGACTGAGTCTATTAAGGCTTAAGCCTCTGAAGGCTATATAGGCTTAAGTTTTAAACGAGTTCAAAACCCAATTAAGACAGAGTCTCTTACTAAGGTTTTCTTTTGCCAGCGAAGCAGGCTAGCGCAGCGAGCCTATGCCTTGCTTCGCGAGCCTATGCCTTGCTTCGCGAGGCCTAGGGTTTTGAACGTGTTCAAAACTAGGTTTTTCTCGCTTCGCGCCAGAAAAACCTTACCAAAGGTTTTTAATACTTTAAAAACTTAAAACGTAGTAAAAGCCCTAAATGGTACTCTGTACCATAAAGTTTCACTTTGCAAAGTGAAACCTTTGGCCTGCAGCCAAACGGCCCGTTGGGTTCCTTACGAAGTAAGCCTACTTCGTTGGCAAAGGCTATTGGCTTAACTTTTTAACGAGTTAAAAACCCGTCAGGAAAACCAAGTTTTTAAAGCCTTAAAAACCAATGGGTCTCTTAAAGCCGAAAAGCTTCTCTAAGTTTTTCTTAAAAAATAGAAAATACAGTTAGGAAGAGGAAAAAAAGTGCTTTCTAGATTATTTTAATAATAAAAATCAAAAAAATTTGGTTTCTAAAAATAAATCAGTGAAAAGAAACAATATTAGAGATAAACAGAAATAGCGCTAAAAAAGCTTTTTTCGTGAAACTTGGAGCAAAAGTTAAAGAATATTATAAAAACCGACAACAGATGTCTCTTTTTTTGCAAAAATAAGTGAACACTGATTCACTAATCTAAATTCAAAATTTCTCAAAAAGCTTTTCATTATTAAACATAATAACCGATCTTTCTTGAAAGAAACAAGAAATTTAAATCGAGTGGCTTAGAATAATAATTAAAACGATATTTTTTGAAGGCTTTTTATAAAATTGTTTCTTTTTTCGTTTCTGTCGAATCAGTACCTTTTGGCTGACGCCTCTAGGGTTTTTAACACCTTAAAAACTTGAGACCTGAACAGGTCTCTCACAGAAGCTAAAATTATCTCTTATCCCCTTATCCTCTCTTAGCAATTATTCATCTAGTAGCGCTTTTTTCAATGGGATGCCTATTTATTTTTGTGCGATCAATCGAACACCCGTTCTCTTGGAAAAAAAGGGTGAATTTTTCTAGGATCAAATTAAAGGAACTCACTCTTTCCCAACTTATGCAAATTCTTTTCCTGACAGTACTTTTTATAGCTTCGCTTGACGGATCTTCGTAGCTTTAGTTGTACGAGTCTCTTTTCAGTTTTGGAAATATTCGAATTCAATCTTTGCAACCTATAAAAATCCTTGTTCCTCTCAATTTAAGTAAAATACGTTCTACAGTTCGAGCAATCAGAGCTTCGAAATTTCTAGGAACGGAAAATCGAACGCGCAGGCTTGGAGACATGACTAAAGATCAAAAAGTACTGAAAAGTTAAATAAAAATCTTAGTTTGCGGAAACGGAAGAAAAAAAAAAAATGCCCCCGGTCGGACTTGAACCGACAAGCCGTAAAGCGCCAGTTCCTAAAACTGGTGTGTCTACCATTCCACCACAGGGGCATAAAATTATTATACTATGATTTTATTAAAAACGTCAAAAAGAAAAGAATTGAAAAGTTTTTTACTTTTTTAAGCTGGAAATCTCTTTACGTGCAAAAATGGTGTATTCAAATTTTATTTAAATTTAACATTTTTAATAGTTTAAAATTGGAAGATACCCCTTCGCTTTTGCTTTTCGAGCTCTTGCGTGACTTACACAAAGTCTGAAAGATAAAGTTGAGGCTTTGTTTTATCTCAGAAAACAAAAAACGAGACGCGTTGGACTAAGGTTTCCCTAAATCTTCTTCTTGCTTCGCCAGCCCCTTTGGCTGAAGCCTGGGGCAGAAGCCGCTTCGCTGGCTGGCGAAGCAAGAAGAACAGAAAGTTTTTCTTTCTAAGGTTTTATCGCTTCGCTAGCCCCTTTGGCTGAAATCTCTTGCTTCGTGTCCGAGAGCAAAAGCAGAAGCTGCTTCGCTGGCAAAAGAAAACCAAGTTTTTACTTTTGTAAGGTTTCTTTTCTAAAAAGAACCTTAGTCGCGATAAAAACCAAAGAAAAACCTTGGCCCTGTACCTTTGCTTTTTTTGTTTTACAAGGTAAAACTCAAGCTGCAGGCAAAAGTTAACACAGTTAATACTGACCCAGCAATACCCTAGCGAAGCAAGGCAGAGGGTTTTGAATTTGTTCAAAACTTGGTTTTCTTCAGAAAACCTTACTAAAGAAACCAAGTTTTTAACAGGTTAAAAACCAAAGTAAACGAATGAAATGAGACACTTTTTATAAAACTTGCTTAAAACATTGTTGAAGTATATACTAGAAAAAGAGTATTTATCTTACTAAAAACAAAATTTCGATATTTTTCCGATTTTCTTGTTTTTATAGACTATAAAAACAAGAAAAAAAATCGGTTTTATCATTCAATAAGGAGTTTTATAATGTCTGGCGCTACAGGAGAACGACCCTTTTCTGACATTTTAACCAGTATTCGATACTGGGTTATTCATAGTATCACAATCCCGTCATTATTTATTGCAGGTTGGCTTTTCGTAAGTACAGGACTTGCTTATGATGTTTTTGGTAGTCCTCGTCCTAACGAGTATTTTACTGAAGATCGACAAGAAGCTCCACTTATTACTGATCGTTTTAATGCTTTAGAGCAAATTAAGCAATTATCACAAATAGATTAAATTTTTTAATTAAGGGAAACTTGCTTTGCTAGCACAGCAAGTCGAAGCTAAACAGAGTGAGGCTCGCTCCGAACATTTCATTTAAAAATAAATTTAATTTATTTTTAAATGAGTGCTCGCTAACCCAAATTTTACATAGATACATAGACCTGAGCAATGTCTAACCTTAAAATTTTAAGGGTGTAAAATTTTTTTACCAGAGCGTATGACTGCAAAAAAATCATCATCTACTTATCCTATTTTTACTGTCCGCTGGCTTGCTGTACATGCTTTAGCTGTACCTACTGTATTTTTTCTAGGTGCAATTACAGCAATGCAGTTTATTCAACGTTAATCAATTTTTGAGTCGTTTACTATGGCTAAACCAAACCCGAACAAACAATCCGTTGAATTAAATCGTACTAGTCTTTATTGGGGATTATTATTAATCTTTGTTTTAGCTGTACTTTTTTCAAGTTACATCTTTAATTAGTTTTAATTAAACCATTTTTCAAAATAAAACTTAAAACTTTTATTGATTAATTTTTAATCAATTAAAACGAACTTTTAAGTTCAAACAATTAGGAAAAAAATTCATGTCTGATACTGGAACTACTGGACGTATACCTCTTTGGCTGGTTGGCACAGTTGTAGGTCTTGCAGCTATTACCCTTCTTAGTGTTTTTTTCTACGGTTCTTACGTTGGCCTAGGGTCTTCGTTATAAAAAACGCTAGAATTATTTAAACCATTTTTGACACTATTTACATAAACTTTTTTTGTAATAAAAGTTCACTACACTCTAAGTTTATCTTACCGCCCTTGCCGTTTGGTTGACTAGCCAAAGGTTTTTAATGCTTTCAAAACTTGGTTTCGTTTGAAACTTAGGAAAAATAGTGTCTTTTTTTATAAAAGGTATGCTTGCTAGCAAAAGTTTTTTCTTTTCGCTAGCAAAAAGCTTACTTAATCTTCTAATATAAACTTCTTAAAAGCAACTTTTGTAGTTGTTGGAGTAATTTTCTCCCCTTTGGTCTTGTCAGAACCTTTAGGCATAAGCTTAAGCTAAAAGACTTCCACAAACGAACCTTTTGTCAGGCTTACTTTGAAAGCAAAAAGCTCGTTTACTTCTAGTTTTTGTAAAACACGTATTGTCCTAATCGGGTTTTTAACTCGTTAAAAACTTAACTTCTGCCAGCGCTGTATTAGGAGAGTTAATACTGACCAGCCAACGGACCGAAGCTCAAAAGCAAGGGGATGCAGCCTTTGCCTTGCTTCGCTAGGGCTGACGAAGCAAAGGGATTTTCCTTTTGTAAGAGGCTACGGCCTTAAAATATTTCGTACTAAGGTTTCCCTAAATCTTCTTCTTGCTTCTCCAGCCCCTTTGGCTGAAGCCTCTTGCTTCGTGTGCGAGAGCAAAAGCAGAAGCTGCTTCGCTGGCTGGCGAAGCAAGAAGAACAGAAAGTTTTTCTTTTTAAGGTTTTCTCGCTTCGCTAGCCCCTTTGGCCGAAATGTTACTTTGTACCATCAAGTTTCTTTTCCTGAAAGAAACCTCTGGTATTTACTAAGGTTTCCCTAAATGTTCTTCTAGAACATAAAGTTTTTCTTTTGAAAGAAAAACCTTTGCCTGCGCCCTAGCGAAGCAAGGCAAAGGCTAAAGAAACCAAGTTTTTCTTTTAAAAGAAACCAAGTTTTTCTTTTAAAAGAAAAACCCTCGGTTAAAGACTGAAGCCTCTTGCTTCGTGTGCGAGAGCAAAAGCAGAAGCTGCTTCGCTGGCAAAAGTTCAGTTTTTCTTTTAAGAAAAACCAAGTTTTTAACAAGTTAAAAACCCTTTGCTTCGCTTCACCTAAAAGGAAAGAACGCATTAAAAACTGGGTTTTTCTTAAAAGAAAAATTTGGTTTTGACCTAAGTAAAAACTGGAGACGTAGTCTCTTAAGGCTTTTTAATGAGAAGCCCTAAAGGGCTTCAAGTTTTTAAGACGTTAAAAACCAAGTTAAAAAGTTAAGCCGAGAGCCTTTGCCAACGAAGTAGGCTTACTTCGTAAGCAAGCCAACGATTTTTCTCAAAAGAAAAACTTGATGTTCTATAGAACATTTAGGCCCAAGGGCGGGAGGGTTTTGAACTTGTTCAAAACTGGGTTTTTCTCGCTTCGCGCCAGAAAAACCTGACTAAGGTTTCTTCAGAAACCAAGTTTTTACTTTTGCTAATCTACGCAGTAGATAAGCCAACGGACCCGAAGCTTGAGTTTTACTTTGTAAAACAAAAAAAGCAAGGGTTTTTCTGGAAGAAAAACTTGATGTTACGAAGTAACATTTTAGACGAGTTAAAAACCAAAGGGGCTTTCACATCAGCCTCTAAAGCCAGGAGTCTTTTTCTAAGATTTTTAAAGAAACCCAAACCCAGTTTTGAATTTATTCAAAAGCAAGAGGTCTTTTCCAAAAGGTAAATTTTTAACACCTTAAAAACCTTTTAGCTAGGAGTAAGCAAGTGCTTTAGTCCGGCTTTACTACTTGCTTAGCTAAACAAACAACCCGAAGGTTTTTAATGAAAGGCTTTAGAGCTTTTAGACACTCTTGGTCGCCAGTTTTTAAAACCCGGCAGCTAAAAACAACGTAGTAGGTCCGTTTGAGTGAAGCCTTGGTTTTTTTCTAAAAAAACTTGAGGTTACTAAGGTTTCCCCTTGGCCGAGGCCCTAGCAAAGCAAGGCAGGGGCTAAAGAAACCAAGTTTTTAACCAGTTAAAAACCCTTGGGCCTAGGCCTTGAGCAGAGGCTAAGTTACATTTAGGCAGAAGCTGCTTGTACGAAGTAAAGGTTCCAAAAGTTTGATCAGTCTAGCTCATTTATTGAAAAGTCTCTTAAAAATTAAAACGTCGTTTTAATTTATGTCTTAAATTGAAGAAAAAAAGAAGATATTTCATTTTCTCGGATTGTTTCATAACGTAAAAGATAATCAGCAAAAGAATCAATTATTTCCCTATTTTTATCCAATAATGAAAAAGCTTTATTAAAACTACTAAGAACTAACGCTTGATAAAGAGAATCGCGGTGGTTTTTATATAAATCATTCCAATACAGTGATGTTTTTTTTACTTTCCCAGAGTGCTGGAAGAGATTTAATGAGCGTTCTCCATTGTGATAAAATTCATCGGAAGGAACAAATTCTTCATTGCGAAGATTTTGCTCGGGGTCAGCCAAATAAATGCGATACCAATCGCCAGAAAAGATATTTAAAGATCCCGTTTGTTGCGTAACATTATTTTGCCACCAAGCCCGAAGTGAGACTTTTTGCCAGTTTTTTTCAGAACGCTCGAGTATAGGATCCATCTCGGTTAATACGGTCAATTTTTTAAAAAAAGAGGTGTCCTCTTCATTTTGATTAGTAATAATAGAATTCCATTTCTGAAGAGATAATTTTTTTGAATAAAAATACCATTTGCTAATCATGGATTGTGCTAACAAAGTCCCTTGTCGCATATCCTCTCTATTAAGATCCGATTCCCACAATGTAAATATTGGAGGAGAATTGCTTGCTAAGATACGTGTTGTATTGGGACTCGGACAAAGGTCTAATTCATTTTTTATGGATTGGTTTTCATTTTTCTTTTGAAGCTGTTTATTCAAAGAAAGAGCAAATTTGATATTAAAATTTCTATGTGAGTTTTTCAACAATAGAAGAAGCTCACAAGCTTTTGCCGCATAAAAGCCAATAAGAATATTCTCTAGTTGAAAACGGGTAGAAAAAGGTTTTGAAACCAAATCAGACTTTCTAAGTTTGTTTTCACTTTTCGTAGATTCTAAGGGTGTCCAAAGATTTAGAAAAATGCAGGGGGGATGCTGAGGTAATAAAGTAAAAAGCACAGCCTTTCCTGATTGAGAATATGCTAATCGTTTTAAAAAAAAAGGGTCTTGCGAACCACGCGTTGCTAGCCCATTTTTTTTTCTGAGATAAGGTTTTTGTCTTGTTGAACTTTGGATAAAATCTAATCCTTGTTCAATAGTTTCAACAGTATGAGTTGTATCTTTTAAAATTGCTTGTATCGACGATTCATTCATGGCCGCGGATAAATCAGCAGCACTACAGCCGTCGGTACGGCTCCCTAAATAATTCCAAGATATGCGAGAATCAATCCCAAGATTTTTGCTATACAGTTTTAATATTTCAATTCGTTTTTGTTTTGCTGGAAATTCTAACTTTATAACTTGATCAAATCTTCCCGGCCGTGTAAATGCTGGATCCAATACCCCAGGCCGATTTGTTGCGCCAATAACAATAATTCCCTGCCGTGATTCGAGACCATCCATTTCCACTAAAAATTGCGTTAAAATATTTAATTGATCTCCTTGCTTTTCAGCTATTGGCGAACTACGCTTAGATTCAGCATTTGGCTCTGTGCCAATAGACTCGTGTACTATGCCATTAGGCGAGTTAAATAAGGTCGATTCTGGGACAAATTGATTAGGATTTTGAGAAAATTCAGTTGTAGTTTCATAAGTACTAGTAGAAATTGCTTTGGTCCCCAAAGCTTCAAACATTCCGTCATGACCCATCGGGTTTCCCGTGACATGTTGTCTTTTTTCTCCTAAAGTATCGATTTCATCTATAAAAATGATACAAGGGGCCAATTGTCGAGCTTGCGAAAAAAGATTCTTTAAGCGCTCCGCGCCTTTTCCGGGTTGTTCTGGTACGCTTAAAGTACTTCCTGATTGCACTAAAATCGGCACTTCAGCTTCTCCTGCAATAGCACTTGCTAAAAAAGTTTTTCCTGTTCCCGGTGGGCCAATAAAAAGAACACCCTTTGGTATAACCTTGCCCATCTTAAATGAACGGCCGGAATTCCGAAGAAACCAAACAATTTCAGACAAATCAGGTAAAATACCATCAATGCCCGCCACATCTTTAAAACGCTTATGAAGTGTTTTTAAAATTCGAAAACCTGTACCTGATTTTTCAAGTTGAAAATCATCTTTTAAACCTTCATCAACAACCCCTAATGATTCTAAAGCTTCAATTAAAAAAACAAGAACTTCTTTCCCGTATTCTTGATAGCAAGATTGGCACACTTTTAAAGAAAATAAGACAAAACAAAATTGATTAAGAATCATCCAAGAATTCAATGTAAAAGGCTCCCAATGATCATTAAAACAAGCTGTTAAAAAAAATGGGATACTCGATTTGCTAACGGAGCTAGCGCCAGAATCGCTTCCACCTGGATTTGGAAAAATTGTTGTTTCTCGTTTATATAAATTTCCAAAATGTCTTTGCGAAACTAAATCTGGAATCCACTGTGATCGAGACCAAGGAAGAGAATGATACGTGAAGTTTTTGCAATTTATTAACTGTTGAAAACGAGTCGGAAGAGCATCCGGTTTATAATCTATAAAAGTAAGAGGCCATGGTTGATTTATCAAATTCGTCGATGTAGGCACAGCAATTCGGATCAATGGTATCGATAATTCAATACGATGAGGTATATCTAAATCAGAAAAAGAATCATCCAAATTAGATTGCGATAAATTATCTTGCTTTCCTAGTTCTGCAAGAGTTTTAGTCTGGTCAGAACCAATTGAATCAAAGACTACTTTTTGCGCAATACGTTCCCACTCATCGTTTTTAATATACGGAATTTGCCAGTTTTCATTACATAAAATAACAGGTAAACGCTTAAAAAATTGCACGTAATAGTCTAAAAAAATGCGCTTAGTTATTGTTAACTCTGGGTCCCTTGGGCTTTGTGGTAATTTATCGCGTGAACTTGCAATATCTTTAAAAGCTTCTACAGGAACTAAAATTTCTTGAATCTGTTTTTCTTTATTGTTTAAATTCTCGATAGTAGTTGGAAACGATGACAAATGTCGCGAATCTATTTCTTTTTTAAGTAAATTGTTAGCTGTATTGCTAACTGTGTTAGTGAAACGACCTTTTTTATTTGAATATCCAAAAAAGCCATCTTTTCGATCAGTTAAAAAATTGCTTCGAGAAAAATATTTTTTTGCCCATTTATTTACTTCAGTTTTATTGCTAAGATCGACATCAGAAGTTAATTTATTTTTTAGTAAACCATCTCCTTCATAATAAGTCTGATTTTCAAAAAAGAGAGAAACTGGTCGATATTTAAAGCCAAAAAATTGTTTTTTTTTATTTTCGGCCATTTTTTGATTATGAGACCGCGAAATATTTGTATGAAATGTAACTTGAATTGGCAAAATTTTTGGTTGAAAAATATTTTTTTTAAAAAAAGTCTGACGAAAGGGAAGCGTTGTTCCTTTTAAATTTTTTTTATAAAAACTAATAACTGAATTTTTTTGATACATCAATTGGTCCAATAGAAAATCAACATTCTCATTATCTGGATATAAAAACCCAGATTGGGACCTTGATTCTAACCATAAAAGAGGTTTTGGAGAGCTTAGCTGTTCCAGCGAATTTAAGATTTCTTGAGAACAAACATCAAAAAAATACTGGTCACTTTTGGCTGTATTAACTTCGTTAAGACTTGCGGAAGAAGACAAAGGGCGTAAAGACACGTTATTTTCACGTACAGCAAGAAAAGCATCTGATTTTTGGCCCCACTGCTTTTCATTTTCAGCTTGTAAAAGATTTTCAAAGGAAGAAAAAGGATTTAACCCTGCATAGTTCGAGAAATTTGTAACTTCTTTTGAAAAAAACTGAACTTTTTTCGAAGTGCGACTTTGTTTTTTTGGTTGTTTGAACTGAGCTTTGCTAGAAATTTGTGAAGCAGAGCTAACCTGGCGAGTAGACAGATCATTTGTGTTGGTCAAAACTAAATTCGACACCTCGGTAATATTCGGCTTTTTAGTAAAAAAAGCTTTTAAAAAAAGGATATTTTGGTCGTTCTTTTTACTATACGAACGGTTCTTTGCTTCCTTTGCCAATAAAAGCTTTTGAGGAATTTCGAAATTTTTAGGAAACTTTATTGTTTTAGTTAATTGACTTAATTGTTTCGCTCTGGAAACTTTGTCATTCCTTTGAGAGCTAAGCAAAGACCGCTTAACTTTGAAAAAAAGAATGTTTTCCTCATATTTTTCCTGGGATTGAAGAAAATCAGTTAGGTCAAGATCACGCTCTGCGGAGCTAGAAGAAGAAAATAAGGGCCCCATAGTCGGAGTGCCGTTTAGATCAAAATTTGATTCTAATTTTGATGGAAACTGATCTGCAAAAAGATTTAGGTTTGAAGGTAATCTGTAAGAGAAAAAAGAAGAGCGCGTAGATCCGATGCTCCCAATTGTTTCTTTAGCTTTGATTGGATCAAAAATCGTATGGGTATGTTCTTCCTCGCTCGTCGAAAAAAGTAAAGTATTATTTTTATCCTGCTCCGTGCTTGGGCTCTTTAGAATAAATGAAGAATACGCAGTTGGTGCTTGTTTTTCTTTGTTAATAGATAAAACTCCAATATCTAAGAGTTTTTGATTAAAAAATTTATTGGAATCGGTCTCAAGGATAAGTGTATCCGGATACATATCAACTTTTTTTAGTTTTAAATATTCATTCTCAAAAAAAAGAGTTGAAAAGGTATCCCACGAAAGAGTTTGACTCGGTAAGCAAACTCCTGGAAAAGTATTTTTTAAAAAATATGAGAATGAATTTTCTTGATAACGAAACCAAATCATTTGTGAAAAAGCAAATGTAAATAATGAAAGATTTACGAGCATTTCAAAATTAGTATTATCCGCGGAATACCGGGAAATAGATTTTTTCGCCCAAACCCGATAATCTTGAATTACAGTAAAATTAGCAATTTTCGGAACAAGAGCACTTTTTAAATTTAGAAACCCTTTATTGAATATCAGAAATGCATCGCTAAGTGATAGAGAAAAAAATTTCATAAGAATTTAAGATATGGTTAGAGATGAAAGACCCGGCTCGGGTCGTTTTACAGATTCATACGTCTCATGAGAAGAAGGTTTTACAGGATAAAACTTAAGGCTTATGCCTCCAAGAATTTACTTTCCCGGAATACGGAGTAAAAAAACTAGGAAATTTATTAGAATCTAAAGTGAAAGGTTATTATGGAACATCGCGTTTATTTTTAGAGCTCAAACTCATTGGTTTATATTTCTATAACAGAGAGTTAAGCCAACTAGTCTCTTAAAGCAATGAATCTCTCCGTAAATGTTACTTTATAACATAAAGTTTATTTATAAAACAGGGCGCCAAACAACGAGGACCTATACTAAAGTCTTAATTTTTTCTAACTTTGTTTTTCTTACAACCTTTGTCAGCATTAAGTTTGTTACTGAAGGCCTTTCCCTTTACCTTTGCTTTTTGCCTCTGCCCGTGGCGTAAGAAAAAAGGGTGTTTTAGAAAGGTTTTTAATGACTTAAAAACCAAGTTTTTCTTTACGAAAAACCCGCATTAGCTCTCCTAACTTTTGTAAGATACTTCGAATTAAAAGACTTCGTCCTAAGAAGCTTAAGCTTTAAAATACTTCGTACCTTTGCTTTTTTGTTTTACAAGGTAAAACTCAAGCTTCAGGCAAAAGTTCAGTTTTTCTGTAAGAAAAACCAAGTTTTTTTAGTAAAAAAACCTTTGCTTTTAGCTGCAGGGTTTTTATCTGGACCTTTGCGTTTAGCCGCAGGCCCATTGGCTTGTCAGTATTAACAAAGTTAATACAGACAAAGTAAGCTAGCAAAAGTAAAAACTTGGTTTTTTTCGCTGCGCTAGCCCCTTTGGCTGAAGCCTCTTGCTTCGTGTGCGAGAGCAAAAGCAGAAGCTGCTTCGCTGGCAAAAGAAAAACCTTAATATGAAGTATTTTACAAAAGTTAAGTTTTTAATTCATTAAAAACCAAGTTTTTAACATCTTAAAAACCCTTTGTTGAGCTTCCGAAGTAAAGGCGAAAATCAAAGGTGCAGATAAAACAAAAGAAGTGAACTTCGTTAATAGCGACAAGCCAATCGGCAATGGGCCATCTAGCTCCATACCGAATGGAAGTTTATCGGTAAAAAAAACACTGGTACTTCGCGCTCTTCAAAATAATTAAAATTTAACCAGGGAGTTTATGAGTTAAAGAAAAATCCTTTCTAGAAAACAATTAGACTGAAAGTGTTCCGCTTTTTTTGAGAAAATGATATAATATCAAATAGAGGTAGTCTATAAAAACTTTTTTCCTTTAAAACTTTATGGTAACTTTAAAAATCTTCGTTTATACTGTGGTAACGTTTTTTGTTTCATTATTTATTTTCGGCTTCCTTTCTAACGATCCAGGTCGTAATCCAGGACAAAAAGACCTTGATTAAAAATTTTATTTAAAAGTTACTTTTATTCTGGGTTCAGCCTTTGGCCTTTGCTTTTTTTACCTAGTAAAACACACGGAGTAAGCTAGCCCTTGCTTCGCTAGGTTGGCTAAGCAAAGGCTAAATACTAATAGTTTATTTTACAGAACAATAGTTCTTTAAAGTATTAGACATTTTTTTTCCTTCTATGATAAAATGATTTTATCATAGAAGAAAAAAAAACCCTAGTCCTCAGTAGCTCAGTGGTAGAGCGGTCGGCTGTTAACCGATTGGTCGTAGGTTCAAGTCCTACCTGGGGAGATTTCAGAAAAGCAAATGTTTTTTCGAAGAAAGATATTTGTTTCTTTTTTTAATTTCAAGGTAAAAACGTCTATTTTTAGACAAGCCTACGAATTAAAATACTCCTTTCATGAAAAATGAAAGAAATCCTTTTTTATACCTAAAAAACACTCAGGTTTCAAAAGTAAAACTAGCTCTCGAATAAAAACAAAATATTTGACCTTTACTCAGTGAAAGAGGCCAGAAAAATATAGCTGCGTCGCTGTCAAAGCGCAAAAATGTGTGTTAATTTAAAATTTTTTTTATTATTTCTTTAAAAGCTTCCCTTTGGCCTGGAGCCAAACGGCAAAAGCAAAAGTAAAAACTGTAAAGCGTTTTATTCGCTAGCATACGCGAACGTTCGTGGAAAAGCTTAAACTTTTTCTATTTCCCTGTGATCCTGAGCCTCTAGTTCTATCTTTAGCTTACATACTTCCCAGGTAAGACGGGAAGTCTTAAGTTATTCGAACGTATACTAAACTACTAAGTTTTTCTTTTTGGCTAGTCTACGAAGGAGACAACCCAAAGGGTTTTAAATTCGGTAAAAATTTTAACGAGTTAAAAACTTGGTTTTTCTTAAAAGAAAAACTGAACTTTTGCCTGAAGCTTGAGTTTTACCTTGTAAAACAAAAAAAGCAAAGGTACGAAGTATTTTAAGGCTTACGCCTCTGACAAAGGGTTTTTAATTTATTAAAAACTTGGTTTTTCTTAAGAAAAACCTTACTATCCGAAAAACCCTGAAGCTTTTGTTTTATCAGTATTAACTTCGTTAATACTGATAAAACACAAAAAGCAAAGGTTAAAAGAAAAACGATGTTCTGTAGTAACATCCAATAGTCCGAAGTTTTCGTACTAAAAAAACTCCGTCTAATCTCGAATGTTAATCAAGAGGTCGCATTGAAAGAACGGGTTCATTGTCACGGTCAATTCCTTTTTCAAAACCAGCAGCTGCAGCTCGTGCTCTTCCTGCATGCCAAAGATGGCCAACAAAGAAAAAGAAACCTAAGCAAAAGTGCGAAGTTGCTAGCCAACTACGTGGAGATACAAAGTTTACTGCATTAATTTCAGTAGCTACACCACCAACAGAATTTAACGAACCTAACGGTGCGTGAGTCATATATTCTGCTGCACGTCTTTCTTGCCAAGGCTGAATATCATTTTTAACTTTATTTAAGTCTAAGCCATTAGGCCCTCTTAAAGGTTCCAACCAAGGTCCGCGGAAATCCCAAAAACGCATAGTTTCTCCACCAAAAATAATTTCACCAGTTGGTGATCTCATTAAATATTTACCTAAACCAGTCGGTCCTTGAGCTGAAGCTACATTAGCTCCAAGACGTTGATCTCGAACTAAAAATGTAAAAGCTTGCGATTGTGAAGCTTCTGGACCTGTTGGACCATAAAACTCACTCGGGTAAGCCGTGTTATTAAACCAAGACATACAACAAGAAGTAAATCCCATGATAGCAATGGCACCAAGGCTATAAGATAAATAAGCTTCACCTGACCAAACAAAAGCCCGACGAGCCCAAGCCCAAGGTTTTGTTAAAATATGCCAGATTCCGCCTACAATACATAGTGTACCTATCCAAATATGGCCACCAATAATATCTTCAATATTATCTACACTTACAACCCATCCATCTCCACCAAAAGGAGATTTTAGTAGGTAAGAAAAAATAACAGCCGGGCTAATAGTAGGATTACTAATAATTCTTACATCACCCCCGCCTGGAGCCCAAGTGTCATAAATACCACCAAAATACAATGCTTTCCAAACTAGAAGCCACGCACCGATGCCTAAAATAACAAGATGAATACCAAGAATAGTAGTCATTTTGTTTTTATCTTTCCAAACATAGCCAAAGAAAGGAAATGACTCTTCTAAAGTTTCAGGCCCAATAAGTGAATGATAAACACCACCAAAACCTAAAACTGCAGACGAAATTAAATGTAAAACTCCGGAAACAAAGTATGGAAAGGTATCCAAAACTTCGCCACCAGGCCCTACACCATAGCCTAAAGTCGCCAAATGAGGCAATAAAATAAGCCCTTGTTCATACATTGGTTTTTCCGGCACAAAATGTGCAACTTCATACAAATTCATAGCACCAGCCCAAAAAACGATTAGACCAGCGTGAGCTACGTGAGCTCCTAATAATTTACCCGAAAGGTTAATTAATCGAGCGTTACCAGCCCACCAAGCAAATCCAGTAGATTCTTGATCTCGGCCACCGACAGTTAAAGTACCATTAAAGAGCGTTTCCACGTGGTAAAACCTCCTCTGGGAATACAAGCTTTTCATGTGGCTGATCTTGTGCTGCCATCCATGCACGAATACCTTCGTTTAGAAGGATATTTTTAGTATAAAAAGTTTCGAATTCAGGGTCTTCCGCTGCTCGAATTTCTTGTGAAACGAAATCATAAGCACGCAAATTTAAAGCTAGTCCTAAAATTCCAATTGCACTCATCCATAATCCTGTAACAGGAACGAAAAGCATAAAAAAGTGTAACCAACGTTTGTTAGAAAAAGCTACACCGAAAATTTGAGACCAGAAACGATTTGCTGTAACCATTGAATAAGTTTCTTCTGCTTGTGTTGGGTTAAATGCTCTAAAAGTATTTGCACCGTCACCATCCTCAAAAAGAGTATTTTCAACTGTCGCACCATGAATAGCACAAAGTAATGCAGCGCCTAAAACACCAGCAACACCCATCATATGAAAAGGATTTAATGTCCAATTATGAAACCCTTGGAAAAACAAAATAAAACGGAAAATAGCAGCTACTCCAAAACTTGGAGCAAAAAACCACCCAGATTGTCCTAAAGGGTAAATTAAAAAAACAGATACAAAAACAGCAATTGGTGCAGAAAATGCAATCGCGTTATAAGGGCGTAATCTTACAGAACGAGCAATTTCGAATTGACGAAGCATAAAGCCAATAAGCGCAAATGACCCGTGTAAAGCTACAAAAGTCCAAAGACCACCTAGTTGGCACCAACGAGTGAAATCTCCTTGTGCTTCTGGGCCCCAAAGGAATAATAAAGAATGCGATAAACTGTTAGCAGGTGTAGAAACAGCTGCTGTTAAAAAATTACAACCTTCTAAATAAGAAGTTGCTAATCCGTGAGTATACCAAGAAGTAACGAATGTAGTACCAGTAAACCAGCCACCTAATGCGAAATAAGCAGTTGGAAATAACAGAAGTCCAGACCATCCAACAAAAACAAAACGATCTCGGCGTACCCAGTCATCTACTAGATCAAACCAGGCACGTTTTTCTTTAGTCCTAGCTATTGCTATAGTCATATTTTAAATCTCCTAATTAACAAAAACTCTAATATTTAAAACCCAATAAAAAGAAAAAAGTTTTATTTGTTTTGCGAGTTCAACCTATTCCTCCTTGCTTTTTGTAAAAAAAGTATAAGATTATACTTGTTTTGCTTCGCCAGTATTAACGTAGTTAATACAGGTTTTACTTTTACAAGTAAAACTCGATGTTCTCGCTTTGCTAGCCAGCTTTGCTGGCAAGAAGAACATTTAGGGAAAGAAAAAACTTTTCTTTTTTGTCAAATTTGTCAAATACGTATGTTTTACCATTCAGGTATACTACTAAGTAGTAAGCCAATACTTTGTTAAGCGAAAGTTCTGGAAAACAGAAAACCAGAGGTTAAAAGAAAAAGTTGATTTTTACTAAAGCGTCTTCGGAAAAAATTTAGTCAAACTAATGCAAAAGCAGATAAAATTAATCTTTTTTGATTACGATCAAGTCATACTATACGAGCTACCGTTCAAAATGTCAATTTACTTGTTTTCTAAAAATGTTGAACATTTTTTAGAAATAAAATTATTTACTCCGAAACTAGAGTTTTTCACAAAAGAAACCATTTCCGAACAAAAAAGCTTTTAATAAACTTTAAAAAGAAATATAAACTATCAAAAGCCTCCTTAACTCAGTAGGTAGAGTATTTGCATGGTAAGCAAAAAGTCATCGGTTCAATTCCGGTAGGTGGCAAGTTGTTTGGTTACTACAAACCTTTTTCACTAAAAGGAACACTTTATACCCAAAAAAATACCCAAAAAAGACTTAGCTTGAGGAAATTGTATAACTATATCAGCCTGACTCTGATTCGAAAATAATATAATAACTGAATATCTTACGTAATAATATCCTAATTATTTCCTCTATATTTTTAATAAACGAGTAATGACACACGTTGCTCCAACTTTTAGATAATTTTACGACGTAAAATCGAAACCTTTACTCTTTTGGTTTACTCAGGTGCATTCCAGAGGAAAAAATGTAAAAGTAAATATATTGCATGCAACAGGATTTGAACCTGTGTGCCCTAAAGGGAAACAGATTATGAGTCTGCTGCTTTCAACCGCTCAGCCATGCATGCTTAAATCTTAATGATACCAATTTTTTCTTTTTTACTCTAGAACAATTAAATTAATAATAAAAATTGATACATTCATAAACTGGCTTAAGATCTAGGCTCGCTCAGTTTTGTTTAATATTAAACTTAAGGGTTTTTCTATCAACTTTTTAGGTTTTTTTCCTCGAAAAAGTTAGCCTATTTATTATTTAGTTATTCTAAAGAGACAAAAATAACCTTTAAAAACCAAAATTAAGATTTGTTATCGCCGTTCTTTAATTTTGTAACTTCTATGAAAAGACTATCGCCCTGAGATTGTACTTCCTATTGAAAAAGTAAAAAAGTTACGGCGATAGCCGTTGCGCCGGGTAAAGTAGAAAAAGCCAAGAAGGCTATTACAAAAAAAGTTCCCTTGGTTACTTGGTTAATACCGACAAAAAATAAAAAAAAGAAAGCAAACAAATGTTTTCTTTGCTAAGAATTTTTAACGCGTTAAAAACCGGAAATGTTACCCTTTGGCGTTTGCCTAAATGTTCTTCTTGCCAGCAAAGCTGGCTAGCAAAGCGAGAACATCGAGTTTTACTTCTAAAAGTAAAACCTGTACTAAGGTTTCCCTAAATGTTCTTCTAGAACATAAAGTTTTTCTTTTGAAAGAAAAACCTTGGCCTGCGCCCTAGCGAAGCAAGGCAAAGGCTAAAGAAACCAAGTTTTTTTAGAAAAAAAACCTTTGCTTTTTTTGTTTTACACGGTAAAACTCAAGCTGCAGGCAAAAGTTAACGTTGTTAATACTGACAAAGCAGGGGGTTTTTAACGTGTTAAAAACGTGAGGCCTAGGCCTCTTCAGACGGAGTCTCTTAAGGCTTACGCCTCTTAAGACCTAGTAAATTTTTAACTCGTTAAAAACTTAAGACGAAGTCTTTTAGTCTCTCACAAAGGCTCTCGTTTTTCTTACCTGCTTTATCAAGTAACCTAGCCTTCCGCAAAAGCTAAACGCTATGAAAAGGAACTCTAAATTCTATTCAATCATATTATGATAAGTTGCAACCGTTGAGGGTGATATTTGGTTTAAATACCGAAAAATCCAATATTTAAAGACCGTATCCAATAATACTGGAAACGTAGCAACAAAAAGAAGAATAAAATCCTCGTTTTCCGGAAAACCGAAATTACGCAGCAAAATTTCTATAACAACTTCCCAACCACGCGGAGAGTGAAATCCAACAAGTAAATCTGTTAGTAAAATTAATAAGAAAGATTTTGTAGTATCACTTAAATTATACAAAGATTCCGCTAAAAATGATTTAAGAATAATAATTTGTGGCTTCATCCAAATAAATAAAAGATAAACTGTAAAAATAGTAATAAATGAACTAAATAAATTGCTAATCGCTTCAATACTTTGTTCATTATAATGTAAAGCTAATTCCACTGTTTTTTGTTGAATTTGTTTTTGAAATAAAAAGCGTACATTTGTATCTTTTTGATCGTTTGCTTCGCTAGCAAAAAATTGATCTTTCCTAGTTGTGTCGTTAGACAAGCTAGTATCGCTTGAAAGCCAGTTTTTTTTACCTATGGGAGCCTTTGCCCCTGCTTCGTCAGTATTAACAGCGTTAATACAGGGCGCAGGCCAAGGGGTACTTTTTCCATGGAAATTATTAAAAAAAATTGAAGTACCAGCCGTTTTCGTATTTTTCGCAGGTTCTAAATTTAAAAAAGAATTTTCTTCAAACCCCCGTTCAACTGCACCGGTGACAAATGCTGAAAGTTTTTCCTCTTCTCCATTACTTCTTACAACAAAAGCAGATTTCTCAGTATTTAACTGCGCTTGTTTTAAATTTCCCGGAATAGAAAAAAATTTCTTCCGTTGCTGATCAGTAAAGAAAACGCTAGTGTCGTCAAGAACATTTAAAGGTTTTTCGGTTATCAAAGATTCAAAAAAAATTTTTTCTTCAAATTCTTGCATTTCTAAAAAAGCTCGATCTTCTTGATATGAATTTAAAAATATTTCATTTTGTTGCGTATTCCAGACATATTTCGCTAAAGGCAGAAAAATAGCAGATTTAGCAAAATAACTCGCTAATAAAGGAGTAACCAATAAAATAAAAAGGCATTTAACCGATACTAAAACTTGATATCTGGAAATACGAAATTCTTGAAGAACCGATGTTTCCGCTCCCGGCAATATTTGTCTTCGAAAGCGATCGAAAGTACGGATAATAGATCTTGGAACTAATCCAGTTTGTTCAAAAGCACGTTTTTGCATAGTTTAAAAAAATTTCACTTTTGCCTTTTACTTCGTATAAGCTTGAGTTTTACTAAGCCTTTGCTAGGCTACTTCGTTGACCCACTTCTTGAATATTAACTGTGTTAACTTTTGCCAACGAAGTAACTTCGTAGCTTCTGGCAATAGGCTTCAGCAAAAACCAAAGTTCCACCTTTTGGTTACCTACTAGGTTAACAGACTAAGGGTAAAGCGTTGTTTTACTAAGGTTTTTAACCAGTTAAAAACCTTATAAAACACCAGTTTTTCTAAGTTTTTACTACGTCTTCTTGTAAAAACAAGACAGAGTCTCTTAGCTTCTGCCCTTGGCTTGAGCAAAAGGGTTTTTAACTTCTTAAAAACTTGGGCCTTTGCCTTGCTTGGCTAGGGCTGGCGAAGCAAAGCCCAAGCCAAAGTTTATCTTTGGTTTTTATCGCGACTAAGTTTCTTTTTATAAAAGAAACCAAGTTTTTACTTTTGTAAAATACTTCATATTAAGTTTTTAACGCGTTAAAAACTTGGTTTTCTTTTGCCAGCGAAGCAGCTTCTGCTTTTGCTCTCGCACACGAAGCAAGAGGCTTCAGTCTTTAACCGAGGGTTTTTCTTTTAAAAGAAAAACTTGGTTTCTTTAGCCTTTGCCTTGCTTTGCTAGGGCGCAGGCCAAGGTTTTTCTTTCAAAAGAAAAACTTTATGTTCTAGAAGAACATTTAGGGAAACCTTAGTAAAATAAAAAAGCAAAGGTCTCGTTAACATTTCGAGATAGACCCTAACTTAGACTATGCCCCAGAGCTAGGCCAAAGAGCAGCTTGGAGTTTTTCTTTTTAAGAAAAAGCTTTAATTCTTCGTTATTTTATTTCGTTATATAGAAAAAATATATACCGAGGATTTATTACCACGAAAAGTGGTAATAAAGTCCATCTAAAAAAAAAACGTTAATCGGTTCCTGCTGAGATAATTTAATAAAAAATATTAATATGTTATTTTTGGTATCTATGTTGGTTTTTAACGCGTTACAAACTTAAGACAAAGCCTTTTAGAAAACTGACTAAACAAAAATATTATATCAATTTTAAATGTAATAGTTTCGCTAGAAAATTCAATTTCAAATTTTCTAAAAATAATTTAGACGGGATTGAAAATCCCGAGCAATTTTTCTCGCATAACAATAAAAACAACGATTGCTAAGAGGCTATCGTGAAAGCCTATCGGCTTAACTTTTTAACTAGTTAAAAAGCCTCCAGTTTATCTATAAGAAAAACCAAGTATAAAGGCGTAAAGTTTAATAAATCTGCGTTTTTATTTCTTCCATCTTACAAAATAAAATCTTTATATAAGGTTTCATACAAAACCAAAGAGTTTTGTCTTCTGTAGCTTCAGGATTTTTAAAACTTCGAGGTGTAAAACCAAGACGAATAATCTCTTAAGGCAAGAGTAAAAGCCTCTCCTTCTCGAAAAACATTTAGATAGCTTTAGCGTAGCAAAGCAAACGAGGAAATAAATAAAACCGAGAAAATAACCTTATCTAGAATTTTATAGGGTTGTAATAATAATAATAAAGATTTAATTTTTTAATAGAACTAAATTTTCTTGCTTTTTTTTTCTAAAATCAAAGTAAAAAATTGTTAAATTTAATTTTTGAGCTCGTATTTTTCGCTTAGCATCAAATACTTATTTCAGTTTTACCATTTTGCCAATTATGTCGTTAAGCTTCCGAAACCAACGTTAATTATTCTAAGAAAAATTTATTTGATTATTTTTTAGAGCGTAAAAAACAAAAATTTCACTTAAAAAACTCTTAGTTTTTATTTTACAAGAAACTAATAGTTCTCATAATACTCTCATAATATAAGAGTACAGAATAATGGTAAATAAACTTCATTTTTATAACTGATACGAAGTAAAGCAACTAGAAAAACGCGAAACTCAAGAAAGACCGAAACAAACGAGACCCGCAAAAGCTCAAAATCAAAATACGCTCTTAAAAAAGCAATCTTCTTAAAACTTATCATGTCTTGCGACTGAGCGAATTCTTTTTTCATTTTAAATCCTGCTGTCTCAGGAAGCATCCTTCCAAGAAGAAAAAATAAGGTTTTACAAATATATCTAGACAGTGCCAGTCTTGAGTAGCAAGATTCATTAAAAGCTTGATTGGGCAGCCTGTAATTACTAAATAATTCATTGGCATAGCCAGGAAGATGCACCAGCAAAATGGATTGGAACCATTGACATGCAAACAAAGACAATAAAGTCTTAAAAATTTTTTAAAAGAATCGGGTGTCTTGATATTACTGTGTAATATCAAGAAAGTCGCACTCGCGGTTTTTAAGCCCAAATTGCGATAAAAAGCGCGGCTTAGATTTTCCTTATAAAAAGAAAACTTGATATTCCCAGGGAATATTTAGCTTTTGCCCATAGGCTTTAGCCAAAGGGGCAACAATCTTGAAAACATTTTCAAATTTCTATGAGTATTGATTTGGTTAAACATTGTGTATTAACAGAAAAGTTGATTAAATTAGTTGTAAACAATCAATATACTTTTGATGTAGATTTGCGTCTTAATAAAACACAAATTAAAGGGTTAATTGAAGAATTATTTAACATTAAAATAATAGCCGTTAATACACACAGGTTGCCCCGTAAAAAAAAACGTGTTGGAGCAACCCAAGGTTCTAAAACCCAGTATAAACGAGCTATTATTACAGCAAAAGCAGGAGAATCAATTAATTTTTTTAATGAAATAAACTAATTAAAGAAACTAAATATGATATGGTTTATTCATTTTCTGAAGGCTATGTCTTAAGTTTTTAGAAATCTAAAAACCTTTACTTTTGTAAAAGACTCTGTACTTAAGTTTTTAAAACCTCTGGTTTAAAAATTTGCAAAAGCAAAGGAAATGAATGACTCAGAGACTCTTAATTGAAGGTTTCACTTTTTTGCTTTGAATATATATAAAATAAGGTTAAATTCTCGAATCAGAAGTTAACAGGCTTTTTCAGAGCAACTTTGTTTTTTTTGCTTTACTTAGCTTTGTCAGTATTAACAACGTTAAACGTCCTAAGATAATAGCAAACAAGTAGAACTATACTTAAAGAAACCAAGTTTTGAATATATTCAAAACCCAAATAAAAACAAAACGAAAAAGATAGCGTAATGCTCAAATATAAATTGATTTCATTTCTAGAAGGAGTTTGCTTTTCTCGTTTGTAAAAAGCAACGGAACTACAGGGTTTTTAACTGGTTAAAAACTTAAAACCAAAATTTTTTACCCCTTAGCCTGCGCCCTGTATTAACGCTGTTAATACTGACGAAGCAGGGGCAAAGGCAAAAGTGGAACTTTTGTAGTAAAAATTTTCATTTATAAATTTTATTATGGCGATTCGTTTTTTTAGAGCTTATACACCCGGAACAAGAAATAGATCTGTTTCGGATTTTGATGAAATTACAAAAACAAAACCGGAAAAAACTTTAACTCAGTGGTCTTCGGGCGCAAAAGGACGAAATAATCGTGGAGTAATTACTAGTAGACATAGAGGTGGAGGTCATAAACGACTTTACCGTAAAATCGATTTTCGAAGAGAAAAGCTAGGGATGGTAGCACAAGTAACTACTGTAGAATATGACCCAAATCGAAATGCACGAATAGCTTTAGTGTTCTATCAAGATGGAGAAAAAAAATATATTTTATACCCACGTGGTTTAAAAGTCGGGGATGAAATTATTGCAGCAATAGATGCTCCTATTAGTATAGGAAATTCACTTCCACTCCAAAATATACCATTAGGTAGTGAAATTCATAATATAGAAATCCAACCTGGATCTGGAGGCCAGCTAGTTAGAGCTGCTGGAACAGCAGCTCAGTTAGTTGCGAAAGAAGGAAATGTAGCGACAATACGTTTACCTTCAGGAGAAGTTCGGCTTGTTTCTAAAAATTGTTGGGCAACTCTTGGTCAAGTTGGAAATGCTGATGCGATTAATTTAACAATAGGAAAAGCAGGTCGAAATCGCTGGCTTGGTCGACGACCTAAAGTTAGAGGAGTTGTAATGAACCCTGTCGACCACCCGCATGGTGGTGGTGAAGGACGAGCACCTATTGGCCGTAGCCATCCCGTTACGCCTTGGGGTCGTCCTGCTCTTGGTCAAAGAACACGTTCGAGTAAAAAATATAGCCAAAATTTGATTATTCGGAGAAGAAAATAAGTTGTAGTTTTGTCGAAAAAAGTTACTTTTCTAAGAGATTCTGATCCTAATCGGGTTTTTAACTCGTTAAAAACCTTTGCTTTTTTTACCCTTCCGCTCAAGCCACGGTCAGAAGCTAAAAGACTCCGTCTTGTTTTTACAAGAAGACGTTGGAAAAACTTAGAAAAGCTGGTGTTGTACAAAATAAAACAACGCTTTCCCTTCGTTTGTTAAACTACCAAGGAGATAAGGGTAACAAAAAAGCCAATTGGCTGGAGCAAGCTTCAGGCACATTAGCTGGCAAACGAAATAGGCTAGCAAAAGCCTATACCTGCATTAACTCCGTTAGTGCTGATTAAAGGTTTTTGCGATAAAAGCTTTTGCCTCAAGTCTTTTAATCTTGCGGTAGCCTGTATTAACAAAGTTAACTTTTGTCAGCGACGCAGCTTCTGCCCAAGGCTTCAGCCTTTACCCGAGGGTAAACACCAGAGGGCCAAAGGGACCTACGGAGTAGGTAAGCCAATAGGCCTGAAGCTACAAAAGCAAAGGCACTAACGTAGCAAAAAAGGTTAAATAATCTTTATGCCATAAAAGCTCAAGTAAATACGCTTGGAGTGGTTCTCTTTTCCATATTTCCTATTTATTAAAGAAAAAACTATGTCTCGTTCGTTAAAAAAAGGCCCTTTTGTGGCAGATCATCTATTAAAAAAAATTCAAAAATTAAATTCTCAAGGTGAAAAAAGAGTTATATTAACATGGTCACGCTCTTCGACAATCGTTCCCGTTATGCTAGGCCATACAATTGCCGTTCATAATGGTCGGGAACATATTCCTGTTTTTGTAACTGATCAGATGGTTGGATACAAATTAGGAGAATTTTCTCCAACCCGAACATTTCGTGGTCATATTAAAAGTGATAAGAAGGCACGACGATAAAAATTGGAAAGTGAAAAGTAATCTGGCAGTATTACCTTTCTTAATACTGGCCTACTTCTTTATTTGCTTTTTTTTAACTTTTGCGTAACCTTTAGCCTGAAGTATGGGTTTCACTTCCTTCTCAAAAGCAAAAGTAACAAAAAAAGTTTTTTTGCATAAAGATTCGACTTCATTATCAAAAGTAAAAGACTCAATTTTGTCAGCTCACTAAAGGATCTTTCGTCTTTATCTTAAAGAAGTAAAAAGAGTTATGCACAGCAAAAAAACTCTATTAAAAATTGAGTAAAATAGTACCGTTTCAAGGGCTGGCAAGTTACTTTGCTTTGGATAACGAACTACAAACTTCAGGGAAAAGTAAAACACTAGAGCCTATCTTTTATATAGTAAAAAGAAAGCAAAGATTACGACCTCAGGGTTAAGATAGCCGTAGAAAGCGCAAGCGTGTAGTCTACCAAGAGACTTAACTTTTGAAAAGCTAAAACCTTAAAACTTTGATTTACATCTGTCGCGAGCTGTAACAAGCCAAGGTTATTCTTTAAAGAAAAACACGATGGTTTTTAACTTGTTAAAAACTTGAGGCTTTTAAGCCTCTCATTCCACAAGAACATTTCCGGTCTCCGACAAAAATGGAAAGCAACTTTTTAGCTTTTCAAAAATGAAAAACTTTTGTAACACGTTTGCGTTTTATCTGTATTAACGAAGTTAATACAGCTACAACAAAAAAAGAATAACTAAAATAGTTAATATTTGTGTATGGGACAAAAAGTACATCCGTTAGGATTTCGTCTTGGTATTATTCAAAAGCATCGCTCACAGTGGTTTGCAAAAACCTCTAATTATTCGCAATTAATTATTGAAGACAATTTATTAAGAAAAACTATTCTAGAGCGGTTTTGGAAAGCTGGAATTGTGGACATAAAAATTGAAAGAAAAGTAGATCAAATAAAAATTGAACTGCGTGCGGCTAGACCTGATATCTTAGTTGGCCGAGATCCCAAAAATTTAGAAACTTTACGAAAAGATTTAGAAGAAGAGCTAAAAAATCATCAAGCTGAAAGAATTTCAATTACCAGTAAAATTTCGCGATTACATACAAAATTAAATAGCAACGAACTAAAAGGGCAAATAGCAATTTCAATTACTAAATTAACAACACCTAATTTAGAGGCTGCTTTTTTAGCTGAACTACTTGTAGAGCAACTCGAAAAAAGAATTCCATTTCGTCGGGCTGTAAAGCAAGTTCTTAAACGGGCAAAACAAGCCCGTGTCAAAGGAATAAAAATACAAGTTTCTGGTCGATTAAATGGCGCTGAAATCGCACGAAGTGAATGGGTCCGAGAAGGTCGTGTTCCATTACAAACTTTAAGAGCTGATATTGACTATTCTTTTAAAACTGCAAAAACTATTTATGGTTTATTAGGCATTAAAATTTGGATCTTTAAAGGTGAAAAATTGCAATAGACTTTTTAAGTTATAACTGCCTTGCCTCTTGCTTTTTGCTTCGTTTCATGGCTTGAGCCAAGAGGTCAAACAAAAAAAGCAAAGATCTTTTGAAGACCTTTAGATAAAGAGCAAGAATTTTTACTGTAATTTTGTGTGTTTTACTTTGTAAAGAAAAGAAGTAAAATCAAAGAAATAAGAAAATAAAAAATATGCTTAGCCCAAAACGAACAAAATATCGGAAACATCATCGTGGCAGAATGGCTGGAAAAGCGACTCGTGGAAATAAAATAGCCTTTGGAGAGTTTGCATTACAAGCCATGGAATGTTCTTGGATAACCTCTCGCCAAATAGAAGCTGGTAGACGAGCAATGACTCGATATGCTCGACGTGGTGGAAAACTTTGGATCCGTATTTTTCCAGATAAACCTGTAACAATGCGACCAGCAGAAACCCGAATGGGCTCAGGAAAAGGCTCACCAGAATATTGGGTTGCCGTAGTAAAGCCAGGAAAAATATTATACGAATTAAAAGGTGTTTCAGAAATTGTAGCAAGAGCAGCAATGCGTATCGCTGCTTATAAAATGCCAATTAAAACTCAATTTATAACTAAAGACCGTGATTGTAGCGTATAACCTTCATATGCTTGTGAATAGTAAAATTAAAACGTCTGCTTTTTCTGTTTTACTTGGATTTCCCCTCGCTTTTCCCAATAGATCCAAATTGACCCTTTGGCAGAGCATTTAGTTTAACGCATTTTTGGCGAAAGCAATAAAATTCCATAGTAAAATTTCCGGCTAATAGACTAAAAGCCCTTAGTTTTTCTCATTAAAAAAACCAAGTCTTATTCACAGAGTTTTAATGCGTCTAAATGTTTCCTAACTTTACTTTTGGCCTAGGCTTTGGTTTTTTAGTAAAAAAACTTGATGGTACAAAGTAAGATTTAGGCATAGGGTTTTTATCGCGATAAAAACTTGGTTTATCTTCCAGATAAACTTGGTTTTTCTTTTACTTTTAACCGTTGCTTTTTTTGTTTTACAAGGTTTTTCCTAAGTTTCTAACGAAACCAAGTTTTGAACGCGTTCAAAACCTTTGGCCTAGGCCTCTTGCCAGCGAAGCAGGCTCGCATAGGCTGAAAGAAAAACTTGGTTTTTAACAAGTTAAAAACCTTAGTAAAGCTCAAGCTTCAGGGTTTTTTAAACCAGAGGTTTAAAAAACTTAACTTTTGCCCGAAGCTTGAGTTTTACCTTGTAAAACAAAAAAAGCAAGGGTACGAAGTATTTTACCCCTTGGTAAGGTTTTTCTTGAGAAAAACCCAGTTTTGAACAAGTTCAAAACTTGGTTTCTTTCGCAGCCTTTGCCTTGCTTCGCTAGGGCAAACGCCAAGGGGAGCGAGAAAATTAGAAAAACTGAATACGAAGTATTTTAAAGCCTAAAGGCTTCTTATTAAAAACTTGGTTTATCTTCCAGATAAACTAGAGACGGAGTCTCTGAAGGCGATAGTAAAAGCCTATAGAATAGGCTTAAGTTTTGAACGAGTTCAAAATCCGATTAATACGGAGTATCTTAAGACGTAGTCTCTTACTAAAGAAACCCAGTTTTTCTCGCGATGAAAACCCTGGTGTGAGACACAAGTCTTGCTTCACTAGAGCATAAGCTCACGCTTTTTTACCCTTTGGTAAGGTCTTTCTTAAGAAAAACCCTAAATCTTCCTTAACCGAAGCGAGGAAGATCAAGTTTCTTTAAAAAAAAGAAACCTCTGGTCTTGCTAAAAGATTTACGGCTTAAGTTTTGAACTCGTTCAAAACCATCGCGTAAAGACTGAAGCCTATTTGCTTCGTTAGCAAAAGCTAGGTAAAACAAAAGCGAGAAACATGGTGTTTTTCCATTTCGCTAGCCTACAAAGGATAAAATCAAACGGCAAAGGCTAATAGCAAAGAAACCAAGCTTTTTCTAAAAAACTTAAGACCAAGTCTTTTAGCACTTAGATGTATTAATAAAAGTTAATTAGGAAAAGTTGAAAGCCTTTTAAGACTATAAAACAGGAACTTTTTAAAAAGCAAAACACAGAAACACAACTTTACGATTTTTAATTTTACGATGTAAAATCACAGCAATTTAGCTAACTAATTTTCTTTTTGTATTAAAAACTAACAATGATTCAACCTCAATCTTATCTTAATGTAGCGGATAATAGTGGTGCTCGAAAGTTAATGTGTATTAGAGTATTAAACGGTAATCAAAATCAATCCGCCAATATAGGAGATATCATTATTGGTGTTGTTAAAGATGCTCTTCCAAATATGCCACTAAAAAAATCAGATATTGTTCGTGCTGTAATTGTACGGACTCGCAAGGGTATTCGAAGACAGAATGGTATGTCAATTCGATTTGATGATAATGCTGCTGTTGTTATTAATAAAGAAGGAAATCCAAGAGGAACTCGTGTTTTTGGGCCCGTAGCACGGGAGCTTAGAGATCGCGAATTTACAAAAATTGTGTCATTAGCACCCGAGGTTTTATAATTTTTATTTTCTAGTCGTCTTTGCACTTAAATATTACTGTGTAATATCAAGTTTCAATTAGACAAGTTAAATCTTTAATTAATAAAGCTTCTTGCTCTGATGTCAAAGCAAGAAAAGCTAAAAGTTACTCTGTAATATCGAGTATCGAGTTTCTTTAAATACAAGAAACCTTGGCCTTTGCCACCTTGGATTTGGATCAAGCCTTGCTATGTTTAATCGCGTTTCTTTAGCTAAAAAACTTCGTTTTACTTTTGTAAGGTTTTCTTAAGAAAAATCTTACAAAAGTTAGCAGAGCTAATGCAGGTTTTTCGTAAAGAAAAACTTGGTTTTTAATGAATTAAAAATCTTACTAAAACATCCTTTGACTGAAGCCTTGCTTGTACTAAGGAAAGCTAGGTTTTACTTCTAAAACTCTATGTTCCAGAAGAACATTTAGGCAGAGGCAAAAAGCAAAGGACGAGTTAAAAACCAACGTAGTAAGACTGCTCGGACAAAGCTGGCAAAAGAAACCTTTCTTCGTTAGCGCAAACCAATAGGTAAGATTTAGTTTCGGCTAAGAAACGAGCAAAAAATAAAAACTCTAGTGTAAGAGACTATTATCTATACATAGTCGCAAGTCGCAAGTTTTTAGAACTAGAAGTTCTAAAAAGCAAAACCCTTTTTCTAGCTGAACAAAAGCACAAGCTCACGTTAAAAAAAAAAACTTGGTTTCTTTTACTGCGTTCAAGGGTTGAGTTTTACTTGCGTAAAAGCAAATAAACCAAAGTTTTACTTTTTCTTACAGAAAAACCAAAAACCAGGCGGCTTGTTTTACATTGAAAAACACAAGCAAAGGACGCGTTAAAAACATAAGAAATTTAGAAAAATCAAAAGCTAGCAGTACTTGGTTTTTAACAGATTAAAAACTTGGTTTATCTTCCAGATAAACTAGAGACGAAGTCTCTGAAGGCGATAGTAAAAGCCTATAGAATAGGCTTAAGTTTTGAACGAGTTCAAAACCCGATTAAGACCTAGGCCTTGCAGTAAGCAAAAATCATCATTTTGTAAAAATTATATGGTACAACGACTAAAACTACTTTATTTTGAAACTATTGTTCCAAAATTAACGAAAGAATTTTCTTATAAAAATGTACTGCAAGTTCCTCGAATTGAAAAAATCGTCATTAATAGAGGACTCGGAGACGCTTCTCAAAATGCAAAACTATTAGAATCTTCATTAAAAGAAATTACAATGATTGCTGGGCAAAAAGGTATAATTACCCGCTCAAAAAAAGCTATAGCAGCTTTCAAGCTTAGGCCCAAAATGCCTGTCGGTGTTACTGTAACATTAAGGGGTGAACGCATGTATGGCTTTTTGGATAGACTTGTTAATTTAGCGCTTCCCCGAATAAGAGACTTTCAAGGTATAAGCCGAAAAAGTTTTGATGGGCATGGAAACTATAGCTTAGGTTTAGAAGAACAACTCATGTTTCCGGAAATTGAGTATGATAAAATTGATCAACTTCAGGGAATGGACATATCAATTATTACCAATTCAAAAACTGATAAAGAGAGTTTAACATTATTAAAAGAATTTGGTATGCCTTTTAAAATAGATTAATTGAAAATTGTTGAGGAGAAAAAAAAATGGTCAACGATACAGTAAGTGATATGTTGACGCGTATCCGTAATGCTAATTTAGTAAAAAATCAAAGTGTTTGTATACCAAAGACTGGTATAAGTTTAACAATTTGTGAAATTTTGGAAAAAGAAGGCTTTATTGATTCGTATCAAAAAGTCTCTACCGATTTTATTACACTTGTACTTAAATACAAGGGAAGCCAGAAAATTCCTTGTATCACCAATTTACGTCGAATTAGCAAACCAGGACTTCGAGTATATACGAACCACAAAGAAATACCTAAAATTTTAGGGGGGATGGGAGTAGTTATTCTTTCTACTTCTCAAGGAATTATGACAGATCGTGAAGCGAGACTCTATGGTATTGGTGGTGAAATACTTTGCACTATTTGGTAATATTTAAGAAGGAAGTTATTTTTTAGTAAGAGACGTCGTCTGAAAAGGCTCTATGAAAGCCTAAAAGCCTATTTCATAGGCTTAACTTTTTAATGAGAAGCCCTAAAGGGCTTCAAGTTTTTAACACGTTAAAAACCTAAGTTTTTCTAAAGAAAGACCAAGTTTTAAAAACTAGAAGTTTTTAAAACAAGTTAAAAAGCCTCACGTTTTTACTTAGGTTTTTCTGGAAGAAAAACTTGAAGCCAGAGGCTTCTTAATAAAAACCAAGTTTTTACTTTTGCTAGCTTACTTTGTCTGTATTAACTTTGTTAATACTGACAAGCCAGTAGGCCTGCGGCTAAAAGCAAAGGTCACGATAAAAACCCGACGCTATTAGGCGAAGAGGACCTGTATTAACATAGTTAATACAAGTTACTCTTGGAAAGTTTTTAAGAAATTAAAAACCCTTTGTCAGTATTAACAAAGTTAATACAGTCCTGCTTCTAGCTTACGTCGTAAGCAAGGCAAAAGGCGCAGGGTTTTTCTTATAGCCTATGCGAGCCTGCTTCGCTGGCAAGAGGCCTAGGCCAAAGGTTTTGAACGCGTTCAAAACTTGGTTTCGTTAGAAACTTAGGAAAAACTTGATTTATCTTACAGATAAACTGGAGGCCTAAGCCTCTTAACTCTTAAGGCGAGAGCCTCTCATTAAAAACGGGGTTTTTCTAAGTTTCTTTTTACCTACGAAGTCGGTCCCTTTGGTTTTTAACGAGTTAAAAACCAAAGGGATAAACCAAGTTTTAAAAAGCCTAAAATGTTTGTAAATAAAAATTTGCCAATTTGAATAGTGAAAAACAAGATCTTATCGAAGTAGAAGGCGTTGTTACACAATGTCTTTCTAATGGAATGTTCCGAGTCAAATTAGAAAATGGTTTTAATGTTTTAGCTCATGCATCTGGTAAAATAAGACGAAATTATATTAGAATTTTGCTAGGTGATCGTGTCACGGTTGAGCTCAGCCCTTATGATTTAACACGCGGAAGAGTAATTTTTCGACTTCGCTAGATTATTTAAATTTAATCAAATAAATTTGAACTAATCGTTAAATAAACCTTTTTCAAAATCGTTCTATAATATTGTAAGTTGTTTAGTTAAATATAAAATTTATTTATGAAAGTACGTGTTTCCGTCCGCAAAATGTGCGATAATTGTCGTTTAATTCGTCGAAATAGAAAAATTATGGTTATTTGTCCAAACCCAAAACATAAGCAAAGACAAGGGTAATTATTTTGAAAAAAATTTAACGTTAAAGAAAAAATGAAAAATGCAACTCAATGTTGAAAGAAACCTTTTTAAGATACTAGTCTAGCAAGAAACATTTAGACACGTTAAGAATGAATTCAGACGATAAGTCTTTTACTAAGGTTTCCTAAATTTCCCTTTGGTTTTTAGTATCTTAAAAAGTTAAGGCGGTAGTAAAAGCCTGTAGGCTTAAGTGCTTAAGTTTTGAACTGGTTCAAAACCCTTCAGGAAACTTAGTAAATCTTAGTATAGTAAAAAATGAAAACATAGTAAGTCTTGCTTATACTTAGTATAAGCACACAAAATTGATTTTTATAAAAAAAGCTAAAAAAGCTATGGCAAGACAAATCCGTAAAACTTCAATTAAAAAACTAAAAAAAAAATTACCGAAAGGAATTGTTCATATTCAAGCAAGCTTTAACAATACTATTATTACTATTACAAATATGAAAGGAGATGTTATTTCCTGGTCTTCGGCAGGTGCTTGTGGGTTTAAAGGTGCTAGAAAAGGGACTCCTTTTGCAGCAAAAACTGCTGCAGAAACTGCCGCAAAATTGTCTATTGATCAAGGGATGAAAGAAACACGAGTTCTGGTTAAAGGACCTGGTGCTGGTAGAGAAAAAGCAATTCGAGGCCTTCAAGAAGCCGGACTTCAAGTAACTTTAATTAGAGACATTACCTCAATTCCACATAATGGCTGTAGACCTCCAAAAAAACGACGAATTTAATATTCGTGTTTTTAGGTTCTTGTAATCTCGAACATCTCAAAATTTACTGCAGCAACTTAGTTTTCACGCTTTGGTTCGTTGCTAGCGTAGCTATTTTAGCAAAGTAGACAGGGAAAAAACAAGATGAATACAGCATACAGCCCCTCAGTAGTATACTCGAAGCTGCTCAGTTTTGCTTTGTTTGCCAAAAGGTATACCTTTTGGCAAACAAAGCAAAAGATATAAACTTATTGTCAATATTAACAAACACCCTTTCAGACTATGTTAATATTGACAATAAGTCGCTCTCACCTAGGCTTTTATATACTCACTTAATACTGATACTACTAATTGAGCTTTTAGTCAAAAATAATTTAGAGCAGTATAATATAAACGGTTAAGAGTTTTTTAAACTAAAAGTTTAAAAAACTGGAGAAATAGTCTCTTCCAAAACCGAAATAAAAAGCTAGAATATAAACCAAGTCTGTAAATTTCTAAGTTTATCTGTAAGATAAACCAAGTTTTTCTTCCAGCCTATGCTAGCCTGCTTCGCTGGCAAGAGGCCTAGGGTTTTGAACGTGTTCAAAACTTGGTTTTTCTCGCTGTACGAAGTAAGCGCCAGAAAAACCTTACTGAGAGGGTTCGCCTCAAGTTTTTAATAAAATTAAAAACCAAAGGGAAAAACCTTGTTTAATATATTTGTTTTTGGGAGAAAAGGAAAAATGCAACAACCTTCACTTTCATGTATTCAATCTCGAGTTGAAAATGATAATAGTCTTTATGGACGTTTTCTAATAGGTCCTTTTGTAGTCGGACAAGGGATTACCATAGGAAATGCTTTACGAAGAAGTTTATTGGCCGAATTACAAGGTTTAGCGATTACAGCAATTGAAATTGAGGGTGTTAATCACGAATATTCCACAATTCGGGGAGTTCGAGAATCGGTTTTAGATATTTTACTAAATATAAAACAAATTATCCTAACTAGTCGTCTTCCAATCGAGGAAACTCAAATAGCTTATTTACAAATTCAAGGGCCAGGCGTTATATTAGCAAAAGATATTAAATTACCTCTTTCGATTCAATGTATTAATCCAGAGCAACCTATCGCTAGTTTATCTTTTGATGGAATTTTAAAAATAAAATTTTTTATTTCTAAAGGGAAAAACCAAAAGCCATCCAGTAGTTTTGATATTTTTGGCAACTTCGTATTTCAAAATAAATACACGGAAATTCAAAAAAAATTAAAACAAGAAAAAATAGTACAAGAGTCTTTTGGAAATAAAAAGATCAAACGTCCTTTAATCAAACAATTTGGTAAAGAAAGATTGCCCAAACCAGGAAATCTAAAAGAAAATTTAAAACCACTCAATTATTCCACACGAAATAACCTTTTACCGTATAACCAAATAACAGAAAATGGAGCCTTTGCTACCGAAGCAAAGGGGGCAGGCCAAAAAGACAAAAATAAAAGGTTTTTACTTAACGTCAATGCTGTTTTCGCCCCAGTAAAAAAAGTAAATTTTCTATTAGAAACAGATGATGAACTAAAAGAATCACGCGATCGAATTATTCTAGAAGTTTGGACTAATGGAAGTATTCTTCCACGCGAAGCTGTTCACTATGCAGCAAAAGCGTTAATTGAACTTCTTCAGCCTTTGCTTTTCCAATGCTTATTTTCTCCATTTAAAAATATTTTTCATGAAACTTCAAATAAGTTAGAAGAAGACTTCAAAAAATCTTCGAAAAATATTTACTCTTTAGATATTGCTAACCTTGAATTATCACTTCGCTCATATACTTGTCTCAAGCGCGCTGGTATAGAAACAGTTGGTGATTTACTCAAATTACCGCCAAATGAGTTACTCTCGCTTAAAAATTTTGGTCAAAGGTCACTTGACGAATTAAAACGTACTTTAAATGGAATAGATATATCTTTACTTCAGCCAGAAAAAACTTAAGGAACACTCTAAATTTCACTAACCTTCCTACGTCAGTATTAACTCCCGTAATACAGGTTTTACTTGTAAGAGTCGATATTCTTGCTTCGCTAGCAAAGCGAGGAGAACATTTAGGATTTTTAATGCATTAAAAACTTGGTTTATCTGGAAGATAAACTGGGTTTTTCTAAGTTTCTCGCTCCCCTTGGCGTTTGCCCTAGCGAAGCAAGGCAAAGGCTGCGAAAGAAACCAAGTTTTGAACTTGTTCAAAACCTTTTGGTTTTTCTGCAAGAAAAACTTGAGGCGAAGCCTCTCAGTAAGGTTTATCTGAGAGAAACCCAGTTTTGACTTTTGTAAGGTTTTTCTTAGAGCCTTTGCCTTTGGGTTGTCGACTTTGTAGACTAGCAAAAAGGAAAAACCAAGTTTTTACTTTTGCTAATCTACGCAGTAGATAAGCCAACGGACCCGAAGCTTGAGTTTTACTTTGTAAAACAAAAAAAGCAAGGGTTTTTCTGGAAGAAAAACTTGATGTTACGAAGTAACATTTTAGACAAGTTAAAAACTTGATGTTCTCTAAGAACATTTAGACGCGTTCAAAACCCTGCGACCAAAGGCAAAGGCTGGGAGAAAAACTTAGTTTTCTTTTTAAGAAAACTTGAGGCAATAGTAAAAGCCCCGTTGGCCTGCAGCCCCCGGGCAAAGGCTATTTCATAGGCTTAACTTTTTAATGAGAAGCCCTAAAGGGCTTCAAGTTTTTAACACGTTAAAAACCAAGTTAAAAAGCCTCTTAATACGTAGTATCTTAAGACGGAGTCTCTTAAGGCTTACGCCTCTCAAGACCTTTTCGGGTCTCTCACAAAAGCTCTACTGTCTTTTGTAGGAACTTTACTCAGCATAAGTTCTAATTTTAAAAAAAGGAGAATCTCATTTTGTTAAAAAAAAATAAAATTTTTGCTATCGGGCGTCGAAAAACAGCTCGAGCTCAGGTTCAATTAATGACTGGAACAGGTCAATTTATTATAAATGGAAAAACAGCGGTAATGTATATGCAAGAAGATCCGTCTGCTCTTTTAGCTATCCAAGCGCCAATACAACTTTTAAGATTATACAATGATTCAGATAGTACACTAGCAATGACATCTTCTATTGAAAATTCGACAGAAGAAAAAATTTATGATACGACGAAATATGATACCGTTGTAAAAGTGAATGGTGGAGGGTTGAAAGGACAAGCGGAAGCAATAAAATTAGGTATAGCTAAAGCTCTTTGTATTATTGATGAATCCTATAGGAGTTGTCTTCGGACAAAAGGCTATCTTACTCGCGATTCACGCTCGAAAGAACGAAAAAAATATGGATTAAAAAAAGCGCGTAAAGCTCCACAATTTTCAAAACGTTAGATTTGAAAAGCTCGACCTTTTTCTTTTTTTCTAGATTTTACCGGGCTTTAGCAAAGCTGAAACCCCAATATTGTGATTGTGGTTAAGCCAAATTAGAAGGCCTTTTGGTTGCCTATGTCGTATCCCTAAAATGATGAATTGTACTTGGTTATCCTAAAAGTAAAACTTAAGCGTCAAAGTTTTTACTTTTGTCCGGGAAGCAGACCTACTTTGTAGGTCTGTCAGTATTCAGTTTTGTTAATACAACTCATTACTAAATGGCTTAGTCTTAAGTTTTTTTCTAAAAAAAAACCTTTGCTTTTAAAGCTTTCTAGTTTTTTAAACTTCGAGGTTAAAAAATGTTGCGAGCCTTTCCCGAGTTAACCTAGCGAAGCAAGGGCTGGCTTACTCCGTATGTTTTATTATTAAACAAAAAAGTTTTTAACTTGTTAAAAACCAAGAGGTCGTTTCCATAAGTTAACTGGGGTAATACAGCGAACAGTTATTTAACCTTTATTAACGGCGTTAATACTGATAACACCGAAAAAAGAACGGGACCCAAAAGTTGGTTTATCTTCAAGAAAGTAATTTCTTATCGGTTTTTAGAACTTATAGTTCTAAAAAACCTACCGGCGGTATCACCGCATTTGATACTCAAAAAGCCAAGGTGGTGTCTACTTTATTTTAGTAAGGTTTTTCTTCAGAGAAAAACTTAAAGCTTAAGGTTTTTAACAAGTTAAAAACCAAGTTTTTCTTTAAAAAAAACCTTGTAAAACACCAGCTTTTTTAAGTTTTTTTTACCAAGTTTTAAAACCACTAGTTTTAAAAACAAGACGCTAGCAAACGCTAGCCTGCTTCTAGATTACGTTGTAAGCCAGGTAAAAGGCGCAGGGTTTTTAACAAGTTAAAAACTTGGTTTATCTAGAAGATAAACTGGGTTTTTCTAAGTTTCTCGCTCCCCTTGGCGTTTGCCCTAGCGAAGCAAGGCAAAGGCTGCGAAAGAAACCAAGTTTTGAACTTGTTCAAAACCTTTTGGTTTTTCTGCAAGAAAAACTTGAGGCGAAGCCTCTCAGTAAGGTTTATCTGAGAGAAACCCAGTTTTGACTTTTGTAAGGTTTTTCTTAGAGAAAAACTTGATGTTCTCTGAGAACATTTAGACGCGTTCAAAACCCTCGGCCCAAAGGCAAAGGCTGGAAGAAAAACTTGGTTTTCTTTTTAAGAAAACTTGAGGCAATAGTAAAAGCCCCGTTGGCCTACAGCCCCCCGGGCAAAGGCTATTTCATAGGCCTAACTTTTTAATGAGAAGCCCTTTAGCGCTTCAAGTTTTTAACACGTTAAAAACCAAGTTAAAAAGCCTCTTAATACGTAGTATCTTAAGACTGAGTCTCTTAAGGCTTAAGCCTCTGAAGGGGATAGTAAAAGCCCCTTTGGCTAGTCTACGAAGTAGACAACCAAACGGTTTTTAACTAGTTCAAAACCAAGTTTTGAACTAAATCTTCTTCTTGCTTCGCCAGCCCCTTTGGCTGAAGCCTCTTGCTTCGTGTGCGAGAGCAAAAGCAGAAGCTGCTTCGCTGGCAAAAGAAGACCAAGTTTTTACTTTTGTAAAATACTTCATATTAAGTTTTTAACGCGTTAAAAACTTGGAAGAAACTTAGTCGCGATAAAAACCAAAGAAAAACCTTGGCCTTTGCTTCGCCAGCCCTAGCGAAACAAGGCAAAGGCTCGCTGCTCTAGGGGAGCAAAAGAAAAACCTTAAAAAACCTTAGCAAAGGCTATTATATAGGCTTAAGTTTTGAACTGGTTCAAAACCCGATTAAAAGGGTCTCTTAAAGGCTTTGCGTTGGTTATCCTTTTTCCTCCCTCAAAAAATCTTCAAGGTTTTGATAAATTTAGAATCAGAAAATGAATATTTTTTATATAAAAGCCAAAAAATTTTATTCCTTTGGTCTAATTCGTAAATAGCAAAGAAATAAAATTTTAAACGATACGTTTTTCAATGAGGTTAATTTTTTATCTTTAGGTTATAATAAATTGAAAAATACTTTTTTATTTAAATTTTGAGAACTTTTTTTCGTTTCTTGAATTTTTTTTATCTCTTAATAAAACCAAAGGTTTCATAGACCTAAATTTGAACTGTTCGATTTTTAGTTCATTTAATCAATTCTGAATAAATTAGAAAATATAAAAAAATCACCTTTGCTTTTATTTTAGAATTTCAATTTCGCTTCGACTCCTGTAAGGCTAAGACGTAGCAAAAAGTTAAAGGTTTTTAGAGATCTAAAAACTTAAGGCAAAGCCTTCAGAAAACTAATAAAACATTAGGAAAAAGAGCTGCGAAATCAAAATCCTTAGTATAAAAGTAGTTTCTTACATTAAAATTTATTTAATATCCTATGTTTTTGGAGAAAAGAGATAAAATTATTTTAAAAATTCAAGTTTTTATTCAATTATATTAAAAATAATTAAATGTTTATGTCTAGTACAACTAATGAAATTATTGAAAAATTAAAATCGATTACACTTTTAGAAGCTGCCGAGCTAGTTTCACAAATTGAAGAAACGTTTAACGTAAGTGCTTCGCCACAAATTATTGGTAATTTTAATGCACCAGCTTCGGATAGTAACGAAAGTGCATCAGAAAAAGTTGAAGAAAAAACTTTATTTGATGTTATTTTAGAAGATGTTGCTACAGATAAAAGAATTGCAGCACTTAAAGTTCTTCGTAATATAACTTCGTTAGGTTTAAAAGAAGCCAAAGATTTTATTTCATCTCTGCCAAAAGCGGTAAAAGAATCGATCTCAAAAGAAGAAGCTGAAGTTGTAAAACAACAGTTTGAAGAAGCTGGTGGGAAAATCAAGATTGTATAGCTTTTGGTTAGAAAGATTCTTGTTTTATTTAATATTAACTTATATTCTTATATTCTTTTTTTAACTCAAAAACGAACTACTACTATGCCAAAGGGGGATATTCAGTTTCTTTAAAAAAAGAAAACTTTTAGATTTTTCTAAGAAGTAAAACTTTACACTATTCCAAGTAAAAGGTTTTTAACTTATTAAATAAGAGACTATTCGTCTTGTTTTGACAACTTCTAGTTCTCAGAACTTGGCTTTTCGAAACTTAGAGAGTCGCAAGCCTCAAGTTTTTACTGATAAGCTTAAGCTTTAAGAGGCTTAGACCTCCAAGTTTATTACACTTTAGGTTTCGGAGCCGCCTGGCTTTTCTGTAAGAAAAACTTGGTTTTTATTAAGAAGCCTCTGGCTTCAAGTTTTTCTTACAGAAAAACCTAAGTAAAAACGGGAGGCTTAAGTAAAAGCCCGTTTGGTTTTTAAGGCTTTAAAAACTTGGTTTTCCTGAAGGGTTTTTAACTCGTTAAAAAGTTAAGCCGATAACCTTTGCCAACGAAGTAGGCTTACTTCGTAAGCAAGCCAACGGGCCGTTTGGCTGTAGGCCAAAGGTTTCACTTTGCAAAGTGAAACTTTATGGTACAGAGTACCATTTAGGGCTTTTACTACGCTATAAGTTTTTAAAGTATTAAACACCTTTGGTAAGGTTTTTCTGGCGCGAAGCGAGAAAAACCCTAGGCCCCGCGAAGCAAGGCATAGGCTCGCTGCGCTAGGGCTGGCGAAGCAAAGGCCAAGGTTTTTCTTTGGTTTTTATCGCGACTAAGTTTCTTTTATAAAAAGAAACCTTACAAAAGTAAAAACTTGGTTTTCTTTTGCCAGCAAAGGAAAAACCAAGTTTTTACTTTTGCTAATCTACGCAGTAGATAAACCAACGGACCCGAAGCTTGAATTTTACTTTGTAAAACAAAAAAAGCAAGGGTTTTTCTGGAAGAAAAACTTGATGTTACGAAGTAACATTTTAGACAAGTTAAAAACTTGATGTTCTCTGAGAACATTTAGACGCGTTCAAAACCCTGCGACCAAAGGCAAAGGCTGGAAGAAAAACTTGGTTTTCTTTTTAAGAAAACTTGAGGCAATAGTAAAAGCCCCGTTGGCCTGCAGCCCCCGGGCCAAGGCTATTTCATAGGCTTAACTTTTTAATGAGAAGCCCTAAAGGGCTTCAAGTTTTTAACACGTTAAAAACCAAGTTAAAAAGCCTTTTAATACGTAGTATCTTAAGACGGAGTCTCTTAAGGCTTACGCCTCTCAAGACCCTTGAGGGTTTTTAACTTGTTAAAAATTTAAGACGTAGTCTTTTAGTCTCGCACAAAGGCTATTTCAGAGGCTTAAGCTTTTAACGCGTTAAAACCCCATTCAGGCGATCGCCTCTTACTAAAGAAACCAAGTTCTTACTTGTATAAGATCCTTATTAAGAGGCTTTTTAACACGTTAAAAACTTAAGACTATATCTTGGTTTAACACTTTTACCAAAAAAGTTGAAGCATACAAGATATTTATCTTCTTCTAAAGATTAATATGCCGTTGATCGGACTTGAACCGATATAGATTACTCTGTAACTTTTTGAAAGTTATGTGTCTACCATTCCACCACAACAGCTGAACGTTTTTACTTTAATTCTAATATACTATAAATATAATTGTTTGTCCTCTTTTGTAAGAGGCTCCCGACTGAAGTTTTTAACCAGTTAAAAACCCTTTGCTTGTTTCTTTTTTTTTGAAACGACTAGGTTTAAAACGTAGTTGATAGTTGTGAGAGACTCTTTTACTTAGTTTTTTATCGCGTACGCGGCTCTTGGCTCTTATGCAAGCTTTTTAGAACAGTATCATTCACTTTCTCTGTTTGATTTTGTAAAAGCAAAAGTCTATTTTGATTTTTGATAACGACGTACAAAATTATACGTCGTTATCAAAAATCAGAAGCTTACGAAAATATCAAAAGTTCCAGATTTAATTTTACAAAGAAAAATTAAATTTAGCTTCGGCTTAGGCCATTTTGCGTTGGCAAGCTTGAAGGTTTTGTACGTGTTAAAAACTAAAGGGAAACTTAGCTTTTAAATTTATTCAAAACTTTATTTCTTTTTCCTACGTAATAGCTTCTGCCCAAGGCTTCAGCCAAAGGGTCTTGCTCCGCTGCCAAAAGAAATTTAGCCTTTGGTAAGGGATAAACCAAGTTTTTAGAACCAGAAGTTCTAAAAACCTGGGAATTTCCAAGGTCAATTTTTTACTAGTAAAACTTTGTTTTTACCTAAGTAAAAACGGGAGGCGTAAGCATATTCAAAGTAAGGACTTTAACTTTAAGCAATAAGCAATTCGGTTAAACTTTTTCTTGATTTAGAAAAGACCTAATGTTAAAGAAATATCAATTGGTAATGCTGCACCAATCCCCAACCAAATAGAGGCTATAGTACCAATTAAAAAAACTGCCGTAGCTACTGGACGACGTAAAGGGTTTTGAAATTTGTTAATATTTTCAATGAACGGAACGGTTAAAAGTCCAGCGGGAACTGCCGCCATTAATAAAACTCCTAACAATTTATTAGGCACAGTTCGGAGTAATTGAAAAACTGGATAAAAATACCATTCGGGTAAAATTTCAAGTGGAGTAGCAAATGGATTTGCAGGCTCTCCAATAGCAGCAGGATCTAATACAGCTAGACCAATAACACAAGCAAAAGTGCCTAAAATAACTACAGGGAACATGTACAATAAATCATTAGGCCAAGCAGGTTCTCCATAGTAATTATGCCCCATTCCTTTTGCTAATTTAGCACGTAAAATTGGATCGGATAAATCGGGTTTTTTTGTAACAGCCATAAATAAAAATTTCCTATTTTCAAAAATTCTTTAATTTGTTTCTTTAAGTTTTATCTTTTTTCTGGATTTAAAGAGGTCCAGATATACCTTGTTTGCGAATCATTAAAAAATGCATAAGCATAAAGACAGCAGTTAGCAAAGGTAAAACAAAAGTATGTAAACTATAAAAGCGAGTTAAAGTCGATTGACCAACACTTACGCTTCCTCTCAATAATTCTACAATAGTTGAACCAACAAAAGGAATAGCATCAGGAACACCAGTTACAATTTTTACAGCCCAATAACCAACTTGATCCCACGGTAATGAATAACCTGTTACACCAAATGAAACAGTACATACCGCCATAATAACTCCTGTTACCCATGTTAATTCGCGCGGCTTTTTAAATCCACCGGTTAAATAAACACGAAAAACATGTAAAATCATCATAAGAACCATCATGCTTGCTGACCATCGATGAATTGAACGAATTAGCCAACCAAAATTAACTTCAGTCATTATGTATTGAACAGAAGCAAAAGCTTCAGCTACCGTAGGTCGATAATAAAACGTCATAGCAAAACCTGTAGCTACTTGAACAAGAAAACAAGTAAAAGTAATTCCGCCTAAACAATAAAAAATATTAACATGAGGTGGTACGTATTTACTAGAAATATCGTCAGCAATTGCTTGAATTTCTAAACGTTCTTCAAACCAATCATAGACTTTGCTCATAAAAAAAACTCCTTAAATATTTGATAAATTGACAATTAGGCTTAATCTAGTGTCTTAGAAGACTAGTGGAAGATGCTTGTTAATAATTGTACCATTAATTTTTGATTTTAACAGATTAAGATTACAAATTCTTCTTTTTTGGAGTTTGTAATGAAATATTAACCTAAATCCACCTCTCGGGATTCCGCTTTTTCCTCAAGCATGTATAGTTTCGCTCTACGCTATGTTTTACTTAAACGTTGCCTCAGTATACGTCCGTTATGAAAGTTGAGCTAGCTTTTTAACACTGTGATTTTTTATTCGAATTAAATAGCTTTTAGAATAAGAAAGTCTTACTTTATTTTTTTTGAGCAAATATTCCGATTTTCTCTTGTTTCTACAACTCCAAGCAAAAGCCTAAAAATTTTTAATGCCAGAAGGCTTGCTTTGCTATCAAAATTTATGAGCCCAGTAGGATTCGAACCTACATCGGAAACTTAGAAGGTTTCTGTCCTAATCCATTAGACGATGAGCCCAAATGTAGTAATGAAATGAAAGTAGGAAAGAAAATTACTGTAATTTCGTATTCTCGAAATTATAAAAGCAAAGGTTTTGAGCTAGGTCGAACCCTTAACTAAGTTAAGAAAAGTTCGTGATTTCAGTTAGTTTGCTTTCGAGCGCCAGTATGAAAGCCTGTAATACTAGAAAATATGATCAGTTCCTATTTTTCCTTGGGAATTTTGCTGGTTTCGATTTCGTGTGTGGTTTTAACTCTCCATAACGGTTAATAGGTACTAGAGCTAAGATTGACTTTCTCCAACGTGATTGATTCTTGGTTTGCTCAATTATCAAATATAGAATACCATTTTTTTTAGAGAAATTCAACGGTAAGGAAAGAAAAAAGTTTCGCTCTCTTTTTTTCAGAAAGGCAAAATTTTTATCCTTTTTTCGTCTTGCAAAAGCTAAGTTGCTTGGCTCTAAAAGCAAAGTTTCGTCTAGAAAAAAGTCCAGTTTTTTATCAATGGTTTTTTATAGCTATTGCAGGGCTTAAATTACAGTTTATACTTGTTCTGAGTTCCTAGAATAAAAAATAAAAATGCTTTTGGCTCTGTTAACTTAGGGACTATAAAATATCAAATACTTTCAATGATGGGCCGAGCTGGATTTGAACCAGCGTAGGTAAACCAGCGGATTTACAATCCGCCCCCATTAACCACTCGGGCATCGACCCTTTTTTCTTGCGTTTCTTATCAATATACCATAAATGTTCGTAAATTACAAATTTATTTTTTATTGATTTTAGCCGTTGCCCCGGGCTGGCGAAGCAAAGGCCAAGGGGTCCACAACTTTAAGAGAGCTAAATTTTTTCTTATTATCTTTGCTTTTGATAAGAAGTATAAACTTCGATTTGTAAATGAA